TTTTCCAGAATAATATTTAAAATTAAGAGTAATTACTTCTCAAAATAAAAGATCATTATTATCTAATTAAGAATATTATAAAAAACAGTATATATCACTCTTATAAAGAAACTAAATTAGTATTAATGAATCTAATAAATTAATATTACTAATGACTTAACTAATGATAATACTATAGACCGAAAATTGTCAAGTAATAAAGTAATTTTTTTCAAAAAACTGTTAAAAATATAACGAAAAAATTTTAAATCTATAATTATTCAATATATAAATACTTATCAATAACTAAAAGATTAAATATAAACATTAATACAATTAGCTTCTCAATAAAATATTTTAAAGAATACTAATTTATCAAAATTTTAATATACAAATTATAAAATAAACAATATAAGAGCATTAGTTAATTTATTATTCAAAAATAGTTAGCCATTATAACACTACCAAATATTTATATACTTATCACCAAAGATTAATATAATATCAAAAGATACTAAATAATAAAAAATCAATTAATTAGATGAATTTATAAAAAAATATTACACATAAACGAGTTAGTAAGTAAGTAATTAGGAGAATAAAATTGAATAACGTGAGAGAAAAAATACTGATAGTCGATGATGAAACAAGCATAAGGAGAATTCTTGAAACTAGACTATCTATGATAGGATATGAAGTTATAAGTGCATCTGATGGAGAAGAAGCGTTAACAATCTTTCGTAAAGAATACCCAACACTAGTTGTATTAGATGTAATGATGCCTAAACTAGATGGATACGGTGTATGTCAAGAGTTAAGAAAAGAGTCAGATGTACCAATAATCATGTTAACAGCTTTAGGAGACGTATCGGACAGAATAACTGGTCTAGAACTAGGTGCAGATGATTATATAGTGAAACCATTCTCACCCAAAGAACTAGAAGCAAGAATTAGATCTGTTCTTAGGAGAATAGACAAAATTACAATGAATTCATCAATACCTAGCTCTGGAATTATTAATATTGGCTTTCTCACTATCGACACAAATAAAAGACAGGTATATAAAAATCATGAAAGAGTAAGGTTAACAGGCATGGAATTTAGTCTACTAGAATTATTAATAAGCAAAGCAGGTGAAGCATTTTCAAGAGCTTCAATTTTACAAGAAGTTTGGGGATACACACCAGAAAGACATGTAGATACAAGAGTAGTTGATGTCCACATATCAAGATTGAGAGCAAAACTAGAAGATGATCCTAGTAATCCTGACCTAATATTAACAGCAAGAGGAACAGGTTATTTGTTTCAAAAAATCATAATGAAAGAACAAATGATCTAAAAATTTTTCAATAAAAGTTAAAGTAATTATAGGAATACACATTAATAATAAGACTAACTTAATCATATTTTATAAATTAAGTATTCAGGAACATAATTAGCTAAATCTTATGCATTATAACTTCAACTTAGAGAACTAACACAACAGTTAAATGATAGAGTATAATTTAAATTAGATTAACTTTATAATACTATATATAACTGAGAAGAGAAGTAATATCATCTTCATATTTATTACAAATAAATTTTAAGTTAGCTAGAAATATAAAAAACTTAATTAGGGTGTTTACTTAAATAATTCGTCGTGGAGAACTTAAAATATGACTGTTGCACTTGGACAAGAAAAAAATCGCGGAAAATTTGACTTAGTTGATGATTGGGTAAAAAGAGATAGATTTGTTTTCGTAGGTTGGTCTGGACTTTTACTATTTCCATGTTCTTACTTAGCACTAGGAGGATGGCTTACAGGAACAACATTTGTTACTTCTTGGTATACTCATGGACTAGCAAGCTCATATCTAGAAGGTTGTAACTTTTTAACTGCAGCAGTATCAACACCTGCAAATAGTATGGGACATTCACTACTATTACTATGGGGACCAGAAGCTCAAGGTGACTTTACAAGATGGTGTCAAATTGGTGGACTTTGGTCTTTTATTGCATTACATGGCTCTTTTGGACTAATAGGTTTCTGCCTAAGACAATTTGAGATCGCAAGACTAGTAGGTATTAGACCATATAACGCAATAGCTTTCTCTGGACCAATAGCAGTATTTGTATCAGTATTTTTAATGTATCCATTAGGACAAGCTAGTTGGTTCTTTGCACCTAGCTTTGGTGTAGCAGCTATTTTTAGGTTTCTGTTATTTCTTCAAGGATTTCACAACTGGACACTAAATCCATTCCATATGATGGGCGTCGCAGGAATATTAGGTGGAGCTCTATTATGTGCTATTCATGGAGCAACTGTACAGAATACTTTATTTGAGGATGGAGATGCAGCTGATACATTCAGAGCATTTACGCCAACACAATCTGAAGAAACTTATTCTATGGTAACAGCAAATCGTTTTTGGTCGCAAATCTTTGGTGTAGCATTTTCTAACAAAAGATGGTTACACTTCTTTATGTTATTTGTACCAGTAACAGGAATGTGGACTAGCGCATTTGGTATCGTAGGATTAGCCCTAAACCTAAGAGCATATGATTTTGTATCTCAAGAGTTAAGAGCTGCAGAAGATCCAGAATTTGAAACGTTCTATACAAAAAATATTTTATTAAACGAAGGTATTCGTTCATGGATGGCTGCACAAGACCAACCTCACGAAAACTTTATATTCCCAGAGGAGGTTTTACCACGTGGAAACGCCCTTTAATAATAGTAGTACAGTTGGAGGAAAAGACCTGGAATCAACAGGTTTTGCATGGTGGTCAGGAAATGCAAGATTAATTAATGTTTCAGGTAAGTTGTTAGGAGCACACGTAGCACACGCAGGAATAATAGTATTCTGGACAGGAGCAATGACATTGTTCGAGGTAGCACACTTTGTACCAGAGAAACCACTTTATGAACAAGGTTTTATCCTAATGCAACATTTAGCAACATTAGGATGGGGAGTAGGTCCAAGTGGTGAAATAGAAAATACATATCCATACTTCGTAGTAGGCGTTTTACACCTAATATCATCAGCTGTTTTAGGATTCGGTGGATTATATCACTCACTGATAGGACCAGATACACTAGAAGAATCATTCCCATTTTTTGGGTATGATTGGAGAGATAAAAATAAAATGACAACTATATTAGGTATACACTTAGTACTGCTTGGATTAGGATCTTTTTTACTAGTTATTAAAGCACTATTCTTCGGTGGAGTGTATGATACATGGGCACCTGGTGGTGGAGATGTAAGAATAATTAGTAACCCTACTTTAAATCCATCAGTAATCTTTGGATATGTATTAAAATCACCTTTCGGGGGTGATGGATGGATAGTAAGTGTAGATAACATGGAAGATGTAATAGGTGGACATGTATGGATAGGTGTAACATGTATAGCAGGAGGAATATGGCACATATTAACTAAACCATTTGCGTGGGCAAGAAGAGCATTTGTTTGGTCAGGAGAAGCTTATTTATCATATAGCCTTGGCGCATTATCTATCATGGGCCTAACAGCGTCAAATTATGTGTGGTATAATAATACAGCATACCCAAGTGAATTCTATGGACCAACTGGACCTGAAGCATCACAAGCACAAGCTTTTACATTCTTGGTAAGGGACCAAAGACTAGGGGCAAACGTAGCATCTGCACAAGGACCAACGGGACTAGGAAAGTACTTAATGAGATCGCCAAGTGGAGAAATAATCTTTGGTGGAGAAACAATGAGATTTTGGGATCTGAGAGCACCATGGGTAGAACCATTAAGAGGACCAAATGGACTAGATTTGAACAAAATAAAAAATGATATACAACCATGGCAAGAAAGAAGAGCTGCAGAATACATGACACATGCTCCACTAGGTTCTCTAAACTCAGTAGGTGGAGTAGCAACAGAAATTAACTCAGTTAATTATGTATCACCACGTAGTTGGTTAACAACATCACACTTCTTCTTAGGATTCTTCTTATTTATAGGACATTTATGGCACGCAGGTAGAGCAAGAGCTGCTGCTGCCGGATTTGAAAAAGGAATAAACAGAGAAAATGAAGCTGTACTATCTATGAGACCATTAGACTAAAAAATAATATAAATATAGCATAAACTAATAACTAGAAAAATTATTTACATAATTAAAAAATAATTTTTTTAGTTGAGTTAATTCAAAAAAACATTTTAATTGTGTAGAAAGCTAATAACAAGCATAGGCATTATTAAATTAATCACAGGATTAGAAAGAGCTCAATTTCAATAAAAACAAGTAAAAATATATTATTAGAGTAAAAATAAACTTATATTAATATCATGAAATTAAATATTTACAATATATCTCATCCAATCATACAACTACTTTCTAATAAAACAACAATAAAAAACAAAAATAATATTTTATCTTCTTGCTACTATAAAAACCTAGGATTATTGTTAATGTATGAAATTTTAAGAAAATACATCAAAATACAAAACGTATATATCAAGTCGTTATACTCAACAAAAGAACTAAAACTCATTAGTTATGATGAACAATACTTAGTCTTCACTGATATATCAAGTAACTATGAAATGATAAGTGGTATAAAAACTTTAATACCAAATATTGATATAATAAATATTAATTATATAAATATCACAAATGAACAGAATCCAATCAAAGAAATAGAAAAAGTTGGTGCAAATACTCAAATCTTTATACTTGAAGAACAACTTAAAAACATAAACATCATAAGTATCATTAAATACCTAAAACTCATGTACAAAATACCTATTAACCAAATTAATATAGCATGTATAAAAAGTGAGCAAAAAATACTAAAACAACTAGGAAGAATTTACCCAAAAGTAAAAGTATACACTACTCAAATTTTATATACTAGATAACAAAAAACACACCATTAATTAACAGGAAGCTAAAAATATGACAATTGTTACCTATTCATTAAATTTAATATTTACATCCGTAGCTAACTTTTCTGAAATATATCTAATTTTAATATTACTTAAACTATCTTTAGCATGGTTTCCAACCGTGAACTGGTATAACGAACCATTTTGTTCATTAAATAGATTAACAGATCCATACCTAAAACTGTTTAGGGGAACAATACCAATGATATTTGGAATGGATATGTCTCCAATGCTTGGAATTATATTTCTACAATGTTTAACTGTGATTTTCAATAACGTAAGAATTGAAACAATAAAATAATACAACAAACAAAAAAAAACTTGGTATAAAATTATGGTAGAATAGTTTTCAAAAACCTAAAAATATATATAAATAAGTGCTAAAAATAAGACTTAAAAAACTAGGACGTAAAAGAAAAGCTTGTTACAGAATAATAGCAATAGATAGTAGAAGTAAAAGAGATGGAAAAGCTATAGAAGAGTTAGGTTTTTATAACCCACAAAATAAATATAAACAGATAAATACTCTAAAAATAAAACAAAGAATTAAACAAGGTGCACAACTAACAAAAACAGTTGAAAGCTTAGTTGACAAAGACTCGAATTAGTAGGAGGTAATAATTGCATAAGTTAACATTCCGTATATTATGGCTAGACAACAACGTTGCAATAGCAGTTGATCACATCATGGGAAACAATATTAGTCCCTTAACTTCATATTTTTTCTGGCCAAGAAATGATGCATGGGAACAATTAAAAACAGAACTAGACTCAAAGCCATGGATATCAGAAGGTGAAAAAGTTGAACTACTAAATAGAGCAACAGAAATCATTAATTTTTGGCAAGAAAAAGGACAAAATAAATCATTAACTGAAGCAAAGGAAAAATTTCCAGAATTCATATTCGCTGGATCAAACTAGATAAAAAAATAAAAGTATCATTAACATTGAATAACTTAATTTTAGTTTCATTTGAATATTAATACAAAAAACCACTAGTGAAGAATCAAATATCCTTTAATCAAAAACTAGACTTATTAATCATAAGTCTTAAAACTTTAAAAACATTGAAAAATAATAAATTAATCAAAACAACGAGCAATAGAAATATTAAGAATTTGAATACATATTTAATTAGTCTAGAAGAATTATATATATATCTAAAAAAATATAATAACATAATATATCAGTACCTAGCAACAGCTATATTGAATTTATATATATTGCATAAAAAAATAAATAATTACCTGCTAAGTAAAAAAGCTTATTTAATACTACAATCGTATACTAGTTACAATGAATCAAAAAAATTAAAACAATATATAAGAAAGTTTAACTATTTATATTTTAAAAGGAATAAATATTATAATGACTATAAATACATTGACTATGAATCTAAGATAAAAATAAATAAAATTGCTATAATAAACTTATATTTAATAACTAAACTCATAAATAAACAAGGGATCTACATCTTAATAAAATACCTAAATAAATGAACATAATCTAGTGCTTATCAGAATTAACTACAAGACATTCTGTAGTCAAAATAATAGAAGCAATAGAGGAAGCATTTTGTAAAGCAGATCGTGCAACTTTAGACGAATCAATTATTCCAGATTGATACATATCGGTAATTAAACGTTGGTTAACATTGTAACCTATAGGAAAATTACAATTTTTTACTTTTTCAACTATCACTGGACCACTAATACCTGCATTTTCTACTATTTTTAACATAGGATGCAATAAAGCCTTTTGCAGAATCAAAGCACCTATTAACTGATCACCAATTAAATGCTCAACTGCCCATAACTTTAATACTTTTGATAGATGAACATAAGTAGATCCACCACCTGGTACTATACCCTCCTCAATTGCAGCTCTTGTTGCATTAATCGCATCTTCTAAACGTAACTTCCTATCTTTCATTTCCATTTCAGTAACTGCTCCTACCTTAATAACTGCAACACCACTAGACAACTTAGCTAATCTTTCTTGTAACTTTTCTTTTTCATAAGCATTATTCGTTAATTCAAGTTGTTTACGAATTTGGACACATCTAGAAATTACAAGCTCATGATTACAATCAGCAACAATAGTTGTAGAATCTTTAAGAACATGTATTTTTTTAGCAAAACCTAAACTACTTAGAGACAATTTATCAAAGGATAGTCCCACTTCTTGAGTGATAACTTGACCTGAAGTTAAAATAGCAATATCTTCTAATAAAGACCTCCTCCTATCACCAAAACCGGGGGCTCTCACGGCAACAACATCAACTAAACCTCTTAATTTATTAACTATCATTGTAGCTAAAGCCTCTTTTTCAACATCTTCTGCTATCACTAAAAGAGAATTTCCAGTTTTAGCAACTTTCTCCATTATTGGTAATAATTCCTTTTGTATTAAAGTAATTTTTTGATCTGTTATTAATACATAAGCATTTTCTTGTATAACTTCCATGTTAGAAGAGTTAGTGACAAAATAAGGAGAAATAAAACCTTTATTGAACTTCATACCTTGCTTTATTTCAAGCTCAGTATCAGTAGAGTTACCTTCTTCTAAAGAAACAATTCCTTCCTTTCCAACCTTTTTTATCGCTTCAGTAATAATTTCACCTATTTGATTATCATTACCAGAAGAAACTGTAGCAATATGCATAATATCCAAGGAACTTCTCACTGGACGAGAGTATTGACTTATTTTATCAACTAAAAATTCCACTGCTCTATCAAGACCTTTTTTTATCATTACAGAACTAGAACCAGAAGCTACATTTTTTAAGCCTTGTCGCACAATTGCATGAGCTAAAACCGTTGCTGTCGTTGTACCATCACCAGCAACATCATTAGTCTTAGAAGCAGCCTGCCTAATAAGTGAAATGCCTGTATTGTAAACTATATTCTGTAACTCTATTTCCTTAGCAATAGTAATACCATCATTAATAATTTGAGGAGAAGCCATTTTTTTATCTAAAACAACATTTCGACCTTTAGGACCTAAAGTAACTGAGACAGCTTTTAATAAAATATCCATACCATATTGTAAAGCTATACGAGCATCATCATAGTAAAGTATATTATTACCCATAAAAGTTAACCAATTTAAATCTATTTTAGAATATAGAATATAAATATATTATCAAAATATCAACAAAAAACTAAATAAAATATCTATTGCAAAAAGATCATTTTATGATTACTGTAAACAAAGTAAGGGCTTGTAGCTCAGTGGATTAGAGCACGTGGCTACGAACCACGGTGTCGGGGGTTCGAATCCCTCCTTGCCCGATCAAAATTATAAAAAGTAATTATAATATATAAATATAAATAAATCCAAAACAGATATATAAACAAAATGCAACCTCTAAGAGGAACAAAAGATATATTGCCTAATGAAATCAAACACTGGCAAAAAATATACCAGGTAGTTAACAAAATTTTAACTTACAATAATTATCAAGAAGTTAGAACACCAATTTTAGAGAATACAGAACTATTTTTGCGAAGCATTGGAAATTTTACAGATATTGTAAGTAAAGAGATGTATAGTTTTAACGATAGGGGTGGAAGGAGTATAACTCTAAGGCCAGAGGGAACAGCAAGTATAGCCAGAGCACTAATAAGCAATAAATTATACTTAGGTAGCAAAATTAACAGATTATGGTATCTAGGTCCAATGTTTAGATACGAAAGACCACAAAAGGGAAGACAAAGACAATTTCACCAACTAGGAATAGAATGCATCGGAAGCTCTATGCCCCAAGCAGATATAGAAGTAATAAGAATAGCAATAAAAATACTCAAACAACTAAAACTGGAAGAATGGCGTTTAGAAATTAATTCTATTGGAAATATTGCAGAGAGAATTCAATACACAAACCATTTAAAATTATATCTAAATAAGTATGAAAATGATTTAGATAAAGATTCACAAAGAAGATTAAAAGATAATCCACTAAGAATTCTGGATAGCAAGAATATAAAAACTCAGGAGATATTAAACTATGGACCTAAACTACGCGAGCACTTAGAAATAGAATCAATTAAACATTTTGAAGAAGTGTGTAATGACTTAAGTAAATTGAGCATAAATTACTACATTAATGATAAATTAATTAGAGGTATAGATTATTACAATTATACAGCCTTTGAAATCAAGACAAAAGGTATCAATGAACAAGATACAATATGTGGAGGAGGAAGGTATGACGAATTAATTAAACAACTTGGTGGACCCTATACACCTTCAGTAGGATGGGCAATGGGCTTAGAAAGACTAATAATAATAATGAAAGAAAAACTAGAACTAGTAGAAAACAAAAAAATAATATACATAGCTAATTCAAATATAAATAATTCAGACACAATATGGCAGATAATCAATACGATAGATAAATACCAACTACATTTTGAGCTTGATATAAGTAATAGTAGCCTAAATAAACAAATAAAAAGGGCAAATCAAATAGGCTCTAAAATTTGCTTCATTATAGGTAATAACGAAATAATTAATAAATATATAACCATTAAATGGCTTGAGACAGGTACACAACAACAAGTACCTGTGTGTAAAATAGATAACTATATAAAGTATATAAAATTTTCACTAAAAACTTGACATATAATTACTCTGTCTTGTTACAATGATTTTGCTTATTGGGGTGTAGCCAAGTGGTAAGGCAGCGGACTTTGACTCCGCCATTCGCAGGTTCGAATCCTCCTACCCCAGGTAATAAAAATCGAGAACAAAATAAATAAACTAAAGCAGATTGTACACTTTAAACGAAGTATGTATAATAAATAAAAAACTGAATATATAATAAGGAAACAAAATGGCAGTTATTCAGTTCATTGATGGTATCAATGAAACAGTAATTCCTAATATTAAGTTAACAAGATCTCGTGACGGAAGTACCGGCACTGCAACATTTAGGTTTAATAATCCAGATATAATAAAACCAGAAATGCAGGAAAAAGGTCAAATTAAAGGGATGTATTTAATAGATGAAGAAGGAAAGTTAGTTACAACTGATGTAAACGCAAAATTTATTAACGGAAAACCACAAGGAATTGAATGTATCTATGTTATAAAAAACCCATCAGAATGGGACAGATTTATGAGATTTATGGAAAGATATGCCAATAATAATAATTTATCATTTACAAAAGCATAAAATATATACTTAATAAATAATATAAAAACAATGAAGTTTTCATGGAAATTAATTAATATTTTTATTAATCTAGAAAGTATTCAACTACACAAATTTAAAGAACAATTAACACTATCAGGAATAGAAATTGAAAAAATTCATTACATAGAAGAAATAAAAGATAATATTTTAGACTTAAGTATAACAACTAATAGAAGGGAAATATGTTCCATAGTAAGCCTAGCTAAAGAGATAGAAACTATCTTAAATAAACCATTAAACATATTGCCAATTAATTTTTTCAATGCAAAAATTCAAGAAAACTGTACTAAATTTATCTACATAAGCATTAACAAAATAAATAGCTTAAGAGTAGGAGATACACCGAAATGGCTGATAAACTACCTCAAAATATACAGCATAAAACCAACAGATACAATAAGTAACATAGAACAATATATAGAAATAAAATGGGGTATGAAGTTTTATATATTAAATACTAAGAATTTAAAAAATAGAAACTATTTATTGAATGCTAGTATAAAATTACAACAAATAGCATTAGATAAAAATAATAAAGAGAAGTATTTAATTATATTTATATCAAACACTAGTTTAGGTAAAAATATAATTAATAATATAAATACCCAAGAAGAATATTATTTTAATGCCTACATAGACGCTATGAAACTTATAAGCACGTTAACAAAGTGTGTTTATGGTAAGTCATATCATGAATATAAAGTCAAACAGCCCTATAGTGAAATAGCAATAAGTAAAAACGAGATTGATACAGTTCTAGGAAAGACTAATAATCATAAGTTTAATCAATTATCTAGTAAAAATATAATCAACAAACTAAAACAACTAAATTTATCGCCTTATTATAATAAATTCTTACAAACATTCACAATTAAAGTTCCACCAAACAGAAGACATGATTTACAAAGAAAAATAGACATCATAGAAGAAATTGGCAGAGTTTATGGATTTAATCATTTTGTAGATAAATTGCCATCAAGTAAACGCAAAGGTGTCACTTCCAATATTTCAATAAAAGTTAAGAATCTAAGAAATACACTACGTAATTTAGGATTCAATGAAGTAGTTAATTGCTGCTTAATAAATAATTACTTAAAACAAAATAACTATAATATAAAGATACATAATCCAATAACACAAGAACAAACTGAGTTAAGAAATAACATAACACAAAGCTTAGTAGAAAACTACAGTAATAATATAAAACAAAATAATTATACGGTAGAAATATTTGAAATAGGCAAAACCTTTCATAAAAATTTAAACAATAATTATATAGAGAATATATCATTAGGAGGTTTAATGCATAATAGTAACTTCATAAAAAATAATTGGTCAGATACACCAAAATATGCTAATTTTTTCCACCTCAAAGGGATCATAGAAACTGTATTAGAAAAATTAAATGCAGAGGTAACTTTCAACAAAATAGATTACAAGTTAAACACAGAATATAAAAAAAATATAGAAAAATTATTCAATCCTCAACAACGAATAGGTATATATAATTCGCAAAATACAGAACTATTAGGAGTTTTAGGAGAAATAAATCCACTATACAACAAAGCACTAAACACAGTTAAAAACAAAATATACTTATTCGAAATTAATATATCAAAACTAAATAAAACAATTAAGTTAAATAACCATTTAAATTACATATCTAAACCATGTTCTAACTATCCAAGTGTAACACGAGACATATCAATCAAAGTAACCCCAAAAACTAACATAAAAGAAATAGAAAAAGTTGTATGTAAAAATCAAAATATGCTGATAGAATCAATAGAAATATTTAATGAATATTTCAATAAACAAGATAGGCATAAGTCAGTAGGAGTAAGAATAACCTATAGATCTCAAAGCAGAACACTAGACAGCAACGACATAAAAAAAATAGATAACCATATTAATAATATATTATTACATTTTAAAAGTAAGACATAAGCCGGGTTTTGTTCTTGATCCAAATACACATAAAATAATGAACAATATAGCAAGGGTAATTATTAATCTAAAGTAAAACTTTTACTTGATGCAGTATGATAAGTTATTTAAAATGAAATGTTACATAAATGAAACTTATAAATATATTATCCACTTATTTACACCAATCACTTTGCTCTAAAACGGGGTTTACCTAGCAAATATTTTAACAATATTCCTGGTGCGCTCTTAACGAACCATTGCACCCTTACCTTAAATAAGGCGGTATATTTCTGTGGCACTTTCCTCATAGTTTCCTATATTGTATATTATACAACAAATTGTTTATAAATAGAGCCCGGACTTTCCTCAGACTTGTCCAAAATCTGCAATTACCTACGCTTACTTTTAATAATAATATAACAAAAAACATAACATAAACTAATATTAAATAATAATTTTTTTATGAACAAGAAATACAATAAAAATAATTCATTCGCAAATATTTTACAAAAGTATCGATATAACATTAACAGTGGTGATATAATCGCAGGAACAATAATACACAAAGAATCATGTGGATTCTTAGTCAACATAGGTACACAAATAGCTGGCTATTTACCCAAAGAGGAAATGAAAATTAAATCTACTACAAATGACAATCATAATTACTTATTTTTGATAAACACAACAAGGGAATTTTTTTTAATGGCAAAAAATACGAACAACAAACAACCCATATTATCAATCAAGAGACTAGAATACATCAGAGCATGGAAAAGAATAAAGCAAATGTATACTGAAGATATTATGGTTAACGTGAAAATTGAGTATTCTAATAAAGGAGGTATCATTACCTACTTAGAAAATATACAAGGATTCATACCTAGATCACAAATAGAAATTAAAATAGAAAAATTTATAAAGACAAAATATATAAACTGCAAGATTCTTAACATAAATGAGCAAAAAAACCAATTAATTCTAAGCAATAAAAGTGCAGTATTTCTTTTATGCAGACATAAATTTAAACTAGGAGAATTATCATATGGCAAAATTATAATAATCAGGCCATACGGATTATTTTTAAATATATACGGAATTAAAGCATTACTACATAAATCTGAGATAAACCTTAACAAAAATAAGCATATAGAATCAACATTTAAAATAGGTGAATTAGTTAAAGTAAAAATAATACATATTAACAATAAACGTGGACAACTATCAGTATCACAACGCAACTTAAAATATGATAGCAGTAAAACTTAACCACCACCTACAATTGTAATGAGCTCAATAGAATCATTAGATTGAAAAAACAGTGTATTAAATCTTTTCTTATCTATAATTTGATTTTTATATTCTACCACAACATGATCCAAATTAATATTTAAGTAAAGAAGTATATCTGTAAGGGACATAGAAGAATCACAGTGGAACGGATCACCGTTAATAAATATAGTTAAATAATTTTGCATATACGAGAAATAAAAAATTTAAAGTAGACTGATAAGATAAAAAGTACTATAATTAAAACTAAGGAATATAAAAAAATGGCGGATGTAGCCAAGAGGTTACGGCAATGGATTGTGACTCCATCATACGCGGGTTCGAATCCCGTCATTCGCCCTCCACAATTTAAACTAAGTAAATAACTTTTCTAATTAATTCAACACGATTCCGTGTATTAGTTTTATATAATAAGCGACTCACATACTTTTCTACATTTCTTAAACTAGTATCTAACTTAATAGCTATTTCTTTATTCATATATCCCCTTAACAATAACTTTAAAACATGCTTCTCTCTAGTAGTAAAAGATTGCAGAAACTTTGAACTAAGAAATTTTTTGCTAACATCCAAATTAAATCTATTACGACTCTTAATAAGATTAATATTTGTGAAAATATTGTTAATGATTGCCAATAATTCCTTTGGATTAAAAGGCTTAGTTAAGTAAGCAAAACAACCCAAATTATAACCTTTGATACGATCTGATGTCATACCTTTAGCAGTAAGAAAAATAAAAGGTAAATCAACTAAATTATCATCTAATTTCAGTAATTTAATAAAATCGTAACCATTCAAATCCTTTATCATAATATCAGAAATAATTAAATCAGGACAATCATAATCAATAAAAGCTAAAGCATTACGAATAGTATAAGCAGAATCAACGAAGAAACCTTCTGCACTAAGGTAGTAAGAGAGTAAATCTATAAGATTATGATCATCATCAACCAACAAAATTTTCTTTAATTTTTTCATTTTCAAATTCACTTATAATATAAAAAAAATAAGTATAATAGTTCTTAATATAAATATGAGATGGATAAATTTACTAAACAACTGCAAAATTCCATATAATATATATAAACTAAATAAAAACGATTCAACTATAATATCTCATCAGTACAACAATCCAAATTGTTTAACTATTATTTTACATGGTAGCATATATATTATAAAAATTTTTGAGAATAAAAAAGTCATACCTATAGTTATTTTAAATAAAAATAGTTTATTCAACACAAAAGATATAAGTAATCGGCTTTATTATCAATTAATTGCTCTAGAAAGAACTTATATACTAACGGTTAGGATTGACAAGACAAGTAAGCTAAGTCCAGAATTAATGATCAGCATAATCGAAAGTTACAGAAAAACCTTGAATTCATACCAAATCATGAATGAAACTATGAACCAAAAACATAGAAAAAACAGGGTTATTCAAATGATTTTGTTTCTTTTATTTGAATTTGGTATGGTGAATCATACACAAGTACAACTACCATTCAAAGTTTCACAAAAAAACTTAGCAAAAATCACGGGAACTAATAAAAAAACAATAAACAAAATAATAAATAAGATAAAGAGAAAATCTAATATAAATTACAGTAAAAAAAAATCAATTCAAATCAAGAATATATTTAACTTCACGGATAAATAATATAAATGTTATAATATAAACATAACTATTAAAGTAATAACAAAAGTAAAAAGTAGCTTAAACGCAATAGTAATAGAAGAATTATAAATACATAACATGGGTAAAGTATACGATTGGTTTGAAGAAAGACTAGAAATTCAATCTATAGCAGATGACATATCAAGCAAATACGTACCTCCACATGTCAATATATTTTATTGTATAGGTGGGATAGTGTTTACTTCTTTTTTAATACAAGTAGCTAGTGGATTTGCCATGACTTTTTATTACAGACCAACTGTAGCAGAAGCATTTTTATCAGTACAATACATTATGACTGAAGTAAACTTTGGCTGGCTAATTAGATCAATTCATAGATGGTCAGCAAGTATGATGGTCCTAATGATGATTTTGCACGTATTCCGTGTATACCTAACAGGTGGATTTAAGAAACCACGAGAACTAACTTGGGTAACAGGTGTTATTTTAGCAGTATTAACAGTCTCATTTGGTGTAACAGGATACTCACTACCATGGGATCAAATAGGTTATTGGGCCGTAAAAATCGTAACTGGAGTACCAGAAGCAATACCAATTATAGGTGGAACAATAGTCGAATTATTAAGAGGAAGTGTCAGTGTAGGACAAAGTACACTAACAAGATTCTATAGCTTACACACATTTGTACTACCTCTACTAACAGCAGTTTTCATGTTAATGCACTTTTTAATGATAAGAAAACAAGGAATATCAGGTCCACTATAATCAAAAAGAATAAAATAAAAAAACATATCATGTCAATTATAAAAAAACCGGACTTAACAGATCCAAAACTAAGAGCAAAACTAGCAAAAGGAATGGGGCATAATTACTATGGAGAGCCAGCATGGCCGAATGATCTATTATATATTTTTCCAATTGTTATCCTAGGAACAATCGCATGTAACGTAGGACTTGCAGTACTAGAACCTACGGGAATAGGTGAAACAGCAAATCCTTTTGCAACACCCCTAGAAATATTACCAGAATGGTATTTTTTCCCCACATTTAATTTATTAAGAGTAATACCTAATAAATTAACTGGAGTACTATCAATGGCATCAGTACCTGTAGGACTAATTACTATTCCATTCCTAGAAAATATTAATAAGTTCCAAAATCCCTTCAGAAGACCATTAGCAACAACAGTTTTTATTATAGGCACAGTAGTAACTATATGGCTAGGTATAGGAGCAACTATGCCTTTATCAAAAGCTATAACACTTGGCCTATTTTAATGATAGCTAATAAAATCTAACAACTCTTAAGTCTAATAACATAATAGTTATATTGTACAATAAAATTATATACAATTTAACTATTATTTTCTTACTTAATAAGAACTTTTGCTCCTACTTCTTCTAACTTAGATTTTATTTCTTCAGCATCTTCTTTAGAAGTACTTTCTTTAATGGGTCTTGGTACCGATTCAACTAATTCTTTAGCTTCTTTTAAACCTAAAGAAGTTAAAGAACGGACAACCTTTAAGATAGTAATCTTTTTGGGAGCTGGTACATCTTCAAGAATAACATCAAACTCTGTTTTTTCTTCTTCTTCTTTAGAGGAAGAATTATCTGAATCTGCTGGCATAACAACCATACCAGCACCAGCAACAGCAGAAGTATCTACACCAAAAATTTTTTCTATTTGTTTAACTAACTCAGCGGCTTCAAGCAAAGTCAAAGACTTTAAGTCTTCAATTATATTATTAATTTTTTCACTCATAATAAATTTTAAAAGTAAATATAGCTGATTATAAATTATACCGTTTTCATATCCCGTAGGAGACTAACATCAACAGGTATTCCTGGTCCCATTGTACTAGATAAATATAAAGATTTCCAATATTTACCCTTAGAACCACTAGGCCTATTTTTATCAATTGAATCTTGCAAAGCTTTTAGATTTAATAACAAGTCATCTATGTCAAAAATCAACTTGCCGATTGGAACATGAAGTATTCCAGTACGATCAACCTTGTATTCCAGCTTACCAGATTTAAATTCACTTATAGCATTTTTTAAGTCATTTGTAACTGTACCAGACTTAGGTGAAGGCATCAAACCCCTTGGACCAAGCACACGACCTAATTTAGCTATTAACAACATAACATCAGGAGTGGCTATCAACTTATCAAAATTCAAGTTTCCCTCAAAGATTTGCTGTATTAGATCATCAGAACCAACTAAATCAGCTCCTGCTGAAATAGCTTCATTCAGCTTATCTCCTTGAGTGATTACAGCAACCCTCACGACTTTTCCTGAACCCTTAGGAAGAATTACTGTAGATCTTAATTGCTGATCAGCATACTTTGGATCCAAACCTAAAGCAATATGTACTTCTAATGTTTCAATAAATTTAACAGAAGAAAAATTCTTCAGTAAATTTATTGCTTCTTCTGGACTATACAATAAGCTTTTATCTAGCTTTTGTAAAATATTAGTAAAACGACGTGAATGCTTCGGCATAAATAGATGAAAATCTCCTTAAAAGTTAATTGAACTATTTTAATTAATTAGAATGCCCATACTACGAGCAGTACCTTGTACAATTAACATCGCCTGATCAAGACTATCAGTATTTAAGTCAGGTAACTTAATTTTTGCTATTTCTTCCAATTGTTGACTAGAAATAGAGCCAACTTTTATAGAATTAGGTTTACCAGAGCCTTTATCAATACCAGCTGCTTTAGCTAATAAAACAGAAGCCGGAGGAGTTTTAAGGACAAAAGAAAAACTACGATCTTCATATATAGAAATCTCAACAGGAATCACTAAACCAACTTTATCAGATGTTTTAGCATTGTATTCCTTACAAAACATAACAATATTAGCACCATGTTGCCCTAAGGCAGGACCAACAGGTGGTGCTGGCGTAGCTTTACCAGCACTTAAAGCTAGTTTAACAAAACCTACAACTTTTTTAGGCATTACTTAAAAATATTATGATATTATTAATGGAATTTATTTAAATATAAAAATATACTACCAATTACAAAACATTATAAAATTAATATAAAAATTTTCCAATACCCAAAAATAAAATGTTATAACACGCCCTGAAGGACTTGAACCCTCGACATTAGGTTTTGGAAACCTATGTTCTACCAACTGAACTAAAGGCGTAATCAATTGAAGTAGTCAACATATATTATAAAATATATAAACAGACCAAAGCTAGTAGATAAATTGAAATTAATAAAATAATAGCATGCTTAACCCACCAACAAATTTAATAAAATTATCACAAAAGGAATTTTTAAGATATTCAAAACAAATAATAATTGACAATATCAACATCGAAGGCCAAAAAAGGATAAAAAAATCAAAAATTTTAATTATCGGGGCTGGTGGACTAAGTTGTCCTATAATGATGTATTTAACAGGATCAGGCATAGGACATATTGGAGTAATAGATTCAGATAAAGTAGAAATTTCAAATCTAAATAGGCAATTATTATATAACGAAATACACTTAAATAAATTTAAAACAATATCTGCACAATCACAACTATATAAAATTAACAAAGATTGCAAAGTTATCGCACACAAATACCAACTAAATAAAAATAACAGTAAAGAGATAATCAAATATTACGATATTATTATTGATACAACTGATAATTTTGAAACTAGAAATATTATTTATGAGACTTGTTACAAACTAAGCAAAATTTACGTATACGGTGCAGTAGATAATTTTTTCGGTCAGATGAGCATATTTAACTATAAAGATGGAATGCAATATAAAGATTTATATTCTAAAAATATAAATACTAATCATAGTTGCAATGTTAATGGAATAATGGGTATTACAACAAGCTATTTAGGCACTTTACAAGCTCTAGAAACTACGAAAATCATTATAGGGTACAAACAAAAATTAAACAACAGGATTATTCTATGTGACTTAATTAATATAGAAATGAAAATAAAAAAGATATATAGACGCAAAAATTACACTAAAATAATTAACAAAAACCAAAACAACACCGTTAAGGAAAATAAGAAAAACAATGATATAAATAATAATCTAATTTTGATAGACATAAAAGATAACAAAGAATTTTTAAGAAAACACAAAGCAAAGTCTATTAATATCCCTTTAAAAATTTTTAGATTATACGGAACAATAGAATTTTTAAAAAAATACAAAAATGAAAACTCTATTTCGATTTATTGCAATAAATTAGACAGAGTATCTATTGTATCATCTATTTTAAACCTTCACAAGATACAACATAACTTAACAAAATAAAAATAACAGAATAACATAGGAAATAAAAAATTTGTTACACTAGGAAGTATTTATAATAGGAATTTTATAAAGAATTAAAAAATGAAACAAAAGGTCCAAATAATAATAAAAAACGATAGCTTTAAAAAAGAACATAAAGGAAAAGTTATAAAAGTATTTCGAGGTTATGCCTTTAATTACTTAATACCTAATGATATTGCTAGCTTAGCAACAAAAAATCAAATAAAACATTATCAAATGTTTTCAGAGATAGCAAAGAAAGAAGAAGAAGCAAACTCAATCGTAACTAAAAAAATAAAAAATAGAGTAGAACAAATTGCAAAAATAACTATTTACAAAAAGATAGGCGATAACAAACTAATATTTGGTAGTGTAAGGGAAAAAGATATTATAAACTGGATATACAAATACTCTAATATAAAATTTGAAAAAAAACAAATACAAATTAATAAGATAGGTAACGTTAACATAAATCTAGTTAAAATTCAAATAAAACAAAATGTAGTAGTTACTATAAAATTATGCATTATACCATATAACACTTAAAATAGTAAATGTAACTATACACAAATAAATTGTTCAATGAGCCAAGTATACATAAAAAAATTTATCCCTCAGAATTACTTAGCAGAAGAAATTTTACTAGGTAGTATTATTATATATCCCAAGTCAGTTATTTACGTAAAAAATTACATCAAGAAAGATTTCTTTTTTTTAGAATCTCACACAATAATATATATAAATCTTACGGAACGAATAAATAAACAATTTAATATTATTCAATTAATATACTTACTAAAATCAAAAAGCTTACTCAAAAAGATAGGTGGTTTAAAAAAAATTATTAACATAATGAGACAAAGTCAGATATTTATCAACTCATCCAAAATAAGTAATTATATTGAAAAATTAATACATATTTTAAGTTCAAATTATATTAAACGACTAATTATTCAATATGGTTATAACATGACCAAACTAGGCTATATATCTAAAATAAGCAATCAATACTTATATACTAAACTTTTATCCTATTTAAAGTTTCTTGAAAAAGAAATAACAAAAAATCAACAGAAAAACAAAAACATCACTAGCATTAAACAGCTTATATCAATAAAGCTATTACAGTTAAAACACCCTATAGTTTATAATGATAAAAATAAAAAAAATAACGAAAGTCACACTAAATTTGGTTTTAAAAAACTTGATAGCATTACAAATGGATTACCACCTGGTAATTTAGTAGTTATAGCAGGTAGACCATCAATAGGAAAAACTTCATTCGCCATAAATATTGCTTACAATGTTTTTTTTTACCAAAAGTCAAGTATATGTATATTTAGCTTAGAAATGTCAACCAAAGAAATATTAAATAAATTTTTGTGTATCTCTTGTAATATCAATATAGGTAAAAAAAACAAAATTAAGTTAAAAACAGAAGATTGGAAAAAGGTATTAAATGTATGTAAAAAATTGATACATAACAACATATATATAAATGATAAAAATAATCTAAAAATTAACGATATAGAACGTATCACAAAAACTTTAATAAAAAATCAAAGTATTAATTTAATAATTATTGACTACTTACAGTTAATAGGATCTAGTAATGAAGAGAATCAAAAAGTAAACAGAAGCCAAGAATTAGGTTATATCACAAGGAGGTTGAAATTACTGTCACAACTACTCAAATTACCTGTTCTTGTCTTATCACAATTAAATAGAAATATAGAAATTAGAAGCAATAAAGAGCCAATACTATCAGATCTAAAGGAAAGTGGTTGTATAAAACATATTAATAATACTAATTTAGATAAATGTTTAAATATAAAAAGTATCAATTTAGTCAAATTCTATATACTAAATATAAATAATAATACTGAGAATATCTCACATAAATATAAATATACAAAAACATATAAAAATATAAAATTCATATATTTATCGATTAAAACAACTCTAAAAATTATAAATCATCAATTCACCTTAGAATTAACACAAAACCACAAATATCTTTCTGGAATATCATGGAAAAAAGTTGGTATATCAACTAAATACAGCAAAATAAATAAAAAATTAGTTAAATTTAATGACAATAAAAAAATTATAAACAAAAATTACATTAAATATATATTACTAAGTAAACCATGTAAAACATATGATATAAACTTTAATGACCAATTTCACTTTTTATCAAATTACATTATTTTACATAATTCAATTGAACAAGATTCAGACATTATCATTATGTTAAACAACAAAGCAGATGAGAATAGTCAAAATACAGAAAAAATTATAGATATAAAAGTATGTAAAAACAGAAATGGCTACACTGGTTATTGTAAAATCTTATTTAAACCTGAAAATATGAAATTTCATGAATTAAACAGTAACAATGTAACTCAAATTAGTTACATTGAGTAATAAATTGATGAAAACATGTAGTAATAAATCAATATATATCATATAATAATCTTATATATTTGCCGGGATAGCTCAGTTGGTAGAGCAGTGGACTGAAAATCCTCGTGTCACCAGTTCAAATCTGGTTCCTGGCATAGGAAAAATCAAAAATGCTTAAGATAATATGAATATATGCAAACAAAAAATTTTTAAAATACATATATCCATAATTAATTTATTTACAGATTACACACCTAATTTATCTCCCAAAAGAACCTTAACTTGACCATCATCAGCAACATCTACAACTGCACTGTCACCACTCTTGATTTTACCAGCTAAAACTTCTTCTGCTAAACTATCTTCTAATAAACGCATCACTGCACGACGTAGAGGACGAGCACCATAACTTGGATTATACCCTTCATCAACTAATCGATTTTTAAATCGTTCTGTAACACTTAATTCTATATCTTGCTGCTTAATACGATCAAAAACTTCATTAAGCATTAAATTGGCTATTTCACGCACTTCTTCCTTGCTTAATTGTCTAAATACAATAATTTCATCTAATCTATTCAAAAATTCTGGACGAAAATACTGCTTCAATTCTTCATTCACTAGAGAACGAATACGATTATATTGAGATTCTACCTGGGATTCTCCTAACTCAAAACCTAAAGTACCTCCACCTTTTTCAATAACTTTCGAACCAATATTTGAAGTCATTATTAAAAGGGTATTCTTAAAATCAATAGTACGTCCTTTAGCATCAGTCAGTCTACCATCTTCTAAAATTTGAAGAAGTAAATTAAAAATATCAGGATGAGCTTTTTCTATTTCATCAAATAGAATTACTGTATATGGTCGTTTTCTAACAGCTTCCGTAAGATATCCCCCCTCACTATAACCTACATAACCAGGCGGTGAACCAATGAGTTTAGAGACAGTATGTCTTTCCATATATTCAGACATATCGAGTCTAACCATAGCTTCTTGAGCACCAAAAAAGTATGAAGCTAATGCCTTAGTTAACTCAGTCTTACCAACACCAGTAGGACCGGAGAAAATAAAACTGGCTATAGGACGATTAGGGTTTTTTAAACCAACACGTGCACGCCTAATAGCTCTAGAAACAGCAACAACAGCTTCTTCCTGACCAATTATTCGGCCATGAAGTGTCTCCTCCATATGCATTAGTTTCTCAGATTCACTCTTCGTTAATTTAGTAACAGGAATGCCTGTCCAAAAAGCAACAATTTCTGCAATATCATCTTCAGTTACAATAGGATCATCTATTTTAAGATCTGGTTCAGATGTTTTACTCTGAGCAATAGCAGCAATTTGAGCCTTTATTTCCATTTCCCTTGTTCTATATTGTTCTGCCTTTTCATACTTTTGAGCTCTTATAGCCTCATCCTTAGTCTTTAATACCGTTCTTAACTCTCTATCTAACTCACGTGCTGCTGGAGGCAACTGAGAGTTCAATAAACGTACTCTTGAGCCAGCTTCATCTATCAAATCAATAGCTTTATCAGGTAAAAATCTATCAGAGATGTATTGATTAGCATACTTAGCAGCAGCAGCTAAAGCCTCATCAGACATTTTTAACTGATGATGTTTTTCATACCTATCCCTTAAACCAAACAAAATTTCAATCGTTTCTTCAACACTAGGCTCACCAACTAAAACAGGTTGAAAACGACGTTCAAGTGCAGCATCTTTTTCAATATGCTTACGATATTCTTCTAATGTAGTAGCACCAATACATTGCAATTCTCCGCGTGCAAGAGCAGGTTTTAGTAAATTTGCTGCATCGATAGCACCTTCAGCAGCGCCAGCACCAATTAAAGTATGTACTTCATCTATAACTAGAACAACATTATTAGCTGACTTAATTTCATCCATAATCCGCTTCAAGCGTTCTTCAAATTCACCACGGTACTTGGTACCTGCAACAAGTAAACCAACATCTAGAGTAATAACTAATTTATCTTCTAAAATTGATGGAATGTCTCTATTTGCAATTCTTTGAGCTAAACCTTCTGCAATTGCTGTTTTACCAACACCTGGTTCACCTATTAATACAGGATTATTCTTTGTCCGACGACCTAAGATTTGTATAACTCTCTCAATTTCTTTTTGTCTGCCAACAACTGGATCAAGAACTCCTTCTACAGCTAATTCAGTCAGATTAGATCCAAATTCTTCTAAAGTAGGTGTTTTACTTCTAGTCTGAACATTAGTACCACCTGACGTGCTAGCATCAGCATTATCACCTAACATCTGAATAACTTCAGACCTAATAGACGAAACATTAACAGCTAAATTTTCTAAAACCCTAGCAGCTACTCCTTCTCCTTCTCTAACTAATCCCATTAATAAGTGCTCTGTGCCAATATAATTATGCCCAAGTTGTCTTGCTTCTTCCAAGGATAGCTCTAGAACCCTTTTAGCTCTTGGTGTAAATGGAATTTCAACTGCAACAAACCCAGAACCACGTCCAATAATTTTTTCTACTTCAATCCGTGCATCCTTTAAATTAACATTCATTGACTTAAGTACTTGAGCAGCAATACCAGTACCTTCACCGATTAAACCTAAAAGTATTTGCTCTGTACCAACAAAGTTATGTCCCAATCTTCTAGCTTCTTCTTGAGCCAACATAATAACTTTAATAGCCTTTTCCGTGAAGCGTTCAAACATACAAATATTAGAAACAGAAAAATCTAATTACCTTTGATAGTATAAAATTATAGCACAAGAAAAAAAAAAATAAAATAAAAAATAGTTGACTAACTACACAAATTTTAAATAGAATAGAGATGTAAAAGAAAAAATAAATACGAAAATGATTAAAAATAAAATTGTATATAATAAAATAATAGAACAATTTGAGAACAAATATATAAAAGATAATATAACTAAAGTTGACGTTGGAGATACTGTTAAAGTAAAAAAGATTATACAGGAAGGCAATAAAGAAAGAATACAAATATCAGAAGGCGTGGTTATATGTAAAAAAAATACGAGCTTAAACCACACTATTACAATAAGAAAAATAGTACAAAATGTAGGTGTGGAGAAAATATATCTAGTACACTCACCTCAAATAATAAATATTGAAGTTACACGCAAATCTAAAATAAGGCGATCTAAACTTTACTACCTACGTAATAGATCAGGAAAGGCAACTAGATTGAAACAGAGATTTAAATAATGAAGCACAAAGGATACATAACTCAGTTGGTCAGAGTATCACGTTGACATCGTGAAAGACACTGGTTCAAATCCAGTTGTATCCAACAACTATACTAATTTAAGTAAATACTATCTAATATCTGCATAATTTGATTTTTATAAGAAAATTTACTATAGTCTATATAAATAGAACCATAACAAATATAAGGGTCGGTGCCCGAGTGGTTAATGGGGGTGGACTGTAAATCCACTGGCTTAGCCTACGTTGGTTCAAATCCAACCCGGCCCAATTTAATTTAAATAATAGATTAAAAATACGCAGTAAAAAAGCAAATTATAAGCTAATAATTTTTACGAAGCAGAATGCAACTTAGAATTAGTATTCGTATTGCTAGTATAATTACTCTTAGAAAGACCTATCATCTGAGAATTACTTTTACCTGGAGCAACCATTGGATAGCAATTTTCTTCTTCTTTTACCTTACAATCTAAAACTACTGGTCCCTCATAAGAACTAAAAAGATTCAAGATATTATTCAAATCTTTTCTAAATTCAACTTTAAGACCAAATATACCAAAAGCTTGTGCTAATTTAACAAAATCTGGTGAACCTTTTTCCATATTAGAGTGTGAGTATCTTTCACGATAAAAAGCTTGTTGCCATTGACGAACCATACCTTGCCATTTATTATTTATAATTATTATTTTAATAGGTAGATTATATTGCGCAATTGTAGCAAGTTCTTGTAAATTCATCTGAAAACTTGCATCACCGCTGATGCAAATAACTTTTTTATTTGGTTGAGCTATTTGAACACCTATAGCAGAAGGTAAACCATAGCCCATTGTACCTAAGCCAGCACTAGAAATCCAATGTCTAGACAATGCATTGATAAATTGGGCAGCCCACATCTGATGCTGCCCTACATCCGTAGTAAAATAAGCATTAGGTTCAAGTTGAGTAATATTGTCCAAAACTTCTTGTGGAGAGAGATAATCAACATTCTTAGGTACTAATAAAGGATACTGTTGCTTCCAAAGGTAAATCCTTTGATTCCAAGAACTAGTTCTATCTCTATTCTCTATAAAATTTGTACTAGAAGATACATAAGAAATAAACTCAGTGAGAACATTATTAATATCGCCAACAATAGCAACTTGTGGGATCCTGTTCTTTCCAACTTCAGCAGGATCGATATCAATATGAACAACTTGAGCATTACAAGCAAATTCATCTAACTTTCCAGTAACTCTATCATCAAAGCGTGTTCCTAAAGCAATGAGTAAGTCGCATTCACTAACTGCAAAGTTAGCATAAGCTGTACCATGCATACCTAACATACCTAGAGACAAAGGGCTCTTTTCAGAAACAATTCCTTTACCCATAAGTGTAGTGGTAATTGGAATTTGAAATAGATCAGACAATTCTTTAATAGAATCTGATGCATTGGAAATAATAGCACCACCCCCAACATATAAAACAGGCTGATTAGATTGTTGAATTAAATCTAAAAACTTTGGAAACAATTTTTTCCTAACGGGTATCATCGGCTTACAGCCGGGTAATGACACACTAAGTCTAGAAAAAAAATGATATTTGAATTTTTCTAAGCCAACGTCCTTAGGAACATCAATTAATACAGGACCAGGTCTCCCATGTGTTGCTATATAAAAAGCTTCAGAAACAATTCTACTAACATCCCTAGGATCCCTAATAATATAAGAATGTTTTACTATAGGTAAAGTTATACCAAATATATCAACCTCCTGAAAAGCATCAGTACCAATAAAAGGACGAGCAACCTGACCTGTTATTAAAACGATTGGAACAGAATCCATTTGAGCAGTTGCTATACCAGTAACCAAATTAGTTGCACCAGGACCAGAAGTAGCAAAACAAACACCAACATTACCAGAAGATCTAGCATATCCATCAGCAGCATGAACAGCTCCTTGTTCATGTCTACATAAAATATGTTTAACTAATTGATTTTTCTCCCAATCAAACAACTCATCATAAATAGGTAGTATAGCTCCACCAGGATAACCAAAAATATACGAAGTTCCATTTCTAATAAGACTATCAAGAAGAGCAAAAGAACCAGTTACAAAACCTGAAAAAAACATAAACCTCCCAAAGTGATATATATATATATTATATATGTCTAATTTTTTATTCTATGCCAGTCATTTTTTTTATTATAGTGTATAGAGTTATTATAATAATTGTTAATATGACTGTTAAAGTAGTTTTACTTTTTGTGCTTTTAAATTGCTTAAAAAATGTCTTAAAAGTTGTCAAGAAAAACCCAACTAATACGCTTATTAAAAATCTTGGAAATTTATCTAAATTTTCCCAAAAACTTGACATAATGTTTTATTATCTTACTTATGTTTATCTTTAATCTATTTTATTTTTCAATCCATTATTAATAGTAAAGAAATATTTAAATGTCAAATAATTCTATAACTGATCGTTTTTACTTTTCAAATGATACTTTATCTATAATTAATAAGTATATTGGTTCTACTTTTGTGATTAAATATGGTGGTTCGGCGATGCAAGACTTTTCTGTAAAGTCTCAGGTGATTAAAGATTTATCTTTGTTGTATTATTTAGGTATTAATATTGTTTTGGTTCATGGTGGTGGGATGTTTATTAATCAGTGGTTGCGTAAGTTAAATATTAAACCGTCATTTGAAAATGGTATTAGAATTACTGATTCACAAACAATGGACATTGTTGAAATGGTTTTAGTCGGTAAAGTTAACAAGCAATTAGTCTCTTTGTTTAATCAAAATAGTATTAACTCTGTCGGTCTATCTGGTCAAGATGCTAGTTTAATTACTGCATCTCCTATGTTTGATTCTAGTATTAACTTAACTGGTTGCGTAGATTCGGTTAATCCTAAACTTTTAGATTTATTATTATCTAATAGGTTTGTACCTGTTATTGCAAGTGTTGCTTCTGATGATCATGGTAATCGATATAATATTAATGCTGACACTATTGCTAGTTCAATAGCTGTTGCTATTAAGGCAGAAAAGTTAGTTTTACTAACTGATATACCAGGTGTTCTTCTGGATTTAAATGATTATTCTACATTGATTAAGGAGCTGAATTTGGAAAGTATAAAGTCTTTAAAATCTAAGAATGTCATTTCAGGTGGTATGTTACCTAAAATTCAATGCTGTGTAGATGCTTTAAATGGTAATGTAAAATCAGCTCATATTATTGATGGTCGTATGAGGCATTCTTTATTGCATGAGTTATTGACATATGATAGAGTTGGTTCAATGATCGTTTTATGATATTAGGTTTGTTTATTTTTTGATTGCATGTTATATTTATATTTGGGTATCATTGGCTCAGTAGCTCAGTTGGTTAGAGCAGGGGACTCATAAGCCCAAGGTCGCAGGTTCAAGTCCCGCCTGAGCCATTTCAAGGTTTTTAGTAATTATATTTGGAGAAGTGGCTGAGAGGTTTAAAGCGATAGATTGCTAATCTGTTGTATAACTATAATTATACCGAGGGTTCGAATCCCTTCTTCTCCTTCTAATGCTTAGTTGACATTTTTGTGAAATACAAATTATGATTAACTTCATACTTGGGACTGTAGTTCAATTGGTCAGAGCACCGCCCTGTCACGGCGGAAGTTGCGGGTTCGAATCCCGTCAGTCTCGTTCAAATACCACTATAAATTTTAATATTTAAACCTTTTCTGGTATCTCAGTATAATGCTTAACAACTGTTCTAAATTCTTCACCATCAATAGTTTCTTTTTCTATGAGAATATCTACTAGCTTATCTATAATTACTCTATTGTTTTTTATAATTTTTATCGTATTTTGATAGCACTCTTCTACTATATCTTTTATCTGTTGATCTATTTTTATTGCTATTTCATCTGAGTAATCGTTAGTGTTTCCCATTCCTCTACCTAGGAATGGATTAGAACCTTCGTTTTCTAGAGATAATGGCCCTATATCGGACATACCAAAACGCGTTACCATTTGTCTAGCCATTGACGTTACTTGTTGCAAATCATTTCCAGCACCAGTCGTAATCTCTGATTCTCCAAAAACGATCTGTTCAGTTACTCTCCCACCTAGTGCACCCATTATCCTTGCCTTAATTTGTGATCTTGATACGAGGCTTTGATCTTCAGATGGTGTAAACCAAGTTAAGCCTCTTGCTTGCCCTCTTGGTATTAATGTAACTTTTTGCACATTTTCATGATCTTTTAACAGTGTTCCTATAATAGCATGCCCAACTTCGTGATATGCTATAAGTCTTTTGCTTTTACTATCTATTAAAGCTGTTCCTTCCATTCCTGCAATTATTCTGTCTATTGCCTGATCTATTTCTTGTAGTGTTATCTGGTTTTTTCTTTCTCTTGCAGTTAAAATTGCTGCTTCATTGAGTAAATTTGCTAAATCTGCGCCAGAGAATCCAGGCGTTCTTCTAGCTATAATTGATAATGATACCTTAGGATCTATTTTTTTGTTTCTTGCATGAACATTTAAGATTGCTAATCTACCTTTAAAATCAGGTATATCTACATTAACTTGTCTATCGAATCTTCCGGGTCTTAATAACGCTGAATCTAAAATATCAGCCCTATTAGTTGCTGCTATTACAATTATTCCTGTATTGCCTTCAAAGCCATCCATCTCAGTAAGTAATTGGTTTAGTGTTTGTTCTCGTTCATCATTACCTCCTCCTATGCCAGTTCCTCTTTGCCTTCCAACTGCATCTATTTCGTCTATAAATATTATGCATGGTGCATTCTCTTTTGCTTTCTTAAATAAATCTCTTACTCTTGAAGCACCTACGCCTACAAACATTTCCACGAATTCTGATCCTGATATACTAAAAAAAGGAACATTAGCTTCTCCAGCTATAGCCTTTGCTAGTAATGTTTTACCTGTGCCCGGAGGACCAATAAGTAATACTCCCTTAGGGATTTTTGCTCCAACTGCAGTAAAGTATTCTGGTTTTTTTAAAAATGTTACTATTTCTTCAAATTCTTCTTTAGCTTCATCTATTCCTGCTACATCATCAAAGATAACTCCTGTTTTCGCTTCTACTTGAAATAGTGCTTTTGATTTACCAAAAGACATAGCTTGTCCTGGTCCACCTGTACTATTGTTTGATCTTCTGAATAAGAGTGTTAAGCTAGTTATTAGTAGTAATGGGAAGAATAAATTCCCTACGAGGTTCCATATAGCTGTATTATTTTTTATTGGGTGTGCGTCTAGATCTATTTCTTGATTTTTGAGTTTGGTGATAAGTTCAGGTGCAGTTACAGGTAGTTCAACCCTGATTTTTTGAATTCTATTCCCTAATTCTGGTCCAACCGCCTCTATTATAGCTGTGTGTCCATTATCATATAGATCTACTTTTTTTACCCATCCCATATCTATATACTCTAGAAATCTCCCGTATGTCATTCTCGAACTAGCAATATTATTATTGTTGTTGTTTGTAACTGGTGCAAATAGGCCTTGCCAAATAAAAAAAGATATTACAATTATAGGCAAAGACCACAGCAATAAGTTCTTCCAAGAAAATTTCATTTTTAGTGATCCTTAAAAAATAAATTATTTACATGAATGTAACATCTTTGTGATTTTATAGGCAACTCTTCTATGAAAATATTTTTAGTTTATAAAAGTTTATAGATTAATATAAAAATATTTTTTGTGTTAGTTTGTAGATTATTATATAGTACATGATATTTTGTTTTTTAAGTATTATTCACATATGCAAAAAGGTTCTAAGGTTAAAGTTTTAAGAAAAGAGTCTTATTGGTACCAAGATATCGGTGTTGTTGTTAAAGTTGATAAGGGTATAAAGTATCCGGTGTTGGTTCGTTTTATTAAATGCACTTACAGTGGTGTTAATAGTAATAATTTTGGTGAAAATGAGCTAGTTGTATTTAATTAGTTTCAGTATAATATGGGGACAAGCATAATAAATAAGTCATATTGTTTTATAACGTTTTGTTTTTAATGCTTGTCCCTACATTCTTAGACTAGCTACCTAAAGTTGCCCAATCCACATCTACATTTTCTAATATTAGTGAAGAATTATAAATTTGTAAAATGATTAGTAGGAACAAAAAAAACAATAGCATAAATACTGCCATAATAGGTGTAGTTCCCCATCCTGGAGCAACTTTACCGTATTCAGAGTTTAATGGTCGCAATATTTCTCCTAATCTAGTTCTTAAAGCCATGGTATTTTCTATAGATTTGTTTAATTAATAAGATTTATAATCATATTATAAAAGTAAATTTATTCTATTTATAGTTAATTAATGGAAATTGCAACAGTTCTTAGTATTTTTATTTTAAGTTTATTGCTTGGTGTTACAGGTTATTCTATATATATTTCTTTTGGTCCTGTTTCTAAGGAATTAAGAGATCCATTTGAAGAACATGAAGAGTAATTTTTGAGTCTTTTATGTTTTATACTGGATACTTTTTCATGTCAATAAGAATGTAAATACAAAAATTACATTCTTATTAGTTGTAATATTAAATGTTTATTTAGCTATTCTCGGTGGATCTCTAAAAAATATAGCGAAAAAGATCACCATTAATGTCCCAACGAGTAAAAATACATATACTAATGCTTCCATTTTTATTGTCCTATAAGATTTTAATATAATAACTAAAGATATTTTATACTGCACCTTGTTTTTTACTACTTCTGTCACCTAACTTTTGGAATGCTCCAAACTCTACTTGTTCTGTTACTTCTGCGCCTATTCCTGCAAAAACGTCTCTGAAAATAGTTCTTGAGCCGTGCCATAGATGGCCAAAGAAAAAAATTAAAGCAAAATTTGCATGGCCAAACGTGAACCATCCTCTTGGACTACTTCTGAAAACTCCATCTGATTCTAAAGTAGTTCGATCAAATTCAAATACTTCACCTAATTGTGCTTTACGTGCATATTTTTTTACGCTTGGTGCGTCTGTAAATGTTTTGCCATTTAATTTTCCACCATAAAAATTAACTGTTACTCCTACTTGTTCAATACTATATTTAGATTCTGCTCTTCTAAATGGTATATCGGCCCTGATAATTCCATCCTTATCTACAAGTATTACTGGGAATGTTTCAAAAAATGCTGGCATTCTTCTTACAGTTAATTCTCTACCTTCTTTATCCTGAAATATAGGGTGTCCTAACCATGCTTCTGCTATTCCATCTCCTTTATCCATTGGTCCTGCTCTGAAGAGTCCACCTTTTGCAGGATTATTGCCAATGTAGTCATAAAATGCTAATTTATCTGGTATTTTTGACCACGCTTCTTCCGGCGTTGACCCTTCATTCAATGAATTTTCTACTCTTCTTTCTATTTCCTGTTGAAAGTATCCACTATCCCATTGGTATCTAGTTGGTCCAAATAGTTCTATTGGTGTTGTTGCAGATCCGTACCACATTGTTCCACATGTTACGAATGCACTAAAGAAAACAGCTGAAATGCTGCTAGACAGTACTGTTTCTATATTACCCATTCTTAACGCTCTGTATAATCTTTGAGGTGGTCTCACTGTTAAATGAAATAATCCTGCTAATATACCGACTGTACCTGCTGCTATATGGTGCGATGCTACTCCACTAGGGTTGAATGGATTAAATCCATCTGGACCCCATGCTGGCGCAATTGGTTGTACTTTACCTGTAATTCCGTATGCATCAGATATCCATATACCAGGTCCAAATAGTCCTGTTGTATGGAACGCTCCGAAGCCAAAGCATAATAAGCTCGATAAAAGTAAATGTATCCCGAAGATTTTAGGTAGATCTAATGCTGGTTCTCCTGTTCTTGGATCTCTGAATAGTTCTAGATCCCAGTATACCCAATGCCATATTGATGCTAAAAATAGCATTCCTGAAAGTACTATATGTGTTATTGCTACGCCTTCGAAGCTCCATAGACCAGGGTTAGATACACTTTCTCCAGTGATACTCCAACCTCCCCATGAATCTGTAACGCCTATTCTAGTCATGAATGGCATGACAAACATACCTTGTCGCCACATTGGATTTAATACTGGATCTGATGGATCGAAAATTGCTAATTCATAAAGAGCCATTGATCCTGCCCATCCTGATACTAATGCAGTATGCATTAAATGCACAGAAATTAAGCGTCCAGGATCATTTAGAACGACTGTATGTACGCGATACCATGGTAGTGCCATAGGATGATATCACTCCTTTTTTGTAAAATTTCAATAAGTTGCTTTTCTTACGTGTTATTTATATTGAGTAACTATTTATAGTATATATTAAAATATAGTATAACATTTTTTATATAATTTAATCGTATTTATACTTAATAACTTTATTTACTAATATAAAGCTTGCTATATTTACTGCTAGTAGAATGATTATACTTTCTTTTACATGTATCTGGAACCAGATTGTATCAATAATTTGTGTTTTGAGCGATATTAATTTCACTGATTTACTGTGTCTTATTATTTCAACCGCGTATGTTAGTGGATTCATGCATACTATAATTTGTAGCCAATATGGCATAAATGATAATGGTGCTAGTGCTGTACTTATAAATAGTGTTGGTAAATTAATGAATAATGTAGTTAAAGCTATAAATTCAATGTGACCTGGTAGAATAAATGCACTACAAATACTGATCCCAGATGTATTTGTTATTATTAGTGTACTTGTAATCAGTATAGTAATTAGTTCATAGATTTTAGGTATTTTGTCTATTTGAAATGCATTGAAAAGTATTATAATCATGACTTGTAAATTAGTGATCAAACAAGTATGTATAATACATGAATATATTAATGATCTTTTATTGATTATAGGCGATGTTAGAATTCTATTAAGAAATCCATACTCTCTATCGAATATAATTGGTAAGCCAGAATTTATTGCACTATTAAATGTTGTAAATATAATAATGCCTGGGTTTAAAAATTCTTTGTATTTTATATTGATATTTTCATTGCCAAATAAATTTATTGGTGCATTTTGAAAAAGTGCGCCGAATAATATTAGCCAAAGTAATGGTTGTATTAGTTGAATTATTATACTTGAAGGTCTCCTGTAAGTTTGTAGGTAAAGTCTATTAACTATAGCATTTATTTCTCTATATTTAATAGCTTTATTTTTGTTTGTATATATTTTTTGTTGAGGTCTTAAATTTGTTATGTGTTTTGATGTTGGTTTCATGGTTTATGGTTTTTTGGAAGTTAATTCTACATTTAAGTTTTATTATTATTAATTAGATTAGTATATTAAGCATTTAGATTTATGTACTAATTATTTACCTAGTGTTGTTAAACAATTTTTGTTTATTTTATAATCTATAGTATCTATATAATTTTGTGACTTAACAGAATATTTATCAGATTTAGTTATTATTTTTTTATTTATCCCGAGTTTTATGCTTTAATATAGTTAGCTTAAAATATTTTTTAAGTTTATACGCTAGAATATGTTTTTTTGTTGTATATTGTTCTATTGATTGCACAGATGAATTTTCATGGTGTATTTTATAATTTTTATTAAGGAGATAATTCTATGGCAGAGTACAATGTAACTTTAATAACAGAAGAAGAATCAATGAATTTTAAATGTGATGAAGCTGTTTATATTTTAGATGTTGCAGAAGAGGAAGGCATTGATCTTCCTTATTCATGTCGCGCTGGTGCGTGTTCTACTTGTGCAGGAATTGTAGTTAAAGGAGAGGTGGATCAATCAGACCAGTCTTTTTTAGATGCAGATCAAATAGCTGAAGGTTTTGTTTTAACATGTGTTGCTTATCCAAAAAGTGATTGTTCTATTGAGACTCATAAGGAAGAGCGCTTGTATTAATTATTTTGTAAGTTTGATAAAATTACTATACTATCGTATTGAATTAATGAATTGAATAGTCAACTTTATCAAACTCATTGATTTAATATGATTTCTATAATTTTACTTCTACATCTACTCCGGCAGGGATATTTAGTTTCATCAGTGCATCAATTGTTTGGGTAGATGGTTGATGTAGATCTATGATTTTAGTGTGGATCCTTATTTCAAAATGTTCTCGTGAATCTTTATCAACGTGTGGTGATCTTAATACACAGTAGATCTTACGCTTAGTTGGTATTGATATAGGACCGACTGTTTTTGTTTCAGTTCTGCTTGTTGTATTTAAAATATTTTCACAAGATGTTTTTAACAGTGCTGAATTATATGCTTTTAACTTAATCCTGATTTTATTATTCTTTTCACTTTCCATATTTTTTACGTTGTTCGTTATTATTTTAATATTTTTGATACTACTCCTGCTCCAACAGTTCTACCACCTTCCCTAATTGCAAATCTCATACCTTGTTCTATGGCGATTGGGTGTATTAATTCTGCACTCATTTTAATTCTATCTCCAGGCATTACCATTTCTGCTGTAGATCCATCGTCTGCTGTAAATTCGTTTATTGTTCCAGTTACATCTGTTGTTCTTACATAAAATTGTGGTCTATATCCTGTAAAAAATGGAGTGTGTCTTCCTCCTTCTTCTTTTGTAAGAATATATACCTCAGCTTCAAATTGTGTATGTGGTGTGATTGTTCCTGGTTGTGCAAGAACCATACCTCTTTGTATATCTCCTTTCTGTATACCTCTAAGGAGTATGCCAATATTGTCACCTGCCATACCTTCATCTAGCGTTTTTTGGAACATTTCTAGTCCAGTTATTGTTGTTGTCTTAGTTTTTTGTAATCCTACTATTTCAATTGTATCTCCTACTTTTATAATTCCCCTTTCAATTCTTCCCGTTGCTACAGTTCCTCGTCCAGTGATAGAAAATACATCTTCTACTGCCATGAGGAAAGTTTTTTCTGTATCTCTTTGTGGTGTCGGTATATATGAATCAACAGCATCCATTAGCATGTGAATTTTGTCTACCCATTCGTTTTCACCGCGTTGTGTACTTCCATTTTCTGTTATTATTTCTAATGCACGTAATGCTGATCCTGCTACGAAAGGTATTTTTTCTCCTGGAAAATCATATTTTTCTAAGAGTTCTCTAACCTCTAATTCTACTAATTCACTTAATTCCTCATCTTCTACTTGATCTTGCTTATTTAAAAATACTACGAGGTTTGGTACTCCAACTTGTTTTGCTAGTAGTATATGCTCTCTTGTTTGTGGCATAGCTCCATCTACAGCTGATACTACTAATATTGCCCCATCCATTTGCGCTGCACCAGTTATCATATTTTTTACATAGTCTGCGTGCCCGGGACAGTCTACATGTGCATAATGCCTATTTTCTGTTTCGTATTCAATGTGTGCTGTATTGATTGTAATTCCCCGAGCTTTTTCTTCTGGTGCTGCATCTATCTCATCAAATTTTTTTGCCTGTCCTTGGTTTGCTGCTGCTAGCGTTGCTGATATTGCTGCTGTAAGTGTTGTTTTTCCGTGATCTACATGTCCTATTGTACCAATATTGACGTGCGGTTTTTTTCTCTCAAATTTTTCACGTGCCATATTTATTCTTCCTCTTATTATTGTTTTTTAGTAGCGATAATGTGCAAAAGCTTTGTTCGCTTCTGCCATTCTATGTGTCTCTTCTCTTTTTCTTACTGCATTGCCGCTTTCATTTGAAGCATCAATTATCTCATTAGCTAATTTAATTGACATACTGTGCCCTGTTCTATCTGTAGCGAATTTTGTAATCCACTTTAGAGCTAGGTTTGTACCTCTATAGGCTCTCACTTCCATGGGTACTTGGTAAGTCGATCCTCCTATTCTTCTAGCTTTTACCTCAACTAATGGTGTTGTATTGCGTACTGCCTTTTCGAGTATTTTAAGTGGATCTTCTTCTGTTTTATTATATATGAAATCCAGTGATTTATATATAATTTTTTGCGCTAGTCCTTTTTTTCCATTTTTTAATATGCGTACTGTTAACATATTGATTAATCTACTGTTATATATTGCATCTGGATAGATAACTCTTTTTTTGGCTATGTTTCTTCTTGACATATTATTGGCTTACTTACTTTTTTGTTTTTTGGTTCCATATTTCGATCTGCTGCTTGTCCTATCTTTTACTCCTGCTGAGTCAAGTGTTCCTCTTACTACGTGATACCTTACTCCAGGTAAGTCCTTTACACGTCCTCCTCTTATTAGTACTACTGAATGTTCTTGAATATTATGTCCAATACCAGGTATATATGCAGTTACTTCAAAACCTGAAGTTAGTCTCACTCTAGCTACTTTACGTAATGCAGAATTAGGTTTTTTTGGTGTTGTTGTATATACTCTAGTGCATACTCCTCGTCTTTGTGGGCAAGATTTTAGTGCTGGAGATTTAGTTTTCTTCTTACCTTTTTTTCTCTCTGATCTTACTAACTGTTGAATTGTTGGCATTTTCTATTTAACTTTGAATATCTTCTATATTATAAATATTGTATAGTTTAGTGTCAAACTTGTTATGAGATATTTTTACTCAATCTTATATTTTTTCATAAATTTTTCAACCCTTCCTTCAGTGTCTATAATTCTTTGTGAGCCAGTGAAAAAAGGATGATTACCTGACCATATATCTACATTTAGGATTTCCCTTGTTGATCCTACAGTCATTATGTGTTTCCCATCACAGTAAACTTTAGATTCCTCATACCATTGTGGGTGAATATCTTTTTTTGCCATTATTTATTTTCTTTATCTATTATCATTGATACAAATTATTATTATATTAACACTATAATTATCTTTTAGAGTATTGTGGAGCTTTTCTTGCTTTACGTAATCCGTATTTTTTTCGTTCTTTTATTCTTGCATCTCTGCTAAGAAGTCCTTCAGATTTAAGCATTAAGCGGTTTTCAGGGTTAATGCTGCATAAAGCCCTTGCTAGACCTAGTCTAATTGCATCTGCCTGACCTGTAAGTCCTCCTCCTTCTGCTTTAACATATATGTCATATTCTTTGTTTAGTCCTAATATATTTAATGGTGTACATGATATTCTTAAGTAATTTGGACTAAATTGTAAATATGATTCTCCTGGTAATCCGTTAATGATGAGTTTCCCTGATCCAGGTATAATTTGTACGCGTGCTATAGACGTTTTCCTTCTCCCTGTTCCTGAATATATAACTTTACTTTGTTGTGGATTTAACATATAGTTTTATTTGATATTTAACTCTATTGGTTGTTGTGCTGTGTGTGGATGCTGATTCTCTGAATAAATTTTTAGTTTTTTAAATAGTTTTTTTCCTAAATTATTTTTAGGTAACATTCCCTTAATTGAATGTTCTATAATTCTATTTGGTATTCTATTTTTTAGTTTATTAAAAGTTTCTGTTTTTAGTCCACCAGGTCTCCCTGAATGTCTTTTATAGGTTTTTTGTTTATCTTTTTTTCCCGTTACATTTATGTATTTGGAATTAATTATAATGATTTGCTTGCTACTTTCTTGAAATGGTGAATATTCTTTGATATCTTTTCCCATTAGTGTATGTGCAATTTTACTACTTAGTCTGCCTAAATTTTTTTCTTTTGCGTCTATAATATACCATGTTAAGTTCTGGGAAATTTTTTTTGTAAATGTTTTATTTACATTTGTTATTCTTTTCTTTTGCTTCATGTTAAATTTTTTCTTGTGGTAGATGTATATCTAGTTTACTTTTTAGTGCTTCAATTACTTCGTCCGCTGATTTCTGTCCAAAGTTTTTTATTTCCAGTAATTCTTCGTGTGAATAGTCTAGTAGATCTGCAATTGAATGGATTTGAGCTCTTTTTAAACAATTGTAAGCACGTACAGACAATTGTAATTCTTCTATTAAGATTTGATTAATTTTTTTTTCTTTACTTTCAATCTCGTTGTTATGTGTTTTGAAATTGATGTTAGTCAGTGGATAAAATAAATTGGTTAATATTTTTGCTCCTTCACTAATTGCTTCCTGTGGCGATATGCTTCCATCTGTCCATATTTCTATGAATAATTTTTCTGTGGTTTCAATTAAGTCGATCTTTTGTTCTTCTATTCTATAGTTAATTTTTTTAGTTGGCATAAATACTGCATCAATTTGTAAAAAGTCTATAGATTTATTGTCTACTCCTTTATCTACTAAACGATATCCATGTCCTTGTTCAATTTTGAACTCCATTTCAAATATAGTATTATTACATACAGTAGCTATGTACTGTTTAGGATCTATTATTTCAATTTCTGGTGGTAAATCGAACAATCCTGTTGTTACAATTGCCGGCCCTTGTACTTTAATTCTTCCTATTTGTGCTTCTTTACTATAGTTTTTTAATACTACTTCCTTTAAATTTAATATTATTTCTAGTACGTCTTCACGAACTCCTGTAATAGTTGAAAATTCATGATTTACACCCGCTATCCTAACTGCTACTATTGCTGTTCCTTTCAAATCTGACAATATGGTTCTTCTAAGTGAATTTCCTACAGTAATGCCTTGTCCTTTCTTTAGTGGTTCTAAAACAAAGTGTCCGTATTGCTCTCTTGCACCTTTGGTTTTTGACTCGATGCATTCTATTTGAAAATGAGTCATGTCTTTGTCTTTACTTATTCGTATTTATGTTTTATTTTCTAAACTCTACGCTTTTTTGGTGGTCTGCATCCGTTATGTGGCACAGGTGTAATATCCTTAATGAGTGTTATTTCTATACCTGTTGCTTGTATGGCTCGAATAGCTGTTTCTCTACCAACACCTGGTCCGTTGACCAGTACTTCTGTTTGCTTGATGCCAGCTTCTACAGCAAACTTTGCTGCTTTTTCAGCAGCTGTTTGTGCTGCAAATGGTGTACTTTTTTTAGATCCTTTAAATCCATTGTTTCCAGATGAAGACCATGTTATTGTTTCCCCCTGTAAATCTGTAATTGTAATAATTGTGTTGTTAAAGGTAGACTTAATATGTGTAATTCCATTAACTATGTTTTTTCTTTTTTTATTCTGACTTTTTTTTATTTGTCTTGCCATGTTATATTTTTGCTCTAGTAAATTTTATTTTTTATTTTTTATTTTTTCGGAGCTTTCTTTTTACCTGCTATTGTCTTTTTTGTACCTCTTCTAGTTCTTGCATTTGTTCTGGTTCTTTGTCCTCTTAGCGGTAAACTTAGTCTATGTCTTCTACCTTTGTATGATCCGATTTCCATTAACCTTTTTATGTTTATTGCCTCTAGTCTTTTTAAGTTTCCTTCTAATTCGTAGTTATTGTTCAGTATGTTTCTTATAGAAATAATTTGTTCGTCATTTAGATCTTTAACTTTAATGTTTTTATTTAAATTAATGTTTTCTAAAATTTCTTTAGATCTTGAGATACCTATACCGTAAATATGTGTTAAGCTAATTTCAATTCTTTTGTTTTTAGGTAGATCTATACCCTCTATTCTAGCCATAAGTACTCCATTTATTTAGTCTTTTTTTGTTTATCCTTGTTTTTGTTTATGTTTAGGATTTTCGCAAATAACCATTACTTTTCTATTTCTTCTTATTATCCTACATTTTTCACACATTTTTTTTACAGATGGTCTTATTTTCATGTTGAATTCTAAATTATTAATTAAAAAATTTTTATTTATTCCATCATATTATCATATTGTTCGGAAATTATATATATTTGAATTTGTTTTGCTGTATCAATTGCTACGCCAACTAATATTAATAATGAAGTTGTCCCTAGGCCTTGGAATATATTTAGCTGTGTAGTTTTTGAAACTATAAATGGTAATTGTGCTATAAAAAATAAAAATAATGATCCAATTAGTGTAAGCTTATTAATAACTCTTTGTAAATATTTAATCGTTTCTTGTCCGGGCCTAATATTTGGCAAGCTTGCACCCATTTTTTGTAAGTTTTCTGAGATATCTTCAGGGTTCAGCATAATCGATGAGTAAAAGAAGCTAAATATAACTATGAGTATAGAGTATATTAAAAGATATATCGCATTATTAGTTAATACTAGCTTTATAATTGTTTTAATCCACGATTCTTCTTGACCAATATTGTACATTACATATTGTGGTAATGCAATTACTGCTGATGCAAATACTATTGGCATTACTCCCCCTTGATTTAATTTAAGTGGAATATAGTTTTGTCCTCCTAAGTTATTTATCTCTCCTAATTGTTTTGTTGAAATAATATTAACTTTTCTCTTACTATCTTGTATTAATATGTTTATCATTAAAATTAGAATACATAGTGTGCTTATTGATGCTATTGTGAGTAAGCTGTAAGTATTTATTGTGCTATAGTTACTTAAGTTTTTAGGTATATTTGAAATAATATTTTGAAAGATAATTAATGATGCTCCATTACCTATTCCATATTCTGTGATTAATTCTGAAAACCACATCATTATTATTGATCCTGTAGTTAGTATTGTAATTAGATCAATTATAAAATAGTTATTCCAATTAAATGTGTATGGTTTAATCCATATTGAAATTGATAAACTTTGAATTATTGCCCATATTACAGTAAAATATCTTGTTATTTGAATTATTTTTTGTTTACCTGTTTCTCCTTCATTTTTTTGTGTTTCTTCTAACTGTGGTATTAGTTTAACTAATAGTTTTGTTATAATCGATGAATTTATGTACGGTATTATACCTAGGCTGAATACACCTATAGTAGAAAAACCTCCACCAGAAAAAATATTTAAAAAATTAATAATTTTACTATCTACTAGATTAGTATTAAATCCTTGATGGTCTATACCTGGTATAGGTATGAAAATTCCAATTCTTGATATCAATAGAATAATGATTGTAATTATTACTTTGTTCGTTAATTTATTTTTATATTCCATATTAATCGTCATTTTTTACTGATATAGTCTTTCGAGGTTAATATCTCTATCTTTAGCTGTTTCGTTAAAAGTGCGTAGATTACTTAATGCATTGAGTGTTGCTCTTGCGTTATTTAAAGTATTTTTGGATCCTAGTTGTTTGGCTAATATATTTTTTATGCCTGCTAGCTCTAAAACTATTCTAGTTGACCCTCCGGCAATTACCCCTGAACCTGTTGCAGATGGTCTCAATATAATTCTGGCAGCACCTGATGTTCCATATATTGGATGCGGTATAGAATAATATTTGGTTAGAGGGATATCTACTATATTCTTTTTTGCATCTGTTACACCTTTTTTGACTGCTCCAATAACATCGTTTGCTTTACCAACGCCAACACCTATTTGGCCGTTTTCATTACCAATAACTAATACAGCTCTAAAACTGAGTTTTTTGCCTCCTTTGACTACTTTTGTAACTCTTTTAACTTGTACGACTTTTTCTTCCCAATTTGTTTCTTCTTTATTTCGTGTGTTTTTTCTTTTCATGACTTTTAGATTTTAAAAAATAATTCCTTCTTGTCTTGTTGCATCTGCTAAAGCTTTTATTTGTCCGTGGTATATATTTTTACCTCTATCAAAAACTATTTTTTGTATTCCTAGCTTCTTTAGTTTTATTGCTATATTTTTTCCAACAAGTGCTGCCATTTTACAGTTTTTAGTATATTTTGTATCGCTTGATATTTCTTTTGATAAAGTTGAACTACTGGTTAATATTTGATTTGTTTGATTATCTATGATTTGTGCATATATGTGTTTATTTGACTTAAATATGTAAACTTTATGTCCATTAAATTTATGTTTGTTCATTTTATGTTTCTTGTTTTTTATTTGCCTGCTTTACCAACTTTTCTTCTTATTACTTCATTCTCATATTTAATTCCTTTACCTTTATATGGTTCAGGAGGTCTAACATTTCTAATTGTTGCTGCAATTTGCCCTACTCTTTCTTTATTTATACCTGATATAGAAATATTAGTATTATTTTCCACTTTAATATTAATGTCATCTGGTGGTTCTATACATACAGGATGACTATATCCTACGTTAAGTATTAAATTATTATTTTCGATTTGAGATCTGTATCCTACTCCTTGGATTATTAGTTTCTTTTCAAATCCTTCTGATACTCCTAAAATCATATTATTAATTATGCTTCGTGATAAACCATATAATTCTCTTGTTTTCTTAGTGTCATCATTTTTTGTGAGTTGAAGTTCATTTTTTTGTTGTTTTATTGATATTGATTTTGGTAATTTGTAGCATAGTTCACCTTTAGATCCTACGACGCGTATATTTAACTCATTGATTTTTACTTCTGTGTTATCTGGTATGATAATTTCTTTTTTTCCTATTCTTGACATGTTATATAGAAACTTTTATGTTTTTTGTTTAATTTATTCTAAATTTACCATATGTAACAAATTACTTCTCCACCTAAACCGTACTTTCTTGCATGTTTATCTGTCATTAGTCCTTGAGATGTCGAAATTATGGCTATACCTATTCCTCCAAGGACCTTAGGTAATTTTTTATGATTAGCATATACTCTTAAACCAGGTTTACTTATCCGTTTTAACTCTGTAATAATAGGTTGTTTGCTTTTCCCTTTGTATTTTAACGATATTACTATATAATTTCTTAGGTTATCGATGACTTCCTCGAATTGATATATAAATCCTTCTTCTTTTAAGACTTTAACGATATTTCTTGTCATCTTTGTCGCTGGTATTTGTACTATTTGATGTTTTGCTAGATTTGCATTTCTTATTCTTGTTAAGGTATCCGATATAATATCATTTATCATAAGTAAATATACTTTTGGTGGGTTAAATTATGTTTTTTATCTAAAAGGCATACCAAACTTTTTTAGTAGAGCTAGGCTTTCTTTATCACTTTTTGCTGTAGTTATTATATTAATATTCATTCCTCTGATATGATCAATTTGTTCGTAATTAATTTCAGGGAATATTATTTGTTCTCTAAGACCTAAATTGTAATTTCCTCGTCCGTCAAATTGCTTATTACTTATCCCTCTAAAATCTCTAATTCTTGGCAAAGATAGATTAATCAGTTTATTTAAGAAGTCATACATTTTTTCTTTTCTTAGTGTTACTTTTAATCCTATTGGCATATTTTCTCTTATTTTAAAGCCAGCTATAGATTTTTTTGTTTTTGTAATAATGGGTTTTTGTCCTGTTATATAAGTAAACTCTTCAATACTTTTATCTATCACTTTGACATTTTGAGCAGCCTCTCCTATGCCCCTGTTGATAGTAATTTTCACAATTTTTGGTATTTCATGAATATTTTTATACTGAAACTCTTTAAATAATTCAGGGCAAATTTTTTCCTCGTATATTTGTTTTAATGAATTTTGCATACTTTTGTTTAATTTGTTTCCTTTTTACTTCACACTATTTTAATATTTGAATAGTGTATAGGTCCTTCTATTTGCTTAATGTTTCCTTTCTCTTCAGATTGTTTTACTTTTACATGTTTTGTTTGAATATTTATATCTTTTATAACTATTTTGTTTTTTTCATTTAGTATTTCTTTCACTACTCCTGTTTGACCTTTGTATTTTCCTGATATAATTTTAACTTTATTACCTTTTTTAGCTTTAATTTTATGTTTTTTCATTTGTTATACTACCTCTGGTGCTAATGATATAATCTTTGTGAAATTTTTGTCTCTTAGCTCTTTTGCTATCGGTCCAAAAACTCTTGTACCTCTAGGATTATTATCTTTATTTATAATTACAGCTGCATTATCATCGAAACGAATACTCATGCCATCTGTACGTCGAAGTGCTTTTCGCGTTCTGACAATAACAGCCCTTACAATATCTGATCTTTTGACTGGCATATTAGGAGATGCATCTTTTACCACTCCTACAATAATATCTCCTATTTTTGCATAGTTAGGATTACTAGTTCCTAAAATTTGTATGCACATAATTTTACGTGCACCACTATTATCTGCTATGTTTAAGTAACTTTGTGTTTGTATCATTGTTCCATTAATTGTATTATTTTCCAGCGTTTATTTTTACTCAAAGGTCTTGTTTCTTCTATATGTACTCTGTCGCCTACTTTGCATTCATTATTTGGATCATCTATATAGTATCTATTCGTTTTTGATATAATTTTTCCGTATTTTTTGTGTGCAGTTGGTTTTATTTCGATAACTATTGCAGTTTTATTCATTTTGTTGCTTACTACAACTCCAATTATTTCTTTCTTAGGCATATTATTTATTCTTTATATTTTTGTTTCACCTAAAGTAAGGATTCTAGATATTTTATTTTTAATTTGTTTAATTAAATGTGTTTTGATGTTTTGTTTTGTTTTACGCTTAATATTTATTAATACTAATTCTTTTTTCAGATTTACAATTATTTCTTCTTGAGTGTTTGTATGTAATATCTTATTTGATTTTTTACGTTTTTTCATATAGATGTTTTACAATAAATGTGTTTATTTTGTATTTGTTTTAATAATGAATTTTGTTTTTATTGGTAATTTATAAGATGCTAATTTCATTGCTTGTTCAGCTGTATTTCTGGGTACACCTGAAATTTCAAATATTACATGACCAGGTTTAACAACTGCAACCCAATATTCAGGTACTCCTTTACCTGATCCCATTCTAGTTTCAGCAGGTCTAGCTGTAATTGGTTTATCTGGAAATACTCTGATCCATAGTTTACCTCCTCTTTTGACGTATCTTGTTATAGTTCTTCTAGTTGCTTCTATTTGTCTTGAGCTTAACCAAGTCGGTTCAGTTGCTTGTAAACCATATTCTCCAAATATAATTGTATTTCCTTTGCTTGCATATCCCTTCATACGCCCACGATGTTGCTTTCTAAATTTTGTTCTTTTGGGACTTAACATATAAATTTTACTTACTTTATTTTTATGTATTGAATGTAATTTTAATTTTTAATTAGGTTATTTTGTAAAGAGCTATAATTGCATTTGTTCGCCTTTAAATAACCATATTTTAATTCCTAATATACCATATATAGTTTGTGCATGTGTATAAGTGTAGTTAATGTTAGCTCTTAGTGTCTGTAAGGGTACCCTTCCTTCACGTACCCATTCTTTTCTAGCTATTTCTGCTCCATTTAATCTACCTGAAATTTGTATTTTAATGCCTTTAACATTAGCTTTATTTGCTCTTTGTATGCCTTGTCTTATTACCCTTCTAAATGCTATTCTTTTCTCTAATTGTTGAGCTATCCATTGTCCCAGTAGCGTTGCTTCTCTATCTGGTTCTTTTATTTCAACTATGTTTATTCGTATTTTGTTAGGATTATTTAACTTCTTGTTAATTTGCTCCCTAAGAATGTCAATACCATTTCCCATTTTACCTAAAATAATACCTGGTCTCGCTGTATGTATATTTATTTCTATTTGGTCAAGTTTTCTATCAATTTTAACTACTGATATACTAGCTTTGCTTAAGTTTGTTTCTATATGTGATCGAATTTTATAGTCTTCTTTTAAATTTTGAGGGTATTTTTTCATGCTTGAAAACCATGAAGATTTATGTGATTCTGTAATTCCTATTCGAAAACCGGACGGATGTGTTTTTTGCCCCATATTTGGTTAGTTAATTTTTTATTTTAATTGTTATATGACATGTTTGTTTATGTATCGGAAATGCTCTTCCTTGTGCTCTAGGTTGAAATCTTTTTAATGTTGGTCCTTTATTTGCAAATGCATTTGTAATGGTAATTTCTTTCTTGTTTATGGTATTGGATTGTTTTTGTTTAAGATTGCTAAGTGCTGATTCTAATATTTTAATAATAATTTTAGATGCTTTATAGGGCATAAATTCTAATATTAACCTTGCTTCATGATAGTTTTTTCCCTGTATTTGTTTAAGTACTCTTCTTGACTTAGTTGTAGATGTTCTAACATAGTTAGCTGTTGCATGAGATTCGTTTGTGTAGTTTACCATATGCTATTTTCTTGTTTTTCTGTCGCTTTTAATGTGACTTCTAAATGTTCTTGTTGGTACAAATTCTCCTAATTTATGTCCTATCATTTGCTCTGATATAAATACTGGAAAATGTTGTTTGCCATTATATACTGCTATAGTATGACCAATCATATTTGGTATAATTGTAGATGATCGTGACCATGTTCTTATGGTTTCTTTTTTGTTTTGTTTATTCAGTTTATTGATTTTGTTTAATAATTTATAATCAATATATGGTCCTTTAAATAATGATCTAGACATAATTAGTAATTTCCGTTAAATTGGTTTTTGTGTTTACTTACGTCGACGTAGTATATATTTATTGCTGTATTTTTTTCGTTTTCTAGTTTTTTGTCCTAGTGTCGGTTGTCCCCATGGTGTTACTGGTCTTGGTCTACCTATTGGTGATCTGCCTTCACCTCCTCCATGTGGATGATCTATTGGATTCATTACCACACCACGTACTCTTGGTCTTTTACCTAGCCACCTTTTTCTGCCAGCTTTACCTATCGTTATATTGCCAGCATCTATATTGCCTATTTGTCCAACTGTTGCATAACATTTTTTATTGATTGTTCTTACTTCACTAGAAGGTAATTTAAGTGTTACTAAGTTACCTTCCTTGGCAACGATTTGCGCGTATGTTCCAGCTGCTCTCACTATTTGTCCACCTTTCTTAGGTTTAAGCTCTATGTTATGTACAGCAGTACCTAATGGTATTTTATCAAGTGGTAAAGAATTACCTATTTCTATTGGTATATCTTCACCTGAAATAATAGCTTTTCCTATAGTAAGTGATCTTGGATGTAAAATATATCTTTTTTCTCCGTCCTGATAGTTTATTAATGCAATTCTTGAATTTCTATTAGGATCATACTCTATGTTTGTTACCTTCCCTAATACATTAAATTTATCTCTTTTGAAATCAATAAATCTATATTTTTTTTTATGTCCACCACCTCTATGTCTAGAAGTAATTATTCCCCTGTTGTTGCGTCCTTGTGTTGATTTTATTCTTTTTGTTAACTTCTTTTCAGGAAATTTTTTTGTTATTTCATGGAATGTCGATACAGTCCTATTTCGGGTTCCTGGTGTATATGCTTTATATAAACGAATTCCCATATGTGTTTTGTATATTATATTTTTTCAATTAGCTGTTTTCAAATAAATTAATTGTATATGAATTTTCAAGTTTTACTATGGCTTTTTTATACTTTTTAACCTTGCCCCTAAATTTACCTACTGTTTTGGTTTTAGGTGGTGATATTGTTGTATTAATTTTTTCTATTTTTACATCAAATATTTTTTCAATTGTTTTTTTTATTTCACTTTTGTTGCTGTTTTTGTTTACTTTGAAACAATATACGTTGTTTTCTATATCTTTTGTTGTTTTATCTGTTATTATTGGATACTTTATTATATCTATAAGACTACTTGTTGTTTTTTTTTGGCTCATTTAAATCTATTTTATGTTAATTATATTTAAAGACTTGCGTGTTATGACTATAATTTCTGCTTTTAGTAGAGATAATATATTTAAATTTTTGGCTTCTATTAATTCAATATTGGATATGTTTCTGAATGACAGATATATTAGCTTTGTTTTTTTCTCTACTATAATTAGAATATTTTTGTATTTGTTTATGTCGATGTTTATATTGTTTAATATTTCTAAAGCAATCTTGGTTTTTGGTTTTTCTGTTCCAATAAGTAAACTATCAATTATTTTAGTTTTAGATAATTTGTTATATAGTAATGTACTGATTGCTAAATTTTTTTCTTTTTTATTGATTTTAGATTTATATATAGCTTTTTTAGGACCAAAGATTACCCCTCCTCCTTTCCATAGAGGAGATCTTGTAGAACCTACTCTTGCTCTACCTGTTCCTTTTTGTTTCCATGGTTTCTTCCCTCCACCTCTTACTTCACTTCTTGTTTTTGTATTTGCATTTCTTATTCTACTATTTGTAAGTTGATTTTTTAATGATCTGTGTATAGAGTACATTTGTTTTTTTTTATCTTCGTTAATTTTTAGTTTAATTATTTCCGAATTTATTTCGTTGCTTTCATTTTCAACTTTGTATGTTATTGTTTTTATGATAGTCATATATTAATGTTTATATATTTGAATAAGATTTCCGTTTTTTCCTGGTACTGAGCCTTTGACAGCTAAAGTATTGTTACCTTCGTTAATTTCTATTATTTCTAAATTTTTTATACTTACTCTTTTATTTCCCATCTGTCCAGCCATCCTTTTACCAGGAAATACTCTACCGGGTGTTGTACCTGCACCGATAGATCCTGGTTGTCTATGGTTTTTAGATCCATGTGACATTGGTCCCCTACTAAAATGGTGTCTTTTTTGATATCCACTAAATCCCTTTCCTATACTATTGCCTGAAACTGTCACGTAATTTCCAACTTGTAGTTCATCTACGTTTAAATTTTTACCTATACTCATAGGATCTTTATTTTTTGTTTTATATTCTTTTAGATATTTAAAACATGGTAAGTTTTTTGATTTAAAGTGGCCCATTTCTGCTTTTGTCATCTTATTAGGCTTAATATACTCGTATCCTATTTGAATTTTAGTGTTTGTAGTCTCAGGTCCTTGTATTATTTGGGTAATTGTGCAAGGACCAATTTGTAATATTGTAACTGGTATTGATAAGCCTTCATTATTAAATATTTGTGTCATACCTACTTTTTTACCGATCATTCCTATAGACATTACTGTTTATTTAATCCCTAAAATCTATAATTTCTTTAATTTCTTTATATATTATCTTGTAATTTGATTTAATTTTCAACCTTGCGCTGTTAATTTTATATACTCTGTGTTTTATTCGGTAATTACTACTTTTATTTTGTTTTTATATGTTAAGTTAACTAAGAAGAAATTTTTATTTAATTATAATGGAGTTTTTCAATGACTAAAGTAGTAGGAATTGATTTAGGTACAACAAATTCAGTTGTTGCTGTAATGGAAGGTGGTAAGCCAACTGTTATATCTAATAAAGAAGGTTTAAGAACTACTCCTTCTGTTGTAGCTTATACTAAGAAGCAAGATAAGTTAATTGGTAACATTGCTAAAAGACAAGCCGTGATGAATCCAGAAAATACATTTTACTCTGTTAAAAGATTTATTGGACGTCAGTATGATGAAGTTGCTAATGAAATTAGCCAATTATCCTACATTGTTAATAAGGAAAATAGTAATATTAAGTTAGATTGTCCAGCTTTAGATAAAAATTTTGCGCCCGAAGAAATTTCAGCTCAAGTTTTAAGAAAGTTAGTGGAAGATGCTAGTACTTACTTAGGACAACAAGTTACTAAAGCTGTTATTACTGTACCTGCTTACTTCAATGATTCACAAAGGCAAGCGACAAAAGATGCAGGTCAAATAGCTGGCTTAGATGTTTTAAGAATTATTAATGAGCCAACAGCTGCTTCTTTGTCTTACGGCTTAGATAAAAAAAATAATGAAACGATCTTAGTATTTGACTTAGGTGGTGGGACATTTGATGTTTCTGTTTTAGAAGTTGGAGATGGTGTGTTTGAGGTTTTATCAACTTCTGGTGATACTAATTTGGGCGGAGATGATTTTGATCGTAAAGTGGTTGAGTGGTTAGTTGATGAATTTCGTAATGATGAAGGTATAGATTTAAGTAAGGATAGACAAGCTTTACAGAGACTAACTGAGGCTGCTGAAAAAGCTAAGATGGAGTTATCTAGTCTTTTGCAAACCGATATTAATTTACCTTTTATTACTTCTACAGATACTGGTCCAAAACATCTAGAAAAAAATATTACTCGTGCTAAGTTTGAAGATTTATGTTCTGATTTAATTTCGCGTTGTAAGGTTCCTGTTAGTAATGCTCTAAAAGATGCCCAGTTAACTACTTCTAACATTGACGAAGTTGTTTTAGTTGGTGGCTCTACTAGAATACCAGCTATTCAAGCTTTAGTTAAAGATTATATTGGTAAAGATCCAAATCAAAGTGTTAATCCAGATGAAGTAGTTGCTATCGGTGCTGCTGTTCAGGCAGGTGTTTTGGCTGGCGAAGTTAAAGACATATTGTTATTAGATGTTACTCCATTATCTCTTGGTGTTGAAACTCTTGGTGGGGTAATGACAAAAATTATATCTCGTAATACAACTGTTCCTACTAAAAAATCTGAAGTTTTCTCGACAGCAATTGATAATCAGCCTAATGTTGAAATTCATGTTTTACAAGGAGAAAGGGAATTTACAAAAGATAATAAAAGTTTAGGTACATTTCGATTGGATGGTATCATGCCTGCACCTAGGGGTGTGCCTCAAATAGAAGTTACTTTTGATATTGATGCAAATGGCATATTATCCGTTATGGCTAAAGATAAAGGTACAGGTAAGGAACAGTCTATTACTATTACTGGTGCCTCTACTTTGCCTAAAGAAGAGGTAGAGCAATTAGTTAAAGAAGCTGAAGATAACTCTGTTTTAGATAAGCAAAAGCGTGAACAGATCGATTTAAAGAATAATGCTGATTCGTTGTGCTATCAGTCTCAAAATCAGGTTAATGAGTTAGGAGATAAAATTGATGAAACAAGTAAGAAAAAAGTTCAAGATAAGATATCTGAACTAAAACAATTTATCTCAACAGATCACTATGATAAGATTAAATCTGTTCAATCTGAGTTACAGAAGCTAATGATGGAAATAGGTAAAAATACTTATAACTCTACTCAATCTCAAGATCCAAAATCCGTTGATGATACGATCATTGATACTAATTCTAAAGAAGCTTAGTTGTATTATTTCTTAAGCGGGTAACGCGATTCGAACGCGCGGCATCAACCTTGGCAAGGTTGCGCTCTACCACTGAGCTATACCCGCTTTGACAATTCTAATTAACACAATAAATATCAAATGTTCAAATGATTGTCAAGTTCTTATGATTTTTATGTAGAATAGGTTGTAACTATTCTACTTTTATTTAAGCAACAAAGGAGTTAAGAATACCTGTTACTAAAACTAATCCTACCCATATACCTATACTAGTATATATCAAATTTTTTGACTTTTCCCATTGTCCTGGTGATGCTAAAGTTACAGGTATTCCTACAACTAAAATAGTTGATAATACAACGAAAGCTAGTACTAGTAGTTGTACAACAATTGTCATAACTAATTCCCTTTAATGATCTTATGTTTTATAATATGATATAGTAATTCATATAAAGTATTATATATTAAATTAGTTATAAATTTATTGCTTATTTATATAATTATGTATATATATTGCGTATTGTGATAATAAATACTACAAATCATTATATTTATTGTAGATTAACATGTAGTAAATAATATGTATCCCATATATTTTCTACTAACTGTTAATTATTTAACCCTAATTTTAATATAAGAGGTATTATGCTTACATCTATAGTTATTAGCAAATTACCGGAAGCATATGTAATATTTCGTCCATTGGTAGATATATTACCTATAATTCCAATTTTTTTCTTATTACTTGCATTTGTTTGGCAGGCTGCTGTTGGTTTTAGGTAATTAGTTAATGTTTGATTATCTGGTTTGTCTTTTTTTTATTCTTAGTTAATTATTATTATATTTTTTATATTAGTTATTTTTAATATGGTTGAACCTCTTTTATCAGGGATAGTATTAGGCTTAATTCCTGTTACTCTATTTGGTTTATTAGTTGCTGCTTACTTACAGTATCGTAGGGGCAATCAGTTTGGTTTATAGTCAACACTTGATTAATTAAATTTAATTTGTGTTTTCTTAGTGTTATATTTTATAATATTATCCTCTAAGTATTATTTTACTTAGAGGATTTTTATCGTTTACTTTATTTGTATTACCAACTTGATTTTCGTACTCCAGGTAATAGACATTCGTGAGACATTTCTCTAAAAACATGTCGAGAAAGTCCAAAGTCTCTATAGAAACCTCTACTTCTGCCAGTCATCCAACATCTATTTCTATTTCTACACCTTAAGCTATTTCTTGGTAATTTCTGTAAATTTTTTTGTACTTCAATGTGTTGTTCAAAATTGTCTATAGATTTTATTAAACTTTTAAGTTTTGTTCTTTTTTCTCGGTACTTTTCTATAAGTTTTGTTCTTTTTTCTTCCCTTTGTATCATACTTTTTTTGGCCATAATTTTTAATTGATTAATTAATTAAAAAGATAAAATTATTTTAGTTTATCCTATTATTAATTTCAACTTATATCAAAAAAGACTGTATCAATTACAATCTTTTTTATTTTAAGTTATGTTGTTTTAGCCAAATTTTCCACTTGTTGATGCTATAACAAATGCTGCGTATGTTAATATATAACCTACTGAAAAGTGAGCTAGACCTACTAGTCTTGCTTGTACAATCGATAAAGCTACAGGTTTATCTTTCCATTTAATTAAGTTTGCTAATGGTGTTCTTTCATGAGCCCAAGCAAGTGTTTCTATTAATTCTTGCCAATATCCACGCCATGAAATTAAGAACATAAATCCAGTAGCCCAAACTAGGTGTCCAAACAGAAACATCCAAGCCCATACCGATAGATTGTTCATGCCATATGGATTGTAACCGTTGATTAATGGCGATGAGTTTAACCATAAATAGTCTCTTAGCCATCCCATTAAGTAAGTAGATGACTCATTGAACTGATTAGGATTACCTTGCCATATAGTTACGTGTTTCCAGTGCCAGTAAAATGTTACCCATCCTATAGTGTTTAGCATCCAAAATACTGATAAGTAGAATGCGTCCCATGCTGATATATCACATGTACCACCACGACCTGGTCCATCGCATGGAAAGCTGTAACCAAAGTCTTTCTTATCAGGCATTAGTTTTGATCCTCTAGCATCTAGAGCACCCTTAACTAATATCAGTGTTGTTGTATGTAGTCCTAATGCAATTGCGTGATGTACTAAAAAATCACCTGGTCCTATAGTTAAGAAGAGTGAATTTTTGTTATCATTAATTGCTTCTAACCATCCAGGTAGCCATATATTAGCTCCCGCTTCACTAGCTATGTTTGAGGAAGATGATAAGAGTACGTTAAATCCATATAGTGTTTTTCCTGAGCTAGCTTGTATCCATTGTGCAAATACTGGTTCAATTAATATTTGCTTTTCAGGTGTCCCAAATGCTAGCATTGTGTCGTTATGAATATATAGGCCAAGTGTATGAAAACCTAAAAATAAGCTGACCCAGCTTAAATGTGAAATAATTGCTTCTTTATGTTCTAACATTCTACTTAGTACATTGTTTTTGTTTTCTTCCGGGTCATAATCTCTGATAAAAAATATTGCTCCATGTGCAAATGCTCCTACCATTAGGAATCCTGCTATATATTGGTGATGAGTGTATAGTGCAGCTTCTGTTGTAAAGCTCTTTGACATAAATGCATATGGTGGTAAAGCATACATGTGCTGTGCTACAAGTGAAGTAACAGATCCTAATGAAGCTAAGGCTAACCCTAATTGCATGTGCAGTGAATTATTGATTGTGTTAAATAAGCCCTTATGTCCTTCACCTAATCTACCGCCTGGAGGTTTGTGTGCATCAAGAATATCCTTTAGATTATGTCCAATACCCCAATTTGTTTTATACATATGACCAGCAATAATAAAGATCACTCCTATGGCTAGATGATGGTGTGCCATGTCTGTTAGCCATAAAGATTGAGTTTGTGGATGAAAACCACCTAAGAAAGTTAGTATAGCTGTTCCTGCCCCATCATTGGTACTAAATGTATGATTTAGACTATCTGGGTTAGATGCATATTCGAACCATTTGCCTGTAAAGAATGGTGTTAATCCTAAAGGATGAGGTAAAACTTCTATAAGGTTATTCCATCTTACGTGTTGACCACGTGATTCAGGTATTGCTATGTGTACTAAGTGTCCTGTCCACGCTAATGAACTAAAACCAAATAAACCTGACAAGTGATGATTTAGTCTAGATTCATTATTCTTGAACCAAGATAATCCCGGCCTAAATTTTGGTTGTAAATGTAGCCATCCAGCAAATAGCATTACTGCTGATAGAGCTAATAAAAAGATTGCTCCATTATATAAGTCACTATTTGTTCTCATCCCAATTGTATACCACCAATGATATACTCCAGAAAAAGCTGTATTTACTGGATAATTTGTACCATTTTTTGTAAATGCTTTAATTGCTGGTTGGCCAAAGTGTGGATCCCATATAGCATGTGCTATAGGTTTCGTTTTTATTGGATTTAATACCCATTGTTCAAAGTTGCCTTGCCATGCTACATGAAACAGATTGCCAGAAGTCCACAGAAATATAATTGCTATATGTCCAAAATGAGATGCAAATATTTTCTGATAGAGGTTTTCTTCTGTCATTCCATCGTGACTTTCGAAGTCATGTGCTGTTGCTAACCCGTACCATATTCTTCTTGTTGTAGGGTCTTGTGCTAACCCTTGGCTGAATTTTGGAAATTTTGTTGCCATGTTTGTTTTATCCTTATCCTAGTGATATTATTCTTGCTAAGAAAAATGCCCAAGTTGTTCCTATTCCTCCTAATAAGTAATGAGCTAATCCTACTGCTCTTCCTTGTGTTATGCTTAATGCTCTTGGTTGGATAGAAGGTGCTACTTTTACTTTATTGTGTGCCCAAACAATTGATTCAATTAGTTCTTGCCAATATCCTCTTCCACTGAATAAAAACATTAAACTGAATGCCCATACAAAGTGAGCTCCCAAGAATATTAGGCCGTAAGCAGATAATGCTGAACCATAAGATTGGATTACTTGTGATGCTTGTGCCCATAGGAAATCTCTTAGCCATCCATTAATTGTAATTGCACTTTGTGCAAAATTACCTCCTGCAATATGTGAAATTTCTGTTCCTTTAATACTTCCCCAAACATCTGATTGCATTTTCCAACTAAAGTGAAAAATTACTATAGACAGTGAATTATACATCCAAAACAATCCTAGGAAAACGTGATCCCATGCTGAGACTTGACAAGTACCTCCTCTTCCTGGTCCATCACAAGGGAAGCGAAAACCTAAGTTTGATTTATCTGGGATTAAGCGTGAATTTCTAGCAAATAAGAATCCTTTAACAAGTATTAGTACAGTTACATGTATAGTAAATGCATGTATATGATGTACCATAAAGTCTGCTGTACCAAGCTTAATTGGCATCATTGCAATTTTGTTTGCTACTGCAATAGTGTCACCTCCAAAAGCATAACTAGCTGTTGCTAGTGAGTTAGGACTAGTGTTGCTTGGTGCTAGTGTATGTATATTTTGTATCCATTGTGCGAAAATAGGTTGTAGTTGTATGCCTGTATCTGAAAACATATCTTGTGATCTTCCTAATGCTCTCATTGTATCATTGTGTATATACAATCCAAATGAGTGGAATCCAAGAAAGATACATAACCAGTTTAAATGAGAAATAATTGCGTCTCTGTGTCGTATTACTCTGTCTAAAACGTTGTCATAATTTTGTGCTGGATTGTAGTCCCTAACCATGAAAATTGAGGCATGTGCACCTGCACCTACTACGCAAAAGCCACCTATCCACATATGATGAGTAAATAAAGATAGTTGAGTTGCATAATCAGTAGCTATGTAAGGGTAAGGTGGCATCGCATACATGTGGTGAGCTACTATTATACTTAAAGACCCCATCATTGCTAGATTAATTGCAAGTTGTGCATGCCATGAAGTTGTTAAAATTTCATATAAGCCTTTGTGACCTTCTCCAGTAAATGGTCCTTTATGAGCTTCTAAGATTTCTTTCATACTGTGACCAATGCCCCAATTAGTTCTATACATATGGCCAGCGACTAAAAACATTACAGATAATGCTAAATGATGGTGAGCAATGTCGCTTAACCATAAACCTCCATTGATTGGATTTAACCCGCCTTTAAATGTTAAAAAGTCTGAGTACTCGCTCCAGTTTAATGTAAAAAATGGTAATATTCCCTTGCTAAAGCTAGGATATAATTCACTCATTAAGCTTCTATTAACAATAAATTCATGTGGTAATGGTATTTCTTGTGGTGATACACCTGAATCTAATAGTTTATTTATTGGTAATGCTATATGTATTTGATGTCCAGACCATCCAAGGCATCCTAGGCCTAATAGACCTGCAAGGTGGTGATTCATCATAGATTCTACGTTTTGGAACCACTCTAGTTTTGGTGCTGATTTATGATAGTGAAACCATCCTGCAAATACCATTAATAGAGACATAAACAGTCCACCTATTGCTGTTGCATACAGCTCAAGTTCTGTTGTGATTCCTGAAGATCTCCAAAGTTGGAAAAAACCCGATGTTATTTGCACACCTTGAAATCCTCCACCCACATCTGCATTTAAAATTTCTTGTCCAACAATAGGCCATACTACTTGTGCACTTGGTTTTATTAACGTTGGATTATTTAACCATGCAACATAATTAGAAAATCTAGCTCCATGGAAATACATTCCGCTTAGCCACAAGAAAATAATTGCTAGTTGTCCAAAATGTGCACTAAAAATTTTTCTTGATATGTCTTCTAGTGAATTTGTATGACTGTCGAAGTCGTGTGCGTCTGCATGTAGATTCCATATCCAAGTTGTTGTGTTAGGTCCTTTTGCTAGTGTTCTTGAAAAATGTCCAGGTTTCGCCCACTTTTCAAAAGAAGTTGTTACTGGATTTTTATCTATGCTAACTTTGACTTTATTTGTTTCCTGCTCTTTTGAGCTAGTTGTCATTGAGATTCTCCTCTCTGTATTTTATTTTGTAAATCAGACAGTTAATAAAACACTCACCTACTTAAATTTCCTAAGATAAATTTTTTTATTGTTAATTTAAGTTTAGGTATTGTTATGCTATTTATGATAGGTAGCGAGTTTTTATTATGTTATATCACTATTATAGTGTTAGTTATAGAACTTATGATAATCTGTTAACAATATTTAAAATGTGTTTTTTACTATATCATTTTAACTTTCATTAGTGCTTGTCCACAATCTACTATATCTCCATCTTGAACTAAGATTTCTACTATTTCCCCTTGTACTTCAGCTTCTATTTCGTTCATAAGTTTCATAGCTTCTATAATGCAAACTGTTTGTTTAGTTTTTACCATACTATTGATTTCCACGAATGGTGATTCATTTGGTGCCGGAGATCTATAAAAGGTACCAACCATTGGAGAAATAATTGTAGAATATGCTACTGATTGATCAACTGGTTTTATCTGAACTGGTTTATTTTGATTAATGCCTGTTGTAATTTTTTCCGTGTTTAGATCTATTTTTTGTTCTTTAATATTTATTGTTTTCACTTCTTCATGTTTATTTGAATTGTTATAAATATTAATAAAATGTTTTTTGGTTTTATTGATAAATATTTTTGTATTTTCCTGTTGAACTTTTATTTTTTCAACGTTGTTATTTTTTATGGAGTTTATAAGAGTTTTTATATTGTTTAAACTTGTCATAATATGTGTTATAGTTATAATTATTATAAATATTTATCTTTTTTTTTATATTTTATTTCATATTTTAACACCCATACCCGTTTCTTGTCAGGTAGTTCAATGATTGGTGTTTTGTATTTAGTTGAAATTTCTTTATAACCTACTAAGAATATTGGCCTGTATAGACACCAAATAATTTTCTTTTTTATGTTATATGGTATTTTTTGTATCGTGATTATTCGCTTTTTCATTGCTTTAATTAATATCTTGTTGTTATCTTTTTAAGATATAATTATAGCTACAATATGTTTACTATTTTGTATTTTACAATTATTTTTCATTTTATTTAATGTTAATAGCAGATGATTTGGATAAACTTTTAGATATACTTCCTGATTTTGTAAAAAAAACTTTATATAATCATCCGAATAAAAAGTTTTTAATAGAGATTGTTATGGATTTAGGTAGAAGACCTGAAGCTAGATTTCCAGATGGTCCAGAGTATCTTTCAGCAACCAATATATCTTGGCATGATTTAGATTATTGTATAAAGAAGATTCCTAATTTTAGTGGGGATAATAGGTCTGGTATTGAATCTACTTTGCATAGAATTAGTTCAATTAAAAATAGAAAAGGTAATATTATTGGTCTAACTTGTAGAGTAGGTCGTGCTATTTTTGGTACTGCTAGTATGATAAGAGATTTACTTTATAATAGTCAATCTATTCTTTTACTTGGTAAGCCAGGAGTTGGTAAAACAACAGCTATCAGAGAGATTACTAGAGTTTTAGCAGATGAGATGGAGAAGAGAGTTGTGATTATAGATACTTCTAATGAGATTGCAGGTGATGGAGATATTCCTCATCCTGCCATAGGAAGAGCACGTAGGATGCAGGTTACAAAACCTGAGCTTCAACATCAAGTTATGATTGAAGCTGTTGAAAATCACATGCCTGAAGTCATTATTATTGATGAAATAGGTACTGAACTAGAAGTTTTAGCTGCTAGAACTATAGCAGAAAGAGGTGTCCAGTTGGTTGGTACTGCTCATGGTAATTATTTAGAAAGTATTATTAAAAATCCTACTTTGTCAGATCTTATAGGTGGTATACAGTATGTTACTTTAGGTGATGATGAAGCTAAGAGAAGAGGTTCTCAAAAAAGTATTTTGGAAAGAAAAACTGCACCAGCTTTCCAAGTTGTTGTTGAAATTCATCAACGCAATGTTTGGATTATTCATGAAAAAGTAGATAGATTTGTCGATCTAATACTTCAAGGATCTGTATTATCTCTTGAACGTCGTAAATTACATAATGACGGTTCCGTTTCTATTGATTATGAAAATTCTAATTCTACGGGATTTTTTTATAACAATCATCTCAGTTCCTCTTTAAATATTCAAGCTAAATCAAAACTAGTAGATATGTCTAATTTGTATAATACTCAAAATCAAAGTTTTAATGGTGTTTTAAAAAATTCTAATTCTAGGGTTCTTATTGATAAGAATATTAATCGTAACTCTTATAATTTTTCTGAAAATTTAAAACTGGAATACCGTAATAAAAATTTTTCTACCGCTAGACTTTATGTTTATGGTATTAATGTTCAACAGGTCGAAACAACTATCAATGCTCTAAAGTTGTCTATAATTTTGACTAGAGATATTTTAAGAGCTGACTATATTCTCGGTCTTAGAATGTATATTAAACAGAATAGTAAAATTTGTGAAATTGCTAAGTCTAAGCACATAGTAATTTATACGATTCATAAGAGTAATACTAATAATATTATTAGGGCTCTGAAACAAATTAAATTATACATTATCCTGTATTATTTTATTCTGATTGGATACAACTTTGCTTAGATAAAAATTCTCAAGAATTGCTTGTTTTGTGTGAAGTTAGATATGCTATAGAGAAAATAGTTTTGATTTATAAAAAGTCTATCCAGCTTTTAGTTCAAGAACCGTCTTTAAGAAATTTACAGCGTAAGTTAATTAATATGTATAATTTGCAATATTCAATTAATCGTATTGGTGCTAATTCAATTTTAGTTATTTATCCTTCGTGAGTCAATTTTAGTTTTATTCATTAGTTTTTATATTTTTGTTGTATAGATACAGGTTTTTATTACTCGTTTACATTATTTATAATTTGCATTTAAGGATTTTTTATGTCATCTCAAGAAACTGACTCAAATATTTTTGAAAAGGTGAGAAATATTGTTTCTCTTCAATTAGGTGTTGATAAACAATTAGTTACTTTAGAAGCTAATTTTGCTAATGACTTAGGTGCTGATTCTCTGGATACAGTTGAATTAGTAATGGCTATTGAGGAAGAGTTTGGTATAGAAATACCAGATGAAGATGCTGAAAAGATAGCGACTTTAAATCAAGCTGTAAAATTTATTGAACAAGCTGTAAATGTTACCTAAAATTTATAACATATTTAATATTAACGGAGAGGGTGGGATTCGAACCCACGGAACTTTTCAGTTCATCTGATTTCAAATCAGACGCAATAAACCAACTCTACCACCTCTCCTTTGATTACATTACTAAAATTAATATAACAAAAAAAGACTATTACTACAAATTTTTAGTTTAATCAAATATATTGAGGTAAAAGTGTAAACTTTTCATGCTTGGGGAAACTTGTTTTTAGCTTCCCCTATATGTAGCCAAATTTCAAGTTTCAAGGTGTAGTAACTTATTAAACTTTTACGTATTTTTTTTCTACTTTCGCACTTATTTTTTATCGTCTTAAATTTATTATTCGTATGTAGCTTGCCCTGTAAATTTTTTGTTTACGGGATTATCATTGTTTCCTATGCTGTGAGCTACGTTGCCTACACCGATTCTTCCCTCGTTAGATTTTTCTGGGAATACTCCATCTTTAGGGTGTAAATATTGTACTTCCCCGTTTGGAAAAATTCTGTAAATTTTAAAGTTAGTAGTTTTAAATTTACTTTTTAGTTGCGAACCTAATGCAAGACATTGTTCTTTTTTGGCTAGGTATAGTAAATTATCTCCTTCTGCCATGATTGCTGAACCACCCGTGGGCATTTCAAATATACTTTTTGACTTACTGTTCCATGTAATAGCATATTTTTCTTCTATTTCGGCTGATCTTAACCATCCTCCTGTGCTGCCACCAAAAGTTGGTGATGGCATTTTAAAATCTATTGTATTGCTCATATTTGTGTTTCTATTATTCTTTTTATGTTGTTAGTCGATATACTAAATATTTTTTTATATAAAATCATGAAAAGAAATAAAGCTTAATATTTTGTTGTTTTAATTTGTTAATATTACTTTAGTAACTATTTAATTGTTGAACTTACAGATGATGACTCTATTGGTTTTATTAAGTATAATTTAATTAAATTTATAGCTAAAATACTTGATATTTTTATTTTGTTCAAGGATTTTAAAATAATATTTATATTTTGTTTTTCCATTTCTATTAACATTTTATTTTGTGATGCACATATGTCTAAGTACTGAAAAAATTCTGGTTTGTCTATATTAAGTGCAATTGGAAAAATTCTAGAAGCACTTTCGTTAGTTTTTCTAATAACTTGCATATCATATTGTCTTGCATCTAGTCCAATTGATTTGTAAAAGTTTGATCTTTGGAAATCATTAAGATACATAGTGGCAAAAACACTAATTAAAAAAAATCTACACCATAATTTGGACTTTGTATTATTTAAAAATTGTGGTTGTGATTTTAGTAAAGCAGCAAAAAAATCACCGTGTCTATTTTCATCTTGGCACCAATTTTCGAAAAACTTAAATATTGGGTAAACTCGGTATTCAGGGTGCTCTTCTAAATGTCTGTATATTGTTATATATCTCCAGTAACCAATCTTTTCTGATAAATATGTTGCATAAAAAATGAACTTAGGAGCAAAAAAAGTATATTTTCTACTTTTTGTTAAGAATCCTAAATCAAGTGATAAGTTAAAATCTCCTATAGCTTTATTTAAGAAGCCTGCGTGTCTTGCTTCATCTCTTGACATCAGTAAGAAACACTCAGCAAGTATTGGATTGCTTTTTTCTAGTCTTCTCGATAGTTCTTTGTATAATAAAAAGCCAGAAAATTCTGCAGTACAAGATCTTTCAAGAAATTCAATAAATAGTGCTTTTTTGTCATTTGCTAAGCTATTCCACGAATTGTTAAACTCTTCATCCCGTATAAAATGTTTTTTGTTATAATCTGCTCTAAATTCTTTCAGTAATGCCTCAAATTCTTTTGTATTTAGAGATATATCTAGATTTGACATTTCATTGAAATCAGTAGTATAAAATCTTGGTGTTAATAAAGTTTCTTGACTATTATATTCTGGTTTCTTTGCAGTAGTTTGCATATTTAATTATAAATTACTATTGTATTTGGGTGTAGTTAATTACTTGTATACTAACTTTAAGTGTGTATTTTACAGTTTATAATTTTAAAAAATTTACATTTCTTTGGTTTTTTATAATGTTATTTTCTAAAATTACTTACTAAACTTTAAATTATACATAATTTTTGTTGAATTTATTATATTACTATAATAAATCTAATTATTGTTTATTTATGGAGGAAACTTTGATGGATATTATAAGTCTTGGTTGGGGGTCTTTGTTGGCTATTTTCTCTTTTTCTATTGCATTAGTTGTCTGGGGAAGAAATGGTTTTTAATTTAAATAGGGATTATTAATATGTTATCAGAAATATTGTCAACTGCGTTAATTAGTTCATTTATGATTATTGTTGGTTTAGCTCTAGGTTTTGTACTTTTAAAAATACAAGGAGATTGAAAATATTGTAACTAATTAGTTATCTTATTTTTGCACTTCTTTTATCAGTTTTCGTAAATAAAAAAAACTAACTATTTTTTTCAGATAGTTAAGTTTTTATATTCATTGTTAACGTTGTTTATTTTGGAATATTTCAATTAACTTAAAATTTTTTGCTCATTTTATTTAAGGTTTTAATTATCACAGTGGTTAAATTAACTTTTTATTTTATTAGTGTATTAACTGTTGTGTTAATACTTTTTTTTAGTCCAGTTAAAAAGAATGTATCTGGTTTTCTTGATCAGAGTAGATTATTCAATTCAGGCTATAATCAAGTTCTAATGCAAAAAATTATAGCTTTTAGTGTTTTTCTATTTTTTATATTAATATTGGTTTTATTATTTCAAGTGAGTTAAAAAAGTATCAATGTTCTTTTTACATTAATTGTATTAATTAATTTAGATTTATGACTATTGATAAAAAAAATTGTCCTGTCCCATTTGATCAACAACCTCTAAACGAGTATTTATCTTTGAAAAAAAATTGTCTTTTTTCTTGGTCCTTATCAAGAATGAGAATTTTTATATATGGTTTCTTGTCAATTTTTTTGATTCTTTTTATTGTTATGGGATCTTTTCTATCGCTATTCTTCTATAACCATAGCACTTTTAAAATATTGTCTCTTAATTTGGTTATATCTAGTTTAATATTACTTTTTGTTTTTATTAGACTTTATTTAGGTTGGTCTTATATTGTTAAAAGATTATTGAGCGCAACTATCTTTTATGAAGAATCTGGTTGGTATGATGGTCAGGTATGGGTTAAAACTCCTGATTATCTCACTCAAGATCGTTTGGTTGGATTTTATCAAATAATGCCTAGTCTTATACGAATTAAGTATGTCTGTTTTATATTAATTTTCAGTTTTTTATTTTTTCTTTCTTGTTATAGATTGCTTTGAATTATGTTGTTTTTATTGTAGACTGTGTAGGTCGCGGGGTAGAGCAGTCTGGTAGCTCGTCGGGCTCATAACCCGAAGGTCAATGGTTCAAATCCATTCCCCGCTATTGTATGACAAAAGTTTCTTTAGACATAAATTAATTTTCTATGCTAAAGTATTTACTAATTTTTGTATAATGGCATCATAGAGTATTATCATTTATTTTTTACATAATAAAATTCTATTTACTAAAATTACTAAAAACTAATTTAATATTAATATGTTAACTAAGAATTTTCTTCAAGTTGGAGATAAGGCTCCAGGTTTTTCTGCTGTTGCCGTTTATGAACAGGAGTTTAAACAAGTTAAACTATCTGATTATTTAGGCAAGTATGTAATTTTATTGTTTTATCCCTTAGATTTTACTTTTGTTTGTCCTACAGAAATAATTGCATTTAGTGAAATATATGATCAGTTTTGTTCATTAGACACAGAAATTTTAGGTATATCTGTAGATAGTGAGTACTGTCATCTTGCGTGGATGCAACTTGATCGTGAGTCTGGAGGAGTTGGAGACTTAAAATATCCTTTAGTTTCTGATTTAAATAAACAAATTAGTTTGTCCTATAATGTTTTGAATAGTGAAGGCAAATCTTTAAGGGGCTTATTTATTATTGATAAACAAGGAATTATTCAACATTCTTTAGTTAATAACTTAGATTTTGGTAGAAGTGTATCTGAGACAATAAGAACTTTGCAAGCTATACAATATGTTCAGAGTAATCCAGATGAAGTTTGTCCAGCAAATTGGCAACCTGGGAATGCTACTATAAAAAATACACCCACTGATTCTAAAGAATATTTTAAATCTATATGATTGATTTTGTAATCTTTAAAATTTTTAATATAATATTATAAATTAAAAGTTTACTTTATTTATTATATATGTACTATATATTCAAGATACTTGTTTAGGTATCAATATTAATTTTCTTAAATTAAAGGACAGAGGGGTAAATAATAATGTCTACTGACTTAGCTCAGAAATTGCGTAAAGGTACAACTAAATCTCATAGCATGGCTGAAAATGTTAGTTTTGTAAAATCTTTTCTTGGCGGAGTTGTTGATAAAAATTCTTACCGTAAATTAGTAGGTAATCTATTCTTTATCTATAGTGCTATAGAAGAAGAAATAGAAAGGAACAAAAATCATGAAGTTGTTAAATATATCTATTTTCCTAAGTTATATAGAAAAAATAGCTTGATTGAAGATTTAACTTATTATTATGGTTCTAATTGGTCAGATTTTATACAGCCTTCTTCTGCAACGCAAATTTATATTGATAGAATACATAAAATAGGTAATAGTAGTCCAGAGTTATTAATAGCTCATTCTTATACTAGGTATATAGGAGATTTATCTGGTGGTCAAATTTTAAAAAAGATAGCTAAAAATGCTATGCAATTACCTAATGATTTAGGTACTTCTTTTTATGATTTTCACCTTGTTGAAGATGAAAATTTATTTAAGGATCATTATCGTAATTCTTTAAATAATATACCTTTAAATCAATTGCAAATTGAACAGATTATAGCAGAAGCAAATATGGCTTTCAATCTAAACATGAAAATATTTCAAGAGTTGAATTCAAACTTATTTAAAATTATGTTAATGTTATTATTGAGTTCAATTAATAGTTTTCGGAAAAAATTAAGCTAGTATTGTTTTTATTTTCCGATTAATAAGATTAAATATATATAGTAAATAAATCAACTTTTTGATAATGCTTTATTTACTTATTAAAATAATAAATTTTTATATGTATAAATTAAAGACTACTAAATCAGTTAGTAAGCGTTTTAAAGTTTCTTCTAGTGGTAAGTTTTTGAGGCATTATTCTTGTAAAAGTCATTTACTTCAAAAAAAATCTAGCAGTAGAAAAAGAAAGTTGCGCAGAACAACTATAATTGATTACTGTGATCATTATAGTTTGAACTATACGTTGCCTTATAAATAATTAACATTAACTTGTAATTTTAAATGATTTATGACAAGAATTAAAAGGGGCAATGTTGCCCGTCAGAGAAGAAAAAAAATATTAAAATTGGCTAAGGGTTTTAGAGGATCTCATTCCAAACTGTTTCGTACGGCGAAGCAGCAAGTACTTAAATCGCTTAAGTATTCTTATGTAGGCAGAAAAAATAAAAAACGGAGTTATCGTCGTTTGTGGATTTCTCGTATTAATGCTTCTACTCGGTTATATAACATTAATTATAGTAAATTCATATCACTTTTAAAAAAGAGTAATATAGGATTAAATCGTAAAATAATCTCACAATTAGCTATTGTTGATCTGTATTTTTTTAGTTACTTGGTTAAGATAATACAATAAAATCATGCTTTTTAATTTATCCTATCTAGTATATAATAACTTATTCCCAATACATCTCTAATTTCTTTGTCTGGATATTCCTTCTTTATGATATGTATGGCTAATTGTATATGTTCTATAGCTAAATCTTTTGCTTTTTGTATACCTTTAGTGCTTTTGATTAAGCTAATAGTTTTGGTTACATCTCCTTTATTTTGGAATTCTCGATTAATTAATTTAATTATTTCTGGTTTTTCTTCTAGTGCAAATATTAATGGAGCTGTTAAATTTCCATTTCTTAGATCTGATCCAGCTGGTTTTCCAAGTTTATCTGTTGAACTAGTTATGTCCAATATATCATCCATTATTTGGAATGCTAATCCTAGATGTTTGCCATATAAATATAATTTATTTTGTCTGTTTAAATTGTTTGAATTAAGTATAGTAATCCCTTTGCAGCTGTTTGCTATAAGTGAAGCTGTTTTATAAAAAGATTTTTCTATATAGTTTCTAATAGAGATTTTGTAGTTAAAGGATTTTGTGCCTTGTTGTACTTCACCCTCTGCAAAGTCAGTTATTACTTTAGATATGACTTTTACTACATCCGAGTTATTTAGATTTGCTAGATACCAAGATGATTGAGCGAATAAGAAATCTCCTGCTAGAACTGCAATTTTATTATTAAAGGCATTGTGAACAGTTTCCATTCCTCGTCTTGTTTCAGAATTGTCTATTATGTCATCATGTACTAAACTTGCTGTGTGTATGATTTCTGTAATTTCTGCTAATCTTTTTTGTTCGTTAGATATTTCTCCCTGATTTGCCATCAATTTAGCTATAATTAATAAAATTGTTGGTCTGATTCTTTTTCCGCCAGCATTAAATAGTTGTTCTGCTGCTGCATAAAGTATGGGATGTTCTGCAGTAATCATTTCCTGTAGATTTTTATTTAATTGTTTGAGTTCAATATCAATAGACTCAAATTTTAGGTTATTATATTGATTCATTCCGGTGTTAATTTATCTTTTTATCTTGTATGTATTTATCTAGTATTAGATTAGATTATATTTATTATAGACTTAATAGTATCATGTACTTTACAACTTTTTTGTGTCCCTAACTATGATACAATTACATTAGTTAATGAATTTATTTTGCTGTTTTTCATATTACAATATTTTAGGAGATGCTGAATAAATAATGTGTAAATCAAACAGTCCAGTTAATTTGCCTATAATTTCTACTATAAATAGTGATTGTGATAATATTGATTCAGATACAGTTTTATTATTGTATGAAGATATGTTATTCGGACGTTATTTTGAAGATATGTGTGCTCGAATGTATTATAGAGGTAAGATGTTCGGTTTCGTTCATCTTTACAATGGTCAAGAAGCCGTTTCGAGTGGTGTAATTAAGTTGTTGAATGCTGATGATTATGTTTGTAGTACTTATCGTGATCATGTACATGCTTTAAGCAAGGGTGTTCATCCTAAGCACTTGATGGCGGAACTTTTTGGAAAAGAAACAGGTTGTAGTAAGGGTCGAGGTGGCTCAATGCATATCTTTTCAGCGCAACATAATTTTTTAGGAGGTTTTGCATTTATAGGTGAAGGTATACCTGTTGCAGTTGGTGCTGCCTTTCAAAGTATGTATAAGCAACAAGTACTCAATCAGGGTAGATTATTAAATGTTACAGTATGCTTTTTTGGTGATGGTACTACTAATAATGGTCAATTTTTTGAATGTTTAAATATGTCTGTTTTATGGAAATTACCTGTTATTTTTGTTGTAGAAAATAATCAGTGGGCAATTGGTATGGCTCATCATCGATCAACTTCATTACCTGAAATATACAAAAAAGCACAAGTTTTTGGTTTACCTGGTGTAGAAGTAGATGGAATGGATGTTTTAGCTGTTAGAAGTGTTGCAGCTGCAGCTATTGATAGAGCTAGATCTGGTGATGGGCCAACTTTAATAGAAGCATTAACTTATCGTTTTCGTGGACATTCTTTAGCTGATCCTGATGAATTAAGATCACGGCAAGAAAAAAATGCTTGGCTTGCTCGTGACCCGATTAAACGTATGAAAAAATACATTACAGATCATGGTTTAGTTTCATTACAAAGTTTAGAAGTTATTGAATCGCAAACTAAAAATGTAATTAATGATGCTGTTAACTTTGCATTATCTAGTCCAGAACCTAGTATCAATGATTTAAGGCGTTACTTATTTGTTGAAGATTAAATTGCTTTTATTTTAATAAATATTAATATTTCCTATATATTAGAAAGTTATGAGTAAAATTTTTTTGTTTGATGCTTTACGTGAAGCTACTGATGAGGAGATGGATAGAGATTCATCTGTTTTTGTTTTAGGTGAAGATGTGGGACATTATGGTGGATCATATAAAGTTACAAAAGATCTACATGTAAAGTATGGTGATATTCGTGTGCTTGATACACCAATCGCTGAAAATAGTTTTATGGGCATGGCAATTGGTGCTGCAATGACTGGTTTAAGACCTATTGTTGAAGGTATGAATATGAGCTTTCTTTTACTTGCTTTTAATCAAATTTCTAATAATGCTGGGATGTTAAGGTATACTTCAGGTGGAAATTTTAAAATTCCTCTAGTTATTCGAGGTCCTGGTGGAGTTGGTCGTCAACTTGGTGCAGAACATTCACAACGTCTGGAAGCTTATTTCCAGGCTATACCTGGTTTAAAAATAGTAGCTTGTTCAACTCCTTATAATGCAAAAGGTCTTCTTAAATCTGCTATTCGTGATGATAATCCTGTAATTTTATTTGAACATGTATTATTATACAATTTGAAAGATGATGTACCTGATACAGATTACTTTCTCCCTCTTAATAAAGCTGAAGTAGTTAGTAATGGTAATGATGTAACAATAGTTACTTATTCTAGAATGAGGCATCATGTTATTGAAGCTGTTGACTTACTTTCTAAAGATAATATTTGTCCTGAGGTTATTGATTTAATTTCACTAAAACCTATAGATATTCAAACTATAGTCTCATCCTTACGTAAAACTAATAAATTAATAATTGTTGAAGAATGTATGAAAACTGGTGGTATTGCTGCTGAGATTATTGCTCAAATCAATGACGATTACTTTGATTTATTAGATGCTCCGATTGTAAGATTATCTTCCCAGGATATTCCAACTCCTTATAACGGTAATTTAGAAAAAGCTACAATTATTAAAACTGAACAGATAGTAGATTCTGTGAAAAGCCTACTATCCTAGGTAATTTTTTATTTTGTTTAGTTTATGATTTGTTTTTAAGAATTCATGTTAGCTGCTTGTACTTTTTCCCACTGTTTCTTTTTAAGTACGAAGAAAATTTGTGCTAAGGTTACACCTATGAAGAAAGCTATCATGTTTTTAATTCTTGTTGGGTTTTGTAAAACTATTTCTGTTTCATTTTGTCCAAACCCACCTATGTTTGGGTCACTAGTTAGACTTTGATTAATAGAAATATTATTACCTTCCTGTGCTATTATTTTTAAGCCTTTTGGAATTTCTTCTGTAACTACCTCACCATATTTACTCCTTATATCAATAGAGTATCCTCCTTTTTCATTAAGATTAATTTTTAAAATTTGTCCTTCAGTGTTTGAAAAAATAGGATTATTATTAGATTTTTCACCTGTAGGGTAGATCTGTCCGCGTCCTCTATTACCACCAACATATATTGGATATTTTAAAAAGAATACGTCTTTATCCTTACTAGGATCTGGTGATAGTATTGGGAATGTTATTTCTTGATTATTACCTGCTAGAGGTCCAATTACCAGGATGTTTTCTTTTGAAGTACTATATGGTTGTATGTATAAGTTCTTAGTTTTATTTTTAAGTTCTTCACTTAGTAATTTTTTTGGAGCTAGTTTAAAGCCCTCTGGGAGTATTAGTACTGCTCCTGTATTTAGTGATCCTTCTGTTCCATTGCCAAGTACTTGTTTATTACTAGTATTATAAGGGATTGAAACCCTCGCTTCGAATATACTATTGGGTAATACAGATTTTGGTACCTCAAGAGATACCGATTTTTGTGCTAGATGACAATTAGCACATACAATACGTCCCGTTGCTTCCCTTGGATTTTCATAGCCTTGTTGAGCATATATAGGAAATCCGTATGCGTTGCCTATTGGAAGGTTGGTTAAACTAATGGATATTATAATAGTTGATATTAATTTTTGTATTAATAATTTTTTGTTACTTGTATTCATAGTTATTTTTTCTTGTTCTATTCTTTGTATTTATAATAACATTCTATATTTATTCTTGATAATAAATATCTACTTTTATTTAAAATTTTTATTTTTGTATCATTTTTAGAGTAAGTATACCGCTAAAATATAAAAGCAGTATAATAATAGTCATTAAAGATTGAGTAATTGGGTCCGTAGATGGTGTAATAATAGCACCTATAATTGTTGCAATAAAAGCTATAAATTTCCATGATTGCAGCATTTTTTCTTTATTTATGATGTTAGTTACTCCAAGTATAATTTGAAGTATAGGTATTTGGAAAGATATCCCTACACTAAATAGTAATAATATTATAAAATTAAAGTATTCTTCAAATGACCATATTGGTTCTACTATATCTGATCCATAGTTTATTAAAAATTTTAACGTTATAGGTATTAAAATTTTATATGCGAAAATTATGCCACAAAAAAATAGTATGACTGATCCAATGAATAACGGTACAATGTAACTACTTTCTTTTTTTGTCAAGCCTGGTAGAATAAATAATAGTATTTGGTATAGGCTAAATGGACTACTCGCTAGAAGAGCCGAATATACGCCTATTTTTATCGATACAAATAAATATTCTCCAGGTGCTAGTTGTAAAAACTTAATTCCTAGTGCGGGTTCTTGGAGTATGAAAGTGATTTGTTTAGAATATATTATAGATATTGTTAATATTACTATAAATACCATTAGTGAAATTAATATTCTTTCCCGTAATTCTATGAAATGTTCAATTATGGGCATATGATTTTTATTTTTTTTGTTGTAGTATGTTTTTTTCATTGCTACTATCCTATGATTGGGAATCATTTAATTATAAGTATTACAAATTTTATCTCTATTCAAGGTAGTTTTTAAATTTAATTATATTATATTAGTAATTCTTTCTTATATATATAAATACTTCTTGCTTTGACTTTTTCAGTTTTAAGTATAGTCATTATAGTATTTTATTTAGTTTATAAAATGAGGAATATTTATCTTTATGATAGTCAAAGCTAGTGGTGGAAGTCCGTTAGTACAACAACAACTTTATCGTACTTTATCTTTATCAAGTATTTTACAAGCAGAGCAGCAAGATAGGTTTTTAGTTTTAGGCGAACTGAATCAGTTAACATCTTTTTTTAATTCTGGTAATAAAAGATTAGAAATAGTAGATCTATTGACTAAAAATGCTAATTTTTTGGTTTCTAAAGCAGCTGATAAAATCTTTGTTGGTGGTTCACCTTTATCTTATTTAGAGAGACCTCAAGCTTCGTTTTTGGATTCTAATATCGATACTGATTTGAACATGTCGCAAAATTTGTCTGGCAATGCATCAAATAATCTTTTAGATAATATTTCTTCTGCATTATTCGAAGCTAGTGAATCACTTCCTCCAGGTTTTAAGCCAATCAATGTAGTTCTTTATGGTTCTACTCGTATGAAAAAATCTTTGCGTGATTTGGACTGGTTTTTAAGGTATTTAACTTATGCAATTATTTCTGGAGATACTAATATTCTTGCTACTAATATACGTGGTTTAAGAGAATTAATTGATAACGCATGTTCAAGTGCTGCAGCAATTGTTGCTCTACGTGAAATGCGTAAATTATCTGTTAATTTGTTTGAAGATGATTTAGAGTCAAAACAAATAGTACAACAGTATTTCAATGTAGTTATCTCTGAATTTGAAGCTTCTGGTTTGAGTGACAAAGTTCGTAAAAGGTCTTCTAGTGATGCTCAAGGTTTACGTTTACCGCAAGTTTATAGTCAGGCAGGTTACTTGAATCAGAAGTTTGTGATGAAAAGTAGTTTATCTGTTGATGAAAAATCGGTAGTTATTCGAGCTTGTTATAGACAAGTGTTTGAAAGAGATATCTCTAAAGCATATAACTTGAATTTTAATGATCTTGAGTCACAGCTGAAGACAGGGCAACTTTCTGTAAAGGAATTTATTCGTTTTTTAGGTAAGTCGTCTATCTATAGATCCCAGTTTAATCAACCATTTGTTAATAGTCGCGTTGTTGAATTATCATTTAAACACTTCTTGGGTAGGGGCTTAAGTTCAATAGAAGAATTTCAAAAATATTTTTCTATTCTTTCAAGTAGGGGCTTAGATGGTTTAGTTGATAATTTAATTAACTCAGAAGAGTATGCTGATTATTTTGGAGAAGAAACGGTCCCTTATATACGAAATTTAGGTGAGGAGGCTCAAGAATCTAAAAATTGGGGTCCTCAAATTAGATTATTTAACTACAGTGCAGTTTTTAGGAAGATACCAGAGTTTATTACTTTGTTTGCTGATTATAAATCTAATTTGCCTGATCAACACCCATATGGTTTAGGTAATGATCCATTTTCTATACAGTTTGGTGCTATTTTTCCAAACAACACTGTTTCTCTTAAAACAAAGTCCTCGTTTTTTGTTAGGGACACTAGAAGATTGTTAGTTAGATACGGTCCGGGTATATATAATCAAATGAGTAGTCCTGGTCTTAGGAATAAAACTTGTGGTGTTTTAGGTCCTGTTGTATTTAATACTAAAGATGCATTACAGACACTAGATCAGATTGTAAATGCTGTATACATAAGAGTTTTTGGTAGATTTGTTTATAAGGAAGAGTTGGTTAGTATTTTTAACTACGAAAAACAATTCCGAAGTAATTTAATTTCTGTACGTGAATTTGTGAGACTTTTGACAAAATCTTCTTTATTTAGATCTCTATATTGGGATCAATTATACTTATGTAAAGCAATAGAATACATTCATATTAAATTAATTGGTAGGCCTACTTACGGTAGGCAAGAAATAGACCAATATTTTAATATTGCTTATAAGCAAGGTTTTTATACGATGATTGATTCTATGTTAGATAGTTCGGAATATAGTGAATCTTTTGGTGATTCTACAGTACCTTATGAAAGATATCTTACTCCTAAATCAGTTGCGTCCAAAGCTTTAACCCAGTTTAATTATTCTTTAGGTTTAAATACTTCTATCAATAATAAAGAATTAAGCATTTTAAGCTTTTCTGAAGTTTCAAATAATCGCACAACTAATTTTAAGATTAATCAAGGTGTTAGTAATAGAAGATCACAATCTAAAATTTTTAAGATAAGTTCTTCTAATGATACTTTAGATAGAAATCAAGTTTTACGTGCTGTTTATCGTCAATTGTTTGAAAGAGATTTAAATACTTTTAGTATAGGAGACGAATTTTACAACTTAGAAAAAGCTTTTATAGTGGAAGATTTAAATGTTAAACAGTTAGTTGAAAGGTTAGGTTGTTCTAATCTATATTGCAAAGAGTTTTATAGTCCTTATCCTAATACTAAAGTTATTGAGTTTGCTACTAAGCATTTTCTTGGTAGAGCACCTAATAATCAGGCTGAAATTAGATATTATAATCAAATTTTAGCTTCTCAGGGTATAGCTAGTTTAATTCATATGATTGTTAATAGTTATGAATATGATGTAATCTTTGGTGTTGATACAGTTCCATATCGTCGCTTTCCTACGTTACCAGCGGCTAATTTCCCCAATACTGAAAAGTTATATAATTCTTTTACTAAGCAAAATAATAAAATTATAGTTCCAAGTTTCAGATCTATATCAAGCTATTAAATAGAGTTTTAATACATTATATTAATTCTTAATTTATTGTAAAACTTTCTTGCTTTAGTACTTTTTCTTAAAATATATTTATGAATCTATGAAAAAATAGTTAATTCTATTATCATTTTATTTGTTTAAAAGTGTAAATGTTCTTCATCTTTGCACTTTAGTGTTTAGATAAAAAACGTTTTTAATTATTGATATATTATATTATTCATTTCTGAGGAGTTGTATTGATGAGTATTGTTACTAAATCAATTGTTAATGCTGATGCAGAAGCAAGATATTTAAGTCCAGGAGAATTGGATAGAATTAAAAGTTTTGTTCTTTCTGGTCAAAGACGATTAAGAATTGCTCAAATATTGACTGATAATCGTGAACTTATAGTGAAGCAAGGTGGTCAACAATTATTTCAAAAGCGTACAGATGTAGTTTCTCCTGGTGGAAATGCATATGGAGAAGAAATGACTGCTACTTGTTTAAGGGATCTTGATTACTATTTAAGATTAGTGACTTATGGAATTGTTGCAGGTGATGTAACACCAATTGAAGAGATAGGTTTAGTTGGTGTTAAGGAGATGTATAATTCACTTGGGACACCTATTTCTGGAGTTGCTGAGGGAGTTCGCTGTATGAAAAATATAGCTTGTTCCTTGTTATCTGGAGAAGATTCAGCGGAAGCAGGTTTTTATTTCGACTATACTTTAGGTGCTATGCAATGATCATTCTTATGCTCATTTATTGATACATACTGATTTTATTTCTTTATTTGTTCTTTATATTTAAAAAAGGAAAATTATTTTTATGCAAGATGCTATTACGTCTGTTATTAATACAGCTGATGTACAAGGAAAATACTTGGATGACAACTCTTTAGAAAAACTGAGAGGCTATTTTCAAACTGGAGAATTGAGAGTTAGAGCAGCTGCAACAATAGCTGCTAATGCTGCTACTATTATAAAAGAATCTGTTGCTAAGGCCTTACTATATTCCGATATTACGAGGCCAGGTGGCAATATGTATACTACAAGAAGGTATGCAGCATGTATTAGAGATTTAGATTATTACTTAAGATATTCTACGTACGGGATGTTAGCAGGTGATCCATCTATACTAGACGAGAGGGTTTTAAATGGATTAAAAGAAACTTATAATTCATTGGGAGTTCCGATTGGTGCTACAATTCAAGCTATCCAAGCGATGAAAGAAGTTACTTCTTCTTTAGTTGGATCAGATGCAGGGAATGAAATGGGTTTATATTTTGATTATATTTGCTCAGGGTTAAGTTAGCTCTATATAACTTTTAGTTGCTAAATAGGTTATAAATTATTAAAACATAAGTTACATACTTTATGTTTTAATAATAATAATCTTGTGACTAATTGTTAATTATTGTAGCTGCCTGTATTCTTGCCTTTGCTTTTCTTAATGATTGTGTCGCTTCAATTTTTTCTTTATTTGTCTTAGCTTTTTCAAATAAACTATTAGCTTCTTCTAAACTTTTATTAGCTTCTTCTAGATTAATTTCTTGTATTTCTTCTGCACCGTTTACTAAAATTGTTACATTGTTATTTTTAACTTCTGCAAAACCTCCTAATAGTATTATTGGTTTCCATTCTTTGTTTATTCTAACACGCATAACACCTATATCTAGTGCAGTTAATAAAGGGATATGCCCTGATAAAATTCCTAATTGTCCTGTACTACTTGGTAAGATTATTTCTTCAGCTTCTGCATTCCAGACGATTGTATCTGGAGCAATTACACGTACTTGTACTGTCATATTTTCTTTATTTAGTGAATTTTATTTTAAAGTTTCTGCTTTGCTAATAGCCTCTTCTATATTTCCAACTAGATAAAATGATTGTTCCGGTAAATCATCTAATTCACCTTTTAATATCATTTGAAATCCTTTTATTGACTCTTCTAAAGATACATATTTGCCTGGAGAACCAGTAAAAACTTCTGCTACAAAGAAAGGTTGTGACAAGAATCTTTCAACTTTTCTTGCTCTTGCGACTGTTAAACGATCATCTTCTGATAACTCGTCTAAACCTAGGATTGCTATTATATCCTGTAACTCTTTGTATCTTTGTAATGTTGACTTGATTTGTTGTGCTGTTGAATAATGTTCTAAACCAACTATATCTGGTTGTAACATCGTAGATGTAGACCCTAATGGATCTACAGCGGGATATATTCCTTTTGCAGCTAGTCCTCTAGATAAAACAGTTGTTGCATCAAGGTGTGCAAATGTTGTTGCCGGTGCAGGATCCGTTAAATCATCTGCTGGTACATAAACAGCTTGTATTGATGTAATTGATCCATCTGTTGTTGATGTAATTCTTTCTTGTAGTGCTCCCATCTCTGTTGCTAGTGTCGGTTGATATCCAACGGCAGATGGCATTCTTCCAAGTAATGCTGATACTTCTGATCCTGCTTGTACAAATCTGAATATGTTATCAATAAAAAGTAATACATCTTGTTTATTTATATCACGAAAGTACTCTGCCATAGTTAATGCAGTTAGGCCTACTCTCATTCTAGCACCAGGTGGTTCATTCATTTGACCGTAAACTAGTGCAACTTTAGATTCTGTTAAATTATCTGCATTGATTACTTTAGATTCTTTCATTTCTTCATATAAGTCATTACCTTCTCTAGTTCTCTCTCCCACACCACCAAATACTGATACACCACCGTGTGCTTTAGCGATATTGTTGATTAGTTCCATAATTAAAACTGTTTTGCCTACACCAGCACCACCAAATAATCCTATTTTACCACCTCGTCTATATGGTGCTAGTAAATCTACTACTTTAATACCTGTTTCAAATATAGAGGGTTTAGTTTCTAATTGCGTAAAAGATGGTGCACTTCTGTGTATTGGTAAAGAATCATCTGATTTAACATCACCTAAGTTATCTACTGGTTCTCCTAAAACATTAAATATTCTTCCTAGTGTTGGTATTCCAACTGGCACAGTGATTGGTTCTCCCGTGTCTACTACTTCTGTTCCACGTTTTAATCCTTCAGTTGAACTCATTGCAACTGCTCTTACTTTATTGTCTCCTAGTAACTGCTGCACTTCACATGTGATAGTATTATCAAGTCCTTTCAGTTTTAAAGCATTAAAAACTTTAGGTAGTTTACCGTTTGGAAATTCTATATCTAATACAGGTCCAATTATTTGTGTTACTGATCCTTGTTCTATTGATTTTACCATTCTTTTTTTTTATTTTCATTACTATTTTGTTAATTAACATAGTTTCTATATACTTCTTAATACATATTATTATTATATATTTAATTTATACTTAAATACTTTTAGCTGTATTCACGACCTGTAGTTTTTAACCAATTTTGTGCTTCTATATAGTTATTAGGTGCTAAATAAATGGCTTGTTGCCAGTATTTAGCTGCTTTTGTAAACATTTCTTTAGATACACTGATTTTTTTTTGATTATTTGCCTTAATTCCTTGATAGTGGTATATAACAGCTATATTATTTAATGCCTGTGGAAGTTTATAGTTTAATTCTAGAGCCAGGTGATAATATTCTAATGCTTTAACGTGTTCACCGTTACTACTATATATTAAGCCAATATTGTATAAAATATATGACCTATCAAATGGATCTTCTTCTAATTGTAATGCTTCATAATAATTTTCTAGTGCTTCTGCATATTCTCCTTCAGATTGTGCTGACATTCCATCTCTGTAGTAATAAAAGGCCTGTTTTTCGTCTTTGCTAGTTGGAAGTACTTTTAGTACTATATCAGCTAATATCGTGAATGTTTTATCAATAAAATTATCGTTTTTTTGTAATCTAGGCATATGTAAAGCTACATACTTTTGAATATAATGTTTTATTGTTAATATAATTATAACATTCTACTACAGTATAGATTTTATCCAATTAAATAAAATATTTTAATTTATTATTATGATTCGTCAATTTTATCGAAATTTCTATTTGTTTCTTTCTCAAAACTCTTATAAACATATTGTTTTTCATTCTTTTGAATATTCTGATGTAGTTCTGAGTCTTGATAAACCTAAATTAATTAGTTTATTAAATATTAAACTAAATAATAATGTTTTAGCTTCTGAACCTACTCAAATTTTTGATCGCCCTGTGAATAATGATACAAATGTTTCTTCCAGTTTTGATAAGAAATATATAGCTAATAGCTATTCTCAAGAAAACATTGCAAATAAAAAAAATAAAAGTAAATTAGTTAAAAAAAAGCGTAATAACTCTAATAATATAGTTAATGATGATATCTTTGTTGAAACTAAAGACGATTTATTTTCAAAAGATCCTCTAGATTCATCTCTGTTAAAATCGCGTAAATTAAATAGTAAAGCTAAGAAAAAAAATAAGTCGAAGCTAGACAATTCAAATTCTGATTATAGTTTACTACACGCCTCTAATGTAAATAAAAAGAGTACTATAAACTCTCAAACAGAACAGAACTCTGTTTCTATTAACTATCCATTAACGGTTGAGCAATTATCTTCGAAATTAAATATACCTGGGGCAGAAATTATTACCCATTTATTCTTAAACAAAGGTATTTCTGTTACTATTAATCAAGTTTTAGATGTTGATACTGCTAAGAAAATAGCATTACATTATGATTTTACTTTATTAGATTTTAATGATGATACTCAGAATAATTTTGTGCTTAAAGATACTTCACCATCTTCTGATACTGTTAAACGTCCTCCAATAGTTACTATATTAGGTCATGTAGATCATGGTAAAACAACTTTGTTAGATGCTATTTTAAAAACTAACTTAGTTTTAAAAGAATCTGGTCGAATTACTCAAACAATTCGTGGCTATGAAGCAGAGTTTGAACATGATTTAAAAACCCATAAGTTAATTTTTTTAGATACACCTGGTCATCAATCTTTTAAAGATATGCGTGTAAGGGGTGCTAAAATTACTGACCTTGTTTTGCTGGTAATTGCTTTTGATGATGGTTTAAAACCTCAAACAATAGAAGCCATTAACTATATAAAAGAAATGAATTTAAATTGTATTGTTGTTATTACTAAAACTGATAATTTTAATCAAAATATAGATTTTATATTACATGATCTGTCAACTTATGGTTTGGTTTATGATAAGTGGGGTGGAGATCTTAGAGTTGTTCAGGTAAGTGCATTAACTGGTAGAAATATAAATACTTTGTTATCTGAAATTTGTGTCATTTCTGATAATAAAGACTTCGTAGCTAATCCTAATTTATTAGCTTCTGGAACTATTTTTGAATCTTATCTAGACAAAAAGCAAGGACCTATAGCTTATTTAGTTGTTCAGAATGGTACTTTGAAAATAGGTGATATTGTCGTTTCATCTGGTATTTTTGGTAAGGTTAAAAGTATAATTAATTTATTGTCACAAAAAGTTGTTTTAGCTACTCCTTCATCTGTGGTTCAAGTTTTAGGTTTTCCTAGTTTGCCTAATGCAGGCTCAGCTTTTTATGTAGTATCTAATGATAAAGAAGCTAAACAAGATTGTGTAAGTTATTCTAGTATAAATAGTAATTTAAATCTTTTTAAAGGATTAAATAACAGTTTAAACCAAGCTGCTACTTCTGATTTTAAAGAAGTTAGACTATTAATTAAAGCAGATACACAGGGCTCTTTAGAGGCAGTAATAGATTTATTACTCTCTATTCCCCAATCTAAAGTTAAACTTCGAATTGTTTCGACTAGTTTTGGTGTTGTTTCTAATAGTGATGTTGAATTAGCTGCAGTAACTCAGTCTATAATAATTACTTTTAATATAGATTTATCTTCTAACATTATTAGTTTAATTAAGAAGCACAATATTATTTTTAAAAAATTTGAAATAATATATGATTTATTTGAGCATATAAAAGATCTTATGTTAGATTTGATAGAACCAAACTATGATAAAATTTTTATTGGTCGTGCTTTTGTAAGAACAGTTTTTAATATGAACAGGGGAGTTGTTGCTGGTTGTTATGTTAATCAAGGTAAATTGATCAAAATGTGTCATATTTGTGTATATCGTAAAGATCAAGTTGTATATGAGGGTAAGTTGACTTCTTTAAAGATTATTAAAGATGATGTTACTCAAGTACTGCTTGATCACGAATGTGGCTTAATGTGTGATTACAATTTATGGGAAAAAGATGATATTATAGATGCTTATGAGCTTGTTCCTAGAAAAAAAACATTATAATAAAGTTTGTTTATATAGTTTGGATGAAATCTTTTATTTATTTCATCCTTATTGCTTATTTTGTTTAGTCTCTTTTTAAAAATGGTAGTAGGGCTAATATCCTCGCTCGCTTAATAGATTTGGTAATTTTTTTCTGTTGCTTGGAGTTTAATCCGGTTGAGCGTCTAGATAATATTTTTCCTTGATCATTAATAAACTTTCTTAGTAAATCAATGTCTTTGTAGTCTATTTTGCTGTTATTAATTTCTCTAATTTCTTTTTTCTTATATATACTCATTTTGGTGAATTTAAATTATCTGTATTAGTTTATTTTATTTCCTTAAAATTGGCATGACAGTTACAATAGCTGCAAAATTTCTTAATTTCTAACCTATGTGGAGTGTTTCTTTTGTTCTTTGATGTTGTATATCTTGCAATACCTTTCTTTCTTTTATTTATGTTGTTTGCTTTGTTATTTTTGCATTCACATTCTAATGTAATTGTAATTCGACTTCCTTTGTTTTTACCCATATTAACTATTTAGTTATTTTAGTAAGATTCATTACTATTGTTTATATTATCATAATAATGTATACTGTTCTAAGTTAGGTACTTGGCAAATTAAAATAATTTTTACAACATGTCTCAAACTTCATCTAATATTAAGAATAATCAAATTATATTAAGAAATCGAAATCGTAATAAAAAATATAAACTTGCTATTAAAAAGGCTGTAAAAAACTACTTGCTTGTCTTAGGTGATAATAACTCTGAAAACTCAAAAATATGTTTTAATCGTTTGTCTGTTGTTTACCAAAGAATTGATAAAGCTGTAAAAAGAAGAGTTTTACACAAGAATACTGCCGCTCGTAAAAAAGGCAGACTAGCTAGAATGCTCAAATAGTTGTTATTTTATTATTTAATAATTAAATTCTATGTAGTATCTAAAGTTGATTAAGTACTTATTAGATATTTCTGTTAATTTTAACTAGTTTAACATAAATAATTTAGATCAATTATTTATGTTATTGATGCCTAAATGTTCTTGATTATAAATAGTCTGAACTTGTTTTTTATAATTTACTTATTTGCACATTAAAATTTTATATGTTTATTTATGTAATTTGTCTATTTCATTAGTTTTATGGAGTTTTTCATGTTACACAAGAATATTATTGTATCAATAATACCTGATTTAGCTGAGATACAAATAAAGAGTTTCAGATACTTTTTGGAGAAAGGTTTGGTTGAAGTTTTGGAATATTTTCCTATTATTACTGATCCTACGGGTAAACTAGAATTAAGGTTTTTTGGTAAAGACTATAAGCTAAAATTTCCTAGATATAATGTACGTAAGGCTAAGAGTCGAGATAAAACTTATAGTGCTCAAATTTACCTCCCATCTAAGTTAACGAGAAAAGATACTGAATTTATCAAAAAGCAGAAAGATATAAGTTATATCAATAGTGCTAATAGGTATAAAAAATACAGAAAAAGACAAATCTTTATAGGTGATTTACCCTTGATGACCAATCGAGGAACGTTTATTATTTCGGGCACTGAAAGGGTAGTTATTAATCAAATTGTCAGAAGCCCAGGAATCTATTATAAAAAAGAGCTAGATAAAAATAACAAAACTGTATATAGTGCTAGCCTTATCTCTAATAGGGGATCTTGGTTAAAATTTGAAATTGATGCTAGAGATCAGATATGGATTAAAATTGATAAAACACATAAAATCAATGCTTATGTTTTCCTTAGAGCTATTGGTTTGCAAAAACAAGAGATCAAACTTCGTTTAAACAAATATATGTTTTTAGTTCATGCGTCTTTGTTGTATGAACAAAAAGAATTGAGTAAAGAAGTTGGAAAGAGCTCTGTTGAGCAGTTAACAGATGAAGAAGCATTATTGATAGTTTATAGTAAGTTGCGTCCTAATGAACCTTCTACTCCATTAATTGCTAGACAAATGTTATATTCGCGTTTTTTTGATCATAGGAGATATGATTTAGGAGAAGTTGGTCGATATAAAATTAATCAAAAATTAAATTTAAAGATACCTAAAAGTTTTAGAGTTTTATGCCCGCAAGATATTGTTGTTGCAGTTGATTACCTTATTAATATTAGAGAACAAAATATAGGAATTTTTGATGATATAGATCACTTGGGTAATAGAAGAATTCGTTCTATTGGAGAACTTCTTCAAAATCAAATTCGGATAGGCATTAATCGTTTGGAAAGAATTATTCGTGAACGTATGGTAATTTGTGATTTAGAGTCATTAAGTTTATCTAATTTAGTTAACCCTAAACCTTTAATAGCTTCTATAAGAGAATTTTTTGGATCTAGTCAACTCTCTCAGTTTATGGATCAAACTAATCCGTTGTCTGAACTAACTCATAAGAGAAGAGTTAGTGCTTTAGGTCCTGGCGGATTAAATAAAGACCGTGCTGGTTTTGCTGTTAGGGACCTACATCCTAGTCATTATGGTCGTATTTGCCCAATAGAAACACCTGAAGGACCCAATGCTGGTTTGATTGGTTCTTTGAGTATTTATGCTAAAGTTAATAAATATGGTTTTATAGAAACACCTTGTTATGGAGTTCAGAATAGAAAGGTACTTAAAAATAATCCTGTTTTTTATATTACAGCTGATCAAGAAGATGAGCTTAAAGTCGCTCCAGCAGATGTGATGCTAGATTCTAATGATGTGATTAGAGATACAGTAGTTCCTGTAAGATATAGACAAGAATTTACAAATTCTCTCAGTAATCAAGTAGAGTATATTGCTGTATCACCTATACAGGTAATATCTGCTGCTACTTCTTTAATACCTTTTTTAGAACATGACGATGCTAATAGAGCATTAATGGGATCAAACATGCAAAGACAAGCAGTTCCTCTATTATATCCTAATAGACCTATAGTTGGTACTGGTTTAGAATCTAAAGTTGCCCGCGATTCAGGCGTAGTTGTTATTAGTAGAACTGAAGGATTAGTTAGCTATGTATCTGGTACTAAGATAGGTATACAGGATAGTGATAATAGAACTATACATTATCGTTTAAAGAAATATTATCGTTCTAACCAAGATACTTGTATTAATCAAAGACCTATGGTCTGGCCTGGTGAGAAAGTTTTAAAAGGACAAACTATTGCTGATGGAGCTTCTACAGATTCTGGAGAAATTGCTTTAGGTCAAAATATATTAGTTGCTTATATGCCTTGGGAAGGTTATAATTATGAGGATGCATTTCTAATTAGTGAAAAGTTAGTTTATGATGATTTATATACATCTATACATATAGAAAGATATGAAGTTGAATGTCGTCAAACAAAATTAGGTAATGAAGAAATTACACGTAATATACCTAATATTAGTGATACTTCTTTATCATTGTTGGATAAAAATGGTGTCATTACTGTTGGTTCATGGGTTGATTCTGGAGATATTTTAGTTGGAAAAATTACTCCTAAGGGAGAATCAGATCAACTGCCTGAAGGTAAATTACTAAGGGCAATATTTGGCGAAAAAGCTAGAGATGTTAAAGATACATCTTTAAGATTGCCAAATGCTGCTAAGGGTAGAGTTGTTAATGTTAAAATCTTTAAAAGGCAGAATGGTGATGATTTACCTCCAGGAACTAATTCTATTGTACGTATATATGTAGCTCAGAAAAGAAAAATTCAAGTAGGTGATAAAATGGCAGGTAGGCATGGAAATAAAGGTATTATTTCTAGAATTTTACCAGTACAAGATATGCCTTTTTTACCTGATGGTACATCTATTGATATTATTTTAAATCCTTTAGGTGTACCCTCAAGAATGAATGTTGGTCAGTTATTTGAGTGTTTATTGGGTCTTGCTGGTCAATATATGTCGAAAAGGTTTAAGGTTATACCTTTCGATGAAATGTATGGACCAGAAGCTTCTCGTGCCTTAGTTAATAACAAATTAAAGCAAGCAAGTCTGTTTAGCAATAAACCTTGGTTATTTAATGTGATGCATCCGGGTAAAATTCAGTTGTTTGACGGAAGAACAGGAGAACCCTTTGATAATCCTATAACAGTCGGTAAAGCGTATATGCTAAAGTTAGTTCACTTAGTTGACGATAAAATACATGCTCGTTCTACAGGTCCTTATTCTTTAGTAACTCAACAGCCTTTGGGAGGACGTGCGCAGCATGGGGGTCAAAGGCTAGGCGAAATGGAAGTTTGGGCACTAGAGGCTTTTGGTGCTTCATATACTTTACAAGAGTTGTTGACTGTTAAATCTGATGATATGCAAGGTAGGAATGAAGCCCTTAATGCTATTGTAAAAGGTAAACCTATTCCTAAACCTGGCACACCAGAATCATTTAAAGTTTTAATGCGTGAATTACAATCACTAGGATTGGATATTTCTGTTCATAAGCTTGAACTGAATGAAGATAATAGTAGTAATATTTCGGATTATAATTTTTACCTAGACTTACCTGTGGTAAAAGATATATTTTACACTAAGGATTTATATTAATGACCCAGATGGATAATTATTTTGATTACGTTAAAATTAGTTTAGCTTCGCCAGATAAAATACGCTCTTGGGGTGAAAGAACTTTGCCAAACGGACAAGTAGTGGGTGAAATTACTAAACCGGAAACCATTAATTATAGAACTTTAAAGCCTGAGATGGATGGCTTATTCTGTGAGCGTATTTTTGGACCTGTTAAAGATTGGGAGTGTCATTGCGGAAAATATAAAAGGTTTCGTTACAAAGGTATTGTCTGTGAAAGATGTGGAGTTGAAATTACTGAATCCAAGGTTAGAAGACATAGAATGGCCTATATTGAACTTGCTGCTCCAGTCACTCATGTATGGTATCTAAAAGGTAGTACTAGTTATATTGCTTTAGCTTTAGATTTAGCTGTTAAAGATGTTGAAAAAATAGTATATTTTCATTCTTATGTTGTTTTGAATCCAGGTGATTCTGGTAAACTTTATTACAAGCAATTACTTGAAGGTTATGAATGGAGATCTTTAGAGGATAAATTATATAGCAAGTCTACAGACTTTCTAAGTGTAGTGGTAGGTATAGGTGCTGAAGCAATTTATCAACTATTAAAAGATATTGATTTAAAAAGTAGTATTAATTTATTAAGAGAAGAAGCTCTAAATCCACCAAAGTTACATAAACAGTCTTCGACGAAATTTAGTAAGAAGATGAAACGGTTACGTTTACTAGAAAACTTTATGTCTACAGGTGCAGAACTATCTTGGATGGTTTTTTTTGTTATACCTGTGATACCTCCTGATTTAAGACCAATGGTGCAATTAGATGGAGGAAGATTTGCTACAGCTGATTTAAATGAATTTTATCGTCGTATAATTAATCGAAATAATCGTTTAGCCAGATTAAAAGCTATCTTAGCACCTGAGATTATTATACGTAATGAAAAAAGAATGTTACAAGAAGCAGTTGATGCATTAATGGATAATGGTCGACGTGGCAGAACTGTTGTTGGCTCTAACAATAGGCCTCTGAAATCATTATCTGATATTATTGAAGGTAAACAAGGTAGGTTTAGACAAAATTTGTTAGGTAAAAGAGTTGATTATTCTGGTAGATCTGTTATAGTTGTTGGTCCTAATTTGAAATTACATCAATGTGGCTTACCTAAAGAAATGGCTTTGGAATTATTTCAACCTTTTGTAATACATCGTTTAATTGTTCAAGGTTTAGTTAATAACATTAAGGCTGCTAAGAAACTTATACAAAGAAATGATATTTTGGTTTGGAATGTTCTTGAAGAAGTTATTAATGGACATCCAGTACTACTTAATAGAGCTCCTACTCTGCATCGCCTAGGTATACAGGCTTTTGAGCCAATATTAGTTGATGGTAGAGCTATTAAATTACATCCTTTGGTATGTCCTGCATTTAATGCTGATTTTGATGGAGATCAAATGGCTGTTCATATACCTTTATCACTTGAAGCTCAATCGGAAGCTCGATTATTAATGTTAGCTCCACATAATTTTCTATCTCCGGCTACAGGAACACCTATTATTATGCCTAGTCAAGATATGGTTTTAGGATGTTACTACTTAACTACTAGTAATCCATCATCTACTAAGGGTCAAGGTCATTTCTTTTCTAGTTTTCAAGATGTTATTCTGTCCTATACAAATGAAAAAATAGATATTCATTCGTTTATATGGGTACGTTTTGATGGTGTAGTTGATTCTTTTTATGATGCAGATACGCTACCACTGAAAACAGAGTTTGATTTAAATTCTAATAAATTAGTATACTATCCTGACAGAATAATTAAAATTAGTAATGAAGGTTGTACTTTAGTACAGTATATTAGAACTACTACTGGACGTATTTTATTTAATGATTCAGTACATGAGTCCTTATTGCGCGAAAATTTATAATCGGTTTGATTTTAACATAAATATGAAAAATTCTTTCTTAGATATTCCTTTTCTTAATAAAGTTATTGATAAATCTGAATTAAAAAAATTAATAACTTGGGCTTTTAGGAGTTTTGGAACTGCTCGTGCTTCTAATATGGCTGATAAACTTAAGGAAGTAGGTTTTTTTTATGCTACTAGAGGTGGTATATCGTTAAGTTTAGAAGATTTGCGTATTCCTCCAAGTAAACAAAATTTAATAAATACAACGTTAGAATCAATACAATTAACCGATCAACGTTATGAAAGGGGTGAAATTACTGCTGTAGAACGTTTCCAGAGAGTTATTGATACCTGGAATTATGCTAGTGAAAATTTAAAGCAAGAAGTTGTTCAATATTTTAAAGATACTGATCCATTAAATTCTATCTATATGATGGCCTTTTCTGGTGCAAGAGCTAATATTTCCCAAGTTAGACAATTAGTTGGTATGCGTGGCTTGATGGCAGATCCACAGGGGCAAATCATTGATTTGCCTATTTTTCATAATTTTCGTGAAGGCTTGACTATAACTGATTATTTTATTTCATCTTATGGGGCAAGAAAAGGTTTAGTAGATACTGCTTTAAGAACAGCTGATTCCGGCTATTTAACACGTCGTTTAGTCGATGTTGCTCAAGATATTATTGTACGTGAGTATGATTGCCACACTACTAAAGGAATCTTATTAGAAGAAATGATTGATAATGATAAAAGGCTAATTACATTAGAGCAAGCTTTAGTAGGTAGGACTTTAGCTGAAAATATAACTGATGATAGAAATGGAAAAGTTATTGGTTATATAAATCAAACTATTGATAGTTCGTTAGCTAAACAAATAGTCAATTTAGGTTTATCTGTTGTTTTAGTTCGTTCTCCCTTAACTTGCATGTCTACTCGTTCTGTATGTCAATTATGTTATGGCTGGAACTTAGCTCATGGAAAAATAGTTGATCTTGGTGAAGCTGTAGGTATTATTGCAGCACAATCTATAGGTGAACCAGGGACTCAACTTACAATGCGTACTTTTCATACGGGAGGTGTTTTTACTGGTGAATTATCTCAAAATATTTTGTCTAATGTTGAAGGATTATTACAGTATCCAAAAAATATTAATGTTACTAGAACTAGAAATAGACATGGTGATTATGTGAATTTGGTTAATTCTGATTGTTCTATAAATATTACTACATTAGATAATAAAATTAAATCATATCCGATTGTTAAGGGTTCCTTTATTCTGGTTGATGATAATAGTTATGTCATAAATAATCAAATTTTAGCAGAATATAGTTTAAGTGGTAAACTATCTACTGAGAAAGCAAGAAAATCTGTTGTAGCTACTTTTTCTGGAAGTATACATTTTAGTAATAATCGATTAGATAAAGAAATATCTGTTAATGAATTAAGTAATAGTTTGGTTATCTGGGTGTTATCTGGTCAAGTTTATAATCTCCCTTCAGGAACTAATTTGCTAGTTAATAGTAATCAAGTGATAAAAAAAAATAGCTTGTTAGCTACTACCCAGTTACTTAGTGATCATGATGGTAAGGTATATGTAATTAAAGATAAATTGATGTTTTCTCGCTTACTTTTAGTAACATCGTCAAAATTGTATACGAACTTAAAAGTATATATTGATAATGATAGTGATTACAGAAAGTGTTTTCTTGAAACTGATACCGGTGATAAGTTTGCTCTGAAGTGTCAACCTAATAAAAGAATTTTACATCAACAAGTTGTGGGTGATTTAATTTCAAATGCTTATAAAACAGTTAGCGGGGGTATTGTTAAGTACTTAGATTTGTCAGTATCTAGGAATAACGATCAAGATTTTTATAATATTCATGGATCAGGTTATATTTTATGGATTCCTGAAGAAACCCATGTTGTAAATAAAGATTCTTCATTATTACTTGTTCGTAATTTATATTTTATTGAATCTGGTACCGAAATATTGCAAAATGTTTTTGCAAATAACTCTGGATTCCTTGAAGTTATTGAGAAAGATGGAATTATTAGAGAAATTATTATTAAGCCCGGCCAATTACATGAAATCTTATATAATGAATATGAATCTCTAAAAAAACATAGGGGGTTTCTGAGACCAGGAGAATATCTTTTAGAGAGATTAACTACAGTTAAATTAGTTTATTGGGAATATGTTTTCCATGTAGATAAGCACTTTCTACTACTCAGGCCTGTAATTATTTATTCTGTGCCCAAAAAAAATTTACTTCTTAAATTTTCTGATAATTCATTTGCTACAGATCAAGTGAATCTTAAACTAGTAAGAAGAACTTACTTTAAAGATGGAGAAAGAATTAGGTCAGTAGGTGGTATCAATTTAATTTCTACACACCTTATTATTGAACTAAAAGATAATATTTCTTTATTAAAGTGTTATATGCAGTTTCAAGTTTTTAATCAAATAAATAAAAAGTTTAATTTCTTAATTAAGTTCATAACAGCTGATTTTTTAACTATTAAAGACTCTTACTTCGATAAAAGTCAAAACTTATATACTAAGACTTCCATTTTAGTTCAAGACGGTCAATATATCAAATCAAATTCAATTATCTCGCAAACAAATATATTTTCTTCAATTTCTGGAAAAGTTGTATACATTGAACAAAAAAAATCTAACAGTCAGCGTATACTACTTGTAGGTGACTCTAATACGTTTGTGTTTGATGTACCTAATCATGATTCTATTAAAGTGAAATTAGACCATTGGGTATATGCGGGAGATGAAATAGCTAGTAATATTTTTTCTAGTTATTCTGGCAAAGTTATATCAGTAGAAAATAAAAAAGTTATTTTACGTATAGGTCAACCATATCTAATTTCTAGTGGATCACTTATACATGTAATTGATCATAGTTTAATTCAAAGGGGAGAAAATATTGCAACTTTAATTTTTGATAGGTTCAAAACAGGTGATATAGTTCAAGGTCTACCAAGAATAGAAGAAATTTTAGAAGCTAGAAAAAAGAAAGATAATAGTTTTAACCCACATTCAATTTTAGAATATAAATTTAGATTATATTTAAATCAAGGTTTAAATGTTTATAATGCTGCTAATTTAAGCTTTATTGATATACAGCTTTTATTAATTAAAGAGGTTCAGTTAGTTTATCAATCTCAGGGAGTTTATATTTCTGATAAACATATTGAAGTAATTGTTAAGCAAATGACTTCTAGAGTTAAAATTGAAAATGGTGGTGATACTGAATATTTACCAGGAGAACTAGTTAATCTACAAAAAATTCAATCTATTAATTTATCTTTGATATCTGTGTGTAAAAAGCAAGCTTCTTATTATCCAGTACTATTAGGTATTACTAAGTCTTCATTAAATACAGATAGTTTTATCTCTGCAGCTAGTTTTCAAGAGACTACTAAAGTTTTAACGGAAGCAGCTATTTATGGTCGTTTAGATTGGTTAAAAGGTCTTAAAGAAAATGTTATTATTGGTCGTTTGATACCAGCAGGTACAGGTTTTAATACATATAATTCAAAAAAAATTCATCAAGATATTTATTCTAAAATTAGTAAAGATATTAAGTCAAAAAAACAGACTAGTGAAGTAAATTATTTCAATGCAGAAAATAATTTTGAAGATATCATTGTGGATGATAGGATAGTAGGTTAACAAGATATTCATTAGCATGGTAAATTTTATTAATGATAAAATCTTCTATTCTATTTGAATAAATAATATATAAACTTTTATTAATTTAATGAAGTAAATAAATTTTACGCTAAGGAATTTATTTTTGATTTTTATTAATTTTAGATGAGTTGACCATGGTTTTTATTTATAACTAAGTGAAACCTTTTATGTTATTATATCTGTATTATAATATTAGTTGTTGTTAATTAAGTTAAAGTTCAAAGTTCAATCGTTATATTTTAATTCATTATTTATGTCAATAGCCTCATTAGAAGAATTGTTAGAAGCTGGTGTTCATTTTGGTCATCAATCTAGAAGATGGAATCCTCGGATGTTTCCTTATATATATACTGAACGTAATGGCGTTCACATTATTGATCTTGTACAAACATCTCAATTATTGACTACAGCCTATGAGTTTATTAAAAAGTCTTCATCACTTGGTAAAACATTCTTATTTCTTGGTACCAAGCGTCAAGCTGCTGGTATAATTGCTCGTGAAGCTACTCGATGCAATTCTTTTTATGTGAATCAAAGATGGCTCGGTGGTATGTTGACCAATTGGACAACAATAAAATCAAGAGTAGATAGACTTAATGAATTGCAGAAAAAAGATGTAGAAGGTTTAATCGATACATTACCTAAAAAAGAAGCTTCTGTGGTACGTAAGGAATTAGACAGATTACGTAAACATTTATATGGAATCAAAGATATGCAAAAACTCCCTGATATAGTTATTGTAGTTGATCAGAAGAAAGAAACTACAGCTATTCAGGAGTGTATTAAGCTAAATATACCCACTGTCTGCATTTTAGATACAAACTGTAATCCCGAAATTGTTGATATTCCTATACCTGCAAATGATGATGCAATTAGATCTATTAAGTTAATTATCTCTAAAATAGCTGATGCTATTTTAGATGGACAAAGTTCTCAATGAAACAACAGATTGATTAGTTATAAGACTTTGGTATTTAAGAAGATGTTATTATTAAATTTATACTATAATTGAGCTATGCAGAAAAAATTTTCTACAGAGAATATTAAAGAATTACGTAGTAAAACTGGAGCTGGTATGACAGACTGTAAGAGAGCATTAGAAGCTTCGGGTGGTCAAATTGAAGTTGCTATAGAAAGTCTGAGAAAAAAAGGTTTGGCTTTTGCTGATAAAAAAGCTAGTAGAATTGCTACTGAAGGTTTAGTTGACAGTTATATACATGCTGGATCTAGAATAGGAGTTCTTGTAGAATTAAATTGTGAAACTGATTTTGTTGCAAGACAATCTACATTTCAACAATTGGCAAAAGATATTGCGATGCAAATTGCTGCTTGTCAGTCAGTTCAGTATGTTTCTAAAGAGCAAATTCCTGAGCAAGTAAAGCAATATGAGCGTGAAATTCAGATGCAAAGAGAAGACATTTTATCGAAGCCATTAGATATAAAAAATAAAATAGCTCAAGGAAGATTAGAGAAAAGGTTACAAGAGTTATCTCTTATGGATCAAAATTTTATTAAAAATTCTGAAATTACTGTTGAAGAATTAGTTAAACAACATATTGCTTTATTAGGTGAAAATATTCTAGTAAGACGTTTTGAGAGATTTATTTTAGGAGAAGGTTTAGCGACTAAAAGTAGTAGTCTTAATGAAGGAGTTTCTAACATGATAGCAAATAAGTAATTATTTATATAATTGTATTTCAAATTATAATGTTATTATGATTATAATACTAATTTTTGTTTTATAATTAGCCACTGTATTTTAGATTTATGGTAAAGTCAATATGTATCAAAATAATTATTGTAATTTTTTAAAATTTATTAACCTGTCTTCTGTGGAAGTTGGTAAACACTTATATTGGAATATAGGTAATTACTCTGTTCATGGGCAGGTATTTATTGTTTCTTGGATTGTGATTAGTGTTTTATTGGTTTTATCTATCTTGGGAACAAGAAAACTGGATAGAGTCCCGGATAAATTACAAAACTTTATGGAATTTGTTTTGGAATTTTTACAGGACATAGCTAAAAATCAAATTGGTGAGCATGAGTATAGACAATGGGTTCCATATATATCTACTATTTTTTTATTTATATTAGGTAGTAATTGGGCTGGAGCTTTAATACCATGGAAATTAATCATTTTACCTGAGGGTGAACTTGCTGCCCCAACAAACGATATAAATACTACGGTTGCCTTGTCTCTCCTTACTTCTGTAGCATATTTTTATGCTGGTATTAGTAAAAATGGTTTAGGGTATTTTGTTCGATACATTGAACCAACTCCTGTGTTGTTACCGATAAATATACTTGAAGATTTTACAAAACCGCTTTCACTAAGTTTTAGATTATTTGGTAATGTATTAGCAGATGAGTTAGTTGTATCAGTGTTTACACTACTTGTACCAATAATAATTCCATTACCAGTTATGGTTTTAGGCTTGTTTGCTAGTTCAATCCAGGCATTAATTTTTTCTACTTTATCTGCTGCATATATAGGTGAAGCATTAGAAGGCCATGGTGATGATTAGTATTACTAGTTTTGTACGTTTATTAAGGTTTTATATCTAAGAGATATTTATACGTATTAAAAGTTTTGTTGATAAATTATAAATTTAGCAAACTGAAACATGTTAATTTTCTATTTTTAATAAAAAAAACAAAGTCATTATGGATTCTATTATCTCAGCTGCATCAGTTATAGCTGCTGGTTTAGCCGTTGGTTTAGCTGCTATTGGTCCTGGTATTGGTCAAGGTAGTGCTGCTGCTAATGCTGTTGAAGGTATTGCAAGACAACCTGAAGTTGAAGGAAAAATTAGAGGTACATTATTGCTTAGTTTAGCTTTTATGGAATCTTTAACAATTTATGGCTTAGTTGTTGCCTTATCTCTATTGTTTGCTAATCCATATACAAGTTAATTTTGTCTATATACTTAGTTTATTTAATTTATATTGAATAAATTAAGTTTTTGTATATACGTTAGATTGTTACTAAAAATCTTTAATTTATTAAACTATTGAATAGCTCATAATGTTCACATTACAAATTTTATTTAGTCAAATATCTGAAACTGAATCTGGTGGTGGATTATTTGATTTTAATGCGACTCTTCCATTAATGGCCTTACAGTTCCTTGCTTTAACTGTTACTTTAAACTTTATATTTTATAAACCAGTCAGTAATGTTCTGGATGCTAGGGAAGAATATATCCGAAATAGCTTAACTAGTGCTTCTGCATCATTAGTTAAAGCCAATGAGCTAACTAAAAAATATGAATTTAATTTAGCTGAATCCCGTAAGAAAGCACAAAATATTATAAAAAATGCTCAACAAGAGGCTCAATTAGTTGTTTCAGAAAAAATTAAAGAAGCACAAAAAGATGCAGAGCAACTATTGATTGATGCATATCAAGAGTTAAATATACAAAAGGAACAAGCACTGAAAAGCTTAGAAATTCAAGTAGGTATCTTAAGTGAGCAAATTAAAGGAAAATTGTTAGAAAATTAAACAATAAATACTTAATTAAAATTAAATATATAAATTATCAAATGGATATTTTTCAACTGTTGGGCCAGCAATTAATAAATACTGGCATCGGTTTTAATTCTAATTTTTTAGAAGCTAATGTACTCAATATTTTTTTTCTATTATTTGGTTTAATTTATGTATTGAGAAAGTTTTTAGGATCTATTTTGCTTCAAAGGCAAGATAAAGTTCTATTTGCTATTCGTGAATCTGAAGAGCGTCTAGAACAAGCCAATATTCGCTTGAACGAAGCTGAAAAACAGTTAACTCAAACTCAAATTATTATAGATCAAATTATTGAAGAAGCAGAAAATACAGCTAAAAAAGTTAGGCAGTCTATTCTGGAACAAGGTAAATCTGATATTGATAAATTAACATTATCAAGTAAGGCAAGTGTTAAATTTGCTGAAACTCAGGTTAGATTACAGATACAACAACAAATTACTGCTTTGGCTATTAAAAAAGTTAGTATAGAATTGCAGAGTCAAATGACATCTGTAATACAAACTCAAATAATAGATAAGAATATAAAACAGTTAGAAGGTAAAATTAGTTTATGAGCAATAAAAATTTAATGTCTACTGTAGCTTTACCGTATGCTGAAGCTTTATTAAATATTGCAAAAGATAATAGTTCACTAGATGATTTTACTCAAAGTTTATCATCAATTTCTGTGATTTTATCTGAATCAAAAGAATTAAGAGAACTCTTATTTAATCCTATAGTAGATAGTATTTTAAAAAAAGAAATCCTGAAAAATTTGTTTGTCAATCAAGTTAATGATTCGATATTAAATTTTTTGTATATTTTAGTTGATAGGCGCCGTATTAGCTCTTTAAACGTTATAATAGAGAAGTATTTAGAGTTAAATTATCGTTTAGAATCTATTGTTATTGCTAAAATCTCTTCTGCTGTTGATCTAAATGATTCGCAAGTAGAAGCTTTGACTAAACAGATTCAATTGATGACTCAGAGCAGTAAGGTTAGACTAATTGTTGATATAAATCCAAGTCTCATAGGAGGTTTTGTGATTAAAATTGGTTCTAAAATAATCGATACTAGTCTATATGGTAAACTAAATAAAATATCTTTTTATTTAAATGCAAATTAATTATTATTATATATTCAAATTTATAAATCACAAAATAATATGGTAAACATTAGACCAGACGAAATTAGTAACATTATACGTCAGCAAATTGATAAATATAATCAGGAAATACAGGTTGCTAACATTGGCACTGTATTACAAGTAAGTGATGGTATTGCAAGAGTTTACGGTTTAGATGAAGTAATGGCCGGAGAATTGTTACAGTTTGAAGATCAGAATCAAACGATAGGTATCGCTCTAAATTTAGAAAGTGATAATGTTGGTGTAGTTTTAATGGGTGATGGAAGAAATATATTAGAGGGTAGTTCTGTAAGGTCTACAGGTCAAATTGCTCAAGTTCCAGTAGGTGATGGATTTCTTGGTAGGGTTGTTGACCCATTAGCAAATCCTATTGATGCAAAAGGTTCCCCTAATTCTGATCAGACTAGATTAATAGAATCATATGCACCAGGTATAATTGGTCGTCAATCTGTTTGTGAACCTTTGCAAACTGGTATTACAGCCATTGATGCTATGATACCAATTGGTAGGGGTCAACGTGAATTAATTATTGGTGATAGACAAACTGGTAAAACAGCTGTAGCACTAGATACAATAATCAATCAAAAGGGACAAAATGTTGTCTGTGTTTATGTTGCAATTGGGCAGAAAGCATCTTCAGTTGCTCAAGTTGTTTCTACGTTAGAAGAAAAAGGTGCTTTAGAGTATACTATTATTGTTGCTGCAAATGCTGATGATCCTGCTACTTTGCAATATATTGCTCCATATACAGGCGCTGCTTTAGCTGAGTATTTTATGTATAAAGGTAAAGCTACTCTAGTGATATATGATGATTTGACAAAACAAGCTCAAGCATACCGTCAAATGTCTTTACTTTTACGTCGACCGCCTGGTAGAGAAGCTTATCCTGGAGATGTATTCTATTTACATTCTAGATTATTGGAAAGAGCTGCTAAATTAAATAGTGATCTAGGCGGTGGCAGTATGACTGCATTACCTATTATAGAAACACAAGCAGGAGATGTGTCTGCATATATCCCTACAAATGTTATTTCTATTACAGATGGTCAAATATTCCTTTCAGGAGATTTGTTTAATTCTGGTATTAGACCTGCAATTAACGTTGGCATATCAGTTTCACGCGTGGGTTCTGCTGCTCAAATTAAAGCGATGAAGCAAGTGGCTGGTAAGTTAAAATTAGAATTGGCTCAATTTGCTGAATTAGAAGCATTTTCCCAATTTGCTTCTGATTTAGATAAGGCTACTCAAAATCAACTAGCGCGTGGTCAAAGATTAAGAGAAATTTTAAAACAATCTCAAAATTCACCTCTTGTTGTTGAAGATCAAGTAGCTATAATATATGCTGGAGTTAATGGTTATTTAGATAATATAGAGTTAACTAAAGTAAAAGATTTTGTAACAGCTTTACGTGAAGATTTACAGAACTCTAAGCCGGAATTTGGTGAAAGTATTCGTAGTACTAAAAAATTAACTCCGGAATCTGAAGATTTGTTAAAACAATCTATTCAAGATGTACAGCAAGCATTTTCTGTATAACAACAAAGCTTTACCTAGTATTATAACTAAATTTTGATTTATGGGTAAAATTAGGATAGTTTTAAAGCTATCCTAATTTACTTGATATTTGACCATTATTTAAGAAAAAATCGTAACCTTTCTTTTCTATTAAACTAGCTGTTTTGTAGTCACCAGTATATACGATTTCACCTTCTTTCATTATATGTACATACTGTGGTTTAATGTAGTCAATAAGTTTTTCGTAGTGTGTTATTACTAATATTGCATTATTATTATTGGCAAAATCATTAATACTTTCAGAGATATTTTTAAGTGCTTCTACATCTAATCCTGAGTCAATTTCATCTAGAATACAAAGTTCAGTATTCAATAATGACATTTGTAAGATTTCGTTCTTCTTTTTTTCTCCACCTGAGAAACCCTCATTTACGTATCTGTTTAAAAATGAATCATCCATATTGATATTTTCTAACTTTTTAGTTATCATTTGAAAAAATGATAAAGGATCCAATTCTTGTCGGTTTAAAGTTTTTTGTTTAGAATTGTAAGCTAATCTTAAAAAATCAATATTACTTACACCTGAAATTTCTACTGGGTACTGAAAACCTAAAAAAATGCCTTTATGTGATCTAATATCTGGTTCTTCATTTGTAATATCATCGTTTTTGAAAATGATTTTTCCTTGAGTAATTTTGTATCTTGGATGACCTGCTATTGCCTTTGCTAGTGTACTTTTACCTGATCCATTTTTACCCATTATTGCATGAATTTCTCCTTTATTCATAGAGAAATTTAAATTCTTTATTATATTTGAGTCTTTAATGTTTACTTGCAAATTTTGTATTTCTAACATGTTTTTAGTATTTATGAGATTATATTAATTTTATCCTATAGTACCTTCTAGTTTTAAGTTAAGTAGACGATCTGCTTCAACTGCAAATTCCATAGGTAAGCTATTTAGTATTTCTTTACAAAAACCGTTGATCATAAGACTTAAAGCTTCTTCTACATTAATACCTCTCTGAAGAAAATAAAATATTTGCTCCTCTCCTATTTTTGAAGTTGAAGCTTCATGCTCAACTTTACAGTATGGGTTTTTTACTTGTATGTAAGGAAAAGTATTAGCTTTGCATTTATTTCCTAATACTAGTGAATCACACTGTGAGTAGTTTCTGGAATAACTTGCTTTTACACCCATTTTTACGAGACCCCTATAACTATTTATAGAATTACCTGCTGAGATTCCTTTTGATATAATTTTACTCCTAGTATATTTGCCTATGTGTATCATTTTACTTCCAGTATCTGCTTGTTGGTAATTATTAGTTAGAGCTATAGAAGAAAATTCACCGATTGAATTATTACCTAAAAGAATACAGCTGGGATATTTCCACGTAATAGCTGACCCTGTTTCAACTTGTGTCCATAAAATTTTAGAATTATTGCCTATACACATTCCTCTTTTAGTTACAAAATTATATATTCCACCGTTGCCTTGATGATCACCTGAATACCAGTTTTGTACAGTTGAATATTTAATAGTAGCATTATCTAATGCTACTAGCTCTACTACTGCTGCATGTAGTTGATTTGTATCAAATTGCGGCGCAGTACATCCTTCTAGATAACTTACATAACTATTAGAATCTGCTATAATTAATGTTCTTTCGAATTGGCCAGATTCTTTATTGTTAATACGAAAGTAAGTTGATAGTTCTAATGGACACTTTGTATTCGGCGGTATGTAACAAAAAGAACCATCAGTGAATGTTGCAGAATTTAATGCGGAATAAAAATTATCTCCTATTGGGACAACAGATCCTAGATATTTCTTAATTAGATTTGGATAAAGTTGAATCGCTTCAGTAATTGAACAAAATATTACACCTGAAGATGCTAATTCTTGTTTGAATGTTGTAGCAATAGATATACTGTCAAAAACTGCATCTACTGCTACATTCGTTAATCTTTTTTGTTCATCTAGGGATATTCCTAATTTTTTAAAGGTACTAATAATTTCAGGATCCACATCTTCTAAGCTGTTAATACTTTTTTTTATTTTAGGTATAGAATAATATACTATGTCATTGTAATTAATTGTGTTGTAGAATAATTTACCCCATTTTGGTTCTTGCATTTTTATCCACTTTTTATATGCTTTTAATCTAAATTCTGTTAGATATTGAGGTTCATTTTTGTTCGTAGATATTAGTTTTATTATTTGTGAATTTAAACCTCTAGGAAAATATTCTAATTCAATTTTAGAATGAAATCCATATTCATATGGCTTATTCATTAAATTGTCTAAGTAACTATTTGTAGTTGTATTATTACACATTTTATTTCTTGTTTATACATAATGATTTATTTTTTGCCTTATATATTATAGTTTATAAGGTATTGTTTGAGCTTTGTTAATAGGTATAGTAATGCTATAATTTATTTTATTTTATTTATGTATTAATATAACATAATTATTCTTAAACTTGTTTTATTAATCTTGAAATTGCATTCTTGTATTTCTTTAATTATAAATCTTAAAGTAATTAAAGGTTTTATACATTATATTTCTATTCCATAATACTAAGCTGTAATGAATTTGATTATTTATCAATATCTTTAAATACTTAATTAGAGTAATGTCAAAGTTATACTTGTTGTTTCTAACTAACTTGATGTTTTTTATTTGTACTCCAAACTTTATGTTAATTAAACATATTGCTAATTCCTGTAAGAATACGTATCCTAAAAATAAATGTACTATGTAGTCTTTACAGTAAATTTGCAGTTTTTTTTTATGCTATTTAAGCTAAAAATAGCTGTTTCTAAGACACTTTCGTATTTTGTGCATAGATATAAAATTTTAAGTCCATTGTTTAACATCATATATACAGATATTAATCTTAATATATAATATGGTATCTTGAATAAAATAAAATAATGTTTAAGATTCACTGTTTTTTTATGTAAATTTAATAAAGAAGTTTTCAAAAAATATGTTACTTTTAATATAAAGAATTTTTTGTTACTGCTATAAGGACCTATGTTTTCATGAATTGTTAGGTGACTCATAAATATCGCGCAACATATAATTAAAAGAAAAAATTTTATCTTGTCTAATTTAGATGAATAGAATAATTTCCTAAAAGTACTTATTTCTATTCCTAAAAATACTATTAGTATAAAATAGATTATCTGATCAGAGTCTGTGTATGGTGTAAATAATAAAACACTAAATACATAATGTACTTTTAAATATGGTTTAATCTTATGATATTGAGTTATAGGTGAATAAGAGTATTTTGCTATAAAAAAATTATTTCTATAGATCATTTGAAATATTTTATATGTTAGGTTAAAATTTATTTAGTTGTAGTTTAAAGTATGGGTAGATGGCGAAATTGGTATACGCATCATATTCAAAATATGACAACACAGTTATGAGGGTTCGAATCCCTTTCTACCCATTAGTAATAATTTGGTTGTTTTTTTTTGTATGTAATATGTATAGTCAATACACTGTGTTAGAATACTTTATATTATATTATACTTTATTGTAATTATATTTAATATTTTATGAGTCTATTAATTGTCGGTGGTACTGGTACTTTGGGTAGACAAATTGTGAGAAAATCTTTGCACGAAGGATTTCAGGTGAAATGTTTCGTTAGAAATTTTCGTAAAGCTTCTTTTTTGAAAGAATGGGGAGCTGAGTTAGTCTATGGTGATTTAACAATTCCTGAAACAATTCCTTTAGCATTATGTGGAACGACAGCAATTATTGATTGTTCAACTACTAGGCCTAATGATTTATACAACATAGAGTTAATTGATTTAAAAGCGAAATATATTTTAATTGAATCAGCTATTAAAGCAAATATAAATCATTACATATTTTTTTCTTTGTTAAATTCGAATAGTTATAGCACAATACCATTAATTCGTCTAAAGATATTAATTGAGCATCGCTTGAGAGCATCTAAGGTTAATTATACTATTTTTAATTTATCTGGTTTTTTTCAGGGACTTATACCTCAGTATGCTTTACCTATACTAGACCAAGATTCTGTATGGATTACAGGAGAATCATCATCCGTTCCTTACATTAATACTCAAGATATTGCAATGATTACTATTAAGAGTTTATCTATTTCACAGTTCATCGATAAGAGTTTACCACTCGTTGGTCTTAAAACTTGGACTTCTTCCGGTATAATTGAACTATGTGAAAAAATTTCTGGTAAACGTTCTAAAATTACTACTGTTCCAATTTACTTACTTAAGTTTGCAATGTACTTGACTCGTTTTTTTCAATGGACATGGAATATTTCAACAAGATTAGCATTTACAGAAATGTTGTCTAGAAATTATGATTTAGGTGTATCTATGAAAGAAATATTATATATATTAAAATTAGATATTCGAGATATAGAATCATTAGAAAATTATTTACAGGAGTATTTCAGACGTATAATGAAAAAGCTTAAGGAGTTAAATTATGAAATATTAAATGACCAAAACATTAATAAAACTAATTTTTGACTATTATAGTCTTTTTTCAAGTTTAGAATATAGTATTAACTTTTAAATTGTAACTGTACAACAACTTCATAACTATTTACTATCAAACTTATACAATTTATCTTAATAGATTTACAAATATGTATGTAATAAGCTATTTTATGATAGTATTTAGGATAACTATCTTAATCTGTTATTATACAAAGCAAAAAATAGTTATTTTTATATCCATACTTATATGCAATAAATATTATACGTTTAAATAGATCGCACATATTAAAATTCATTAATCCTAAAAAATTACTATTCAGGTCGTCAATTATGCTCCAGCTAATTTTTTACTTTGATTGAACCAACTTACTAAGTACTGTAGATAATTTTTTTATAATTTGTCTAAATGTCATTTATTATCACATATTTTTAGTAAATTGTTATTTCATAATATCAAATAATTTATTTTGTTATAGCTTATGAGTTCTTTATACTGCATAGAGTTTATAAAATATTTCTGTAATTATTGTATAAATTTTTATAATTTTTTTATCATTTTAGGTAAAGATACTTTGTTCTATTTTATTGATTTGTGAATTTTTTACTATACCTATTTATAGAAATATAGGTAAATTGATTATTTAAACAATAAAATTTTTATATACTTTTGTTTTGTAAAGTAATAATTGTTAAAATAACTTTTAATTTTGTTAATTAATTAGTATCTTTTATGTATACTAAATTCAAACATTTTATTTCAAAAATTAAGGTTATTCATAATGTTAACTCTGAAAATTTTAGTATATACAACAGTTGTATTTTTTATCTCTTTGTTTTTCTTTGGTTTTTTATCTAATGACCCTTCACGTAATCCAAACCGAAAAGATTTAGAATAGTACTATTAAGAGCTAAAATAACCAATAATTATAGTATTGTATTTCTTGGTTATTGAATTACTATAATTATACATTTTTATTCAAATATTAATAAGTTTCAATTTTTTAATTTTATATACGAGGTGATCGCTACCCCGTAATAGTTATAATTATGGTTATTTTTAAGTATTCCTATAGAAAACATTAAATTATTATTTATTAAGTATATATACTCCTCGTAAATGTATTTGCTTTTAATAATTGTATAATTAACTTTAAACAAATTATTTTCAATTTGCTTAAGGTTAATCTCCATTTGAGTATTTAAGTAATTAATCTTATGAATTTTTAATTGTTTACCTAATTCTTGTTTACAAACATTAATTGAAACATATTTATCACTGTTGTTTTCTATAAAACTTTTATTTTTTGTTCTATTAATAAGAATATATAGCTCTTTTAAGTTTAATTGATGTCTTTTTCTTTTTAAAAGGTAAGTGCTTATTTGAGTCAACCACTTACCAGTAAAATTTTCAGTAAGAAAATCTACAGTCAAAACGATTACCTTATTTCAAGTTCAGTTAGTGATAATTTTTTCATACTTACATATTGTATTTATTCAATGTTAAATTCTTAAATGAAAGTTTCAAAAATTTATAAGTAATATCTATGATTATTTTACATTTAATGATTAAAATTTGGAATAAGACATTAGATTATTATTATAAATTAAATTGTATGAAGTATTGGAATTTAAAAAAAATTAATCAATTAGCTTTTGAAAAAACTAGTATCATTCCGCATTCTATGAGTAAACTTTTTGATAGATTTAAACAAGAGCTAAATCCTAATTCAGAAGTCGAAGCGATAGAAGAGTTTAAGGTAGCTAAGTATCAAACTCTTACATCTATTCGTTATATATTGATTTTACTCGTTATGCCAATTCTAGTTAATCAGGTTTCAAAAACTTTCCTACTAAATCCTATTGTTAATCACTTTTGGAATAAAAGTAATTCTCAAATTTTCATTAATCATTCACAAGAAGAAAGAGCTTTTGCTGATTTACAACGCTTTGAAGAAAAATTACACTTTGAAATTTTAATAGGTAAATTAGACTCTATATCACTAGAAGTAGCACAACAGAAGATTTCTAATAAAGCACTAGAAATCGCTTTAGAGTATTCAAAAGAAAGTGCAGATGCTATTAAGAATATTTTAGCTGATTTAATGTCTATTATAATTTTTGTGTCAATTTTGATAATAAATAAGCGTCAATTTTCTATACTAAGATCTTTTATTAATGAATCTATTTATGGACTAAGTGATACTGCAAAGGCATTTTTAATTATATTATTTACAGATATTTTTGTTGGCTTTCATTCTCCTCATGGATGGGAAATTATTATTGAAGCTATTCTTCGACACTTGGGTCTCCCAGAAAGTAGGGATTTTATCTTTATTTTCATATCAACTTTTCCTGTGATTCTTGATACAATTTTTAAATATTGGATATTTAGGTACTTAAATAAAATATCACCTTCTGCTGTTGCAACTTATCATAATATGAATGAATAATATTTAGTTTACTTTTAAATTTTATTTTATTAATATAGTCTTAATTACAGATATGCATCTGTGGCCGAGAGGCCGAAGGCAGCGGACTCATGTGCGACCCGTTTTTAGGTGTTAAAGGTTTAATTTAAATATTAAACTAATAGCTAACTAAAGATAATGCAAACTATTTGTTTAATTAACTATATTTTTTTGTCAGTTAAATCTGACTATTCAGAATCATGAATATAATAATTTAGTCAATTTAATTGTATATAAGCCTTAAATACCTTTAAATAAAGCAGACTAAATAAAATGTTGATATGACTAGAAAAACGAACCTTTGCAAAAAGTATTAGCAATTAAAATTTGATAAAAATTTATGAAATTTTGGCCCTTAAACTTAATTATTGTGAGTTAATTTAAGTATGATTCTTAATAGTGGCATCTAATATATAGAATGGAGTCTAAGTCAACGATTAATAAAAATATGGAACGGGGTAACTAAATAGTATTATTTGTATTTATAAAAATAATTTAAAAATCAAAAGGCAATTACAAAATTAATATCTACATCATATTAATAAAAATAACTATTTAGAAAGAAGCAATAAAAAAGTAATAAATTTTTCTATTTTGTTACTAACATATTGTACTTATAAATAAAATATATCTTAGAAAAAAGTAAGTATCATATAAACGCATCTTATAAATATTTTAAACATCGTATATAGTAAAAAGTATTTGTAAATTGGTAGACATTAAAATATCCACACGAAAATTTTCTCTTGAACATGTATATCTTCGTATATTAATGTTACAAAAACAAATATATATAGCTGCTAAAAAACATAATATTTATTATGTATATGAGCTGCAAAAATATTTAATTAACTCAAATGAAGCTAAATTAATTCTTCTCAAGAACATAATAGATAAAACTAATATAGATTATATGTATTACAAGAATTCTTATTTATTTTCTGGCAGAAGTAAGATTTATCAAGCAGTAGAAGTAATTTTTTACAATTACTTACCATTTAGCAAAAATTTGTCAACTCTGAATGTAGAGGTAAAAAGCAAACTACTTTATTTATCTATATTACCAGTGTACAAAGCTAAGCTACAAGAAAATATCTTTAAATCTTTGATTAATGATAATTATCATAAGATTTGTTCAGTATATGGAGTAAGTAATTTGTTTAATAAATGTAACAGTATACCATTCAATCATAATTTTATTCAGATTATTATTGATAAGTTGCAATCTTCTAAATCTATCAGTAAGTTAATAATAAATTTATTGTACTCAGGATATATTTACTCATCATTTACTATACATAATGTAAACTTGCAACAGTGTTTAATAACTAAATCTAACAAAATTAAAAATTTATTTATAAGTTCTTATAGCTTAATAGATTTAATTTTAAATATTTTGTTTTTAGATCAGTCTTGGTTTTTCTTTAAAACACAACTAAAAAAGTCCAACACTAAAGACTTAAAAAGAAGTATTTATAAATCTATGATGAGTAATGCAAACAATATGCGCTTAGGAATTAGTGATCAAACAAATTTTTTTATTTACGATAAAATATATAATAAATTTAGATTAATTAGAATATTAAATTACAAGAATAAATTTATAGATAATTTAGTTAAAATATACCTAAAATACTGTAAAGAATCTCAAGAATTTCTTTCTTTCAATTTGGTAAAAGACTTTCATAAATTTATTAATGTTTTGTTATACACTTATCAAAAAAGAATTAATAATTTTAATGATATAATAAAAATTATTAATTTAAATTACTATATCAATTTGTATATAAATTATTGTAATATAATAAACTTTGATTCTTTTTAGTTTCACTTTCTTGGTTTATTTTTTATAAGTGGTAGCCGTATGAAATGAAAGTTTCATGTACGGTTTTGTATGAGCGACTTTGATAAAAGTCTACTCTAATAATCCGCCATCCTGAAAGGACACCGCTGGTTCGAATCCAGCCAGATGCATTATTTATATAAATATAAATCAGATAGAGTATTTGATCTAATCGTTTATTACTTTAGTTAAATTTACAAAGCGGGTAGCGGGAATCGAACCCGCATCATTAGCTTGGAAGGCTAAGGTTTTACCACTAAACTATACCCGCATCTTTTAAGTGAGCTACACTCATCGTAACATATTAATTTGTGTTTAACAAATACTAGTTTAGACCTTCTAAATTTACGTTTATAAAAGTTGAAATATCTTTAGCTTGTTTTTCAATTTCTGAAAAACTCATAGGGATACCTACTTTAGTTAGTGGAATTTCTCGACGATCTTTAGTTTTGAGATAAATTTCTCTTTTAGGTGAAACACCCTCTTGAATATTTATTTTTATTGAAGATATTTCTTTAATTTTATACTTTAATTTTAAGATACGATTTTTTCCAGGAAATCCTAACCTAAAAATAGTTATTATTCCAGTACTGTTATTAAATTCATTGTATCCACTACCTACATCTAATAATATAGTATACCAGATAAATATACTAATTAATACACCTGTTATTCCATAAAATGTCATAACCGCACCTTGGGGTACAAAGAGAAAGTTGCCATCATTACTTAGTGGATTAATTTGTATATTTAAATAACTACAGATTCCTATTAGAAAAAAGCTTGCACTACCTAATAAAATAATGGTAGCCCACCAATAATTACTAAATCTACGTGAACCTAAAATTTTATCTCTTTTTATTTTTTCCATGTGATCGTTGAATTTTTATTTAATTTTAAATAAGTAACTTAATTATTTAATTTGTATAATGTATACTTACACATTTATAAAATGTAAACAATAAACAATATCAAATTATTTATTATCTACTTACTTGTGCCTGTTTTCTATTATAAGTTAAATTAACTTTACAAATTGTAAGCCGAAGTATAAACTGATCGCTAAGCCCATAAAAAATAGTATAAATAATACGTAACTTATTAATATAGACATTTTAATATAACCTCCTTTATAATAATTTTTACTCATCTAAATATAGCTAAATAAAATATATTGCTATGTAATATATAAATTAAATTTCTGTTAATATTTTAACGTAATTTTTAAATGTTTGTTATCATTAATAATTATAACAAATAAATCAATGATTCTTCTGGAAAAAACAGGATTATGACTAATTTTATACAACCTTATAATAACGACCCATTTGTAGGTAACTTATCAACACCAATTAGTACATCAAGTTTTACAAAAAACTTATTAAGTAATTTACCCGCCTATAGAAGAGGATTATCTCCGCTACTAAGGGGATTGGAGATAGGTATGTCGCACGGTTATTTTTTGATTGGTCCATTCGATAAATTAGGACCATTAAGAAATACAGATATTGCATTATTGTCTGGTTTTTTATCTACAGTTGGCTTAATTGTAATTTTAACTACTTGTCTATCTATGTACGGAAATGTTTCTTTTGCAACTGTAAAGGAGGATACTAAGGATCTATTACAAACATCAAGTGGATGGAGTCAATTTACAGCAGGGTTTCTAGTTGGCGCGGTAGGTGGTGCTGGATTCGCTTATTTACTGCTTGCTAATATTCCAAATATACAAAATTTAGGTCTTTCTTAAATTATAATTAATAGAATCATAAAGTAATAAATATATAAATTTATATTTATTAGCTATTCATAGCTAGTAAGGGGACTTGAACCCATAACCTGCTGATTACAAATCAGCTGCTCTACCAATTGAGCTATACTAGCATAGTTTGTATGATTTAAATTATAAAAATGTACTTAAAATAAAAAACATAGCAGTATATGCAAAATTTTTTTTAAATAGATAAGTTGAATTATGCCATGCTTAAAATTTTAACTACTTTTTAGTAGTTCTAAAAATCTAAAAAAGTAAAATAGAAAATACTATGACTAGGTATCAGAGTTTAAGATTCTCTTATTATACTCTGTGTAATAGTTAATAGCTTCGTTAAAGCATATATGTGATGAGTTATTAGATATATCTACTTCTTCAGTATTATATTTATACATATAAGATTCTGTATTATAATCAATTTCGTTTTCATTGTATTTACCAATATCAATGTTTCTTAGATTAGATGTCATTTGTTTAATCCTTATATTTATTTATTCCTTTACTCTTGTATTTGCTTATATTTTCTAAGCTAGTTTAAATTGTAACTTTTAATATATTAAATATATACACGTACAATCTATTTATGTCATTGAATATATTCTAACATAAATTTATCAAATTGTCATTATTTAGTCTCTAAATTTTTATTTTATGTAGAGATTTTATTATTTTAGTTGATACTTTTAGCCTAATCCAGGATTTTTTTTTAACTGACCAAATTTTTTTATATTGTAAATTAACTTCTTGCTTTTTTTTTGTTCTAATATGCGAGTGAGATACTTGATAACCATTGTTTTTCTTTTTTCCAGACAAAACACAAATTTTTGACATAGTTATAATAATTAGATAATAAAGATAAATGTTTTTGGTGTAAAAATTATTCAAATACAGTCAACAAATATAATAAAAACTTACTAACTACTGAGATATCAGAACTATTTTACTTTTAAGTACTTATTTAATGCATTTATTAAAGTTGATTTAGGCACAGCTCCTACTACAGTATCTACTCTCACGCCACTCTTAAAAATCATAACAGTAGGAATACTTCTTATACCATATTCGGTTGCAACACTTGGATTAGAATCAGTATTAACCTTAACAACTTTAACTACGTTTTTGTACTCATTAGCAATTTCATTAATAACAGGTGCTATCATTCTGCATGGTCCACACCAAGTAGCCCCGAAATCTACTAAGACAATAGACTTGCATTCTATAACTTCTGAATTAAACGAAGAATCAACAACTTTTAAAATAGACAAAATAAGCTTCTCCAATCTTTATCCCTTGCTGTAGCTAATCTTAACATAAAAATTCGTGATTTATTCAAAAAATTATATAAAAATATAAGTATAAACAACATATTAATAAAAATTATCACATTAATAAATAATACTACAATTATTTGATAACAATATAATGATAAATTTATATTTAAAGGTAGCCTAAATACTTTGTTATAGTTAGTTTTTTTCTTCTATAACTTCAGTACTTTAATAGTAAGGCTAACTTTATATATAATGATACTGCCTTAAACTCAAGGAGGAATAAATGTCTAACTCTGTAGAAGAACGGACACGGATTAAAAACGAACGTTATGAATCTGGTGTAATTCCATACGCAAAAATGGGATACTGGGACCCTAACTATGTAGTTAAAGATACAGATATACTAGCTCTATTTAGAGTTAGTCCACAACCAGGAGTAGATCCAGTAGAGGCTTCTGCAGCAGTTGCAGGTGAATCATCTACTGCAACATGGACTGTTGTATGGACAGACTTATTAACAGCTTGCGATCTATATCGTGCGAAAGCATATAAAGTAGATGCTGTACCAAATACTTCTGATCAATTTTTTGCGTATATAGCTTATGATATTGATTTATTTGAAGAAGGATCTATTGCTAATTTAACTGCTTCTATCATTGGTAATGTATTTGGATTTAAAGCAGTTAAGGCATTAAGACTTGAAGATATGCGCATTCCTGTAGCATATCTTAAGACTTTTCAAGGTCCAGCTACTGGTATCGTTGTAGAACGTGAACGCATGGATAAGTTTGGACGTCCATTCTTAGGTGCAACAGTAAAACCAAAACTAGGTTTATCTGGTAAAAATTACGGTAGAGTAGTATATGAAGGCTTAAGAGGTGGTTTAGATTTCCTTAAAGATGATGAAAATATTAACTCTCAACCATTCATGCGTTGGAAAGAAAGATTTTTATACTCTATGGAAGCTGTAAATCGCTCTATTGCTGCTACAGGTGAAGTAAAAGGTCACTATATGAATGTTACAGCAGCAACAATGGAAGACATGTACGAAAGAGCTGAATTTGCTAAGCAATTGGGTACAGTTATTATCATGATTGATTTAGTAATTGGATATACTGCTATTCAGACAATGGCGATTTGGGCACGTAGAAATGATATGATCTTGCACTTACACCGCGCAGGTAATTCCACTTATTCTCGTCAAAAAATTCATGGAATGAATTTCCGTGTTATTTGTAAATGGATGCGCATGGCAGGTGTAGATCATATTCATGCTGGTACTGTTGTAGGGAAATTAGAAGGTGATCCTCTAATGATTAAAGGTTTCTACGATACTTTACTAGAACCATACTTAAAAGTGAATTTACCTCAAGGAATATTCTTTGAACAAGATTGGGCATCATTACGTAAAGTAACTCCTGTTGCTTCAGGTGGTATTCACTGTGGTCAGATGCATCAATTACTAGATTACTTAGGCAATGACGTAGTACTTCAATTTGGTGGTGGCACTATTGGTCATCCAGATGGTATTCAAGCTGGTGCAACAGCAAATCGCGTAGCTTTAGAAGCAATGGTAATTGCAAGAAATGAAGGTCGTGACTATGTTGCAGAAGGTCCACAAATTTTACGTGATGCGGCGAAAACTTGCGGACCTCTACAAACAGCATTAGATTTATGGAAAGATATTACATTCAATTATACTTCTACAGACACAGCTGACTTTGTAGAAACTCCAACAGCTAATGTTTAAATCAAATAAATCATAAACATTAATTATATTTCGGTGTAACTTTTACATTTGTGTAAGATAGCATTAGAAACTCTTAACTAAGATTAATCATTAATAAGGAGTATAGATAAGTGAGATTAACACAAGGAACTTTTTCCTTTTTACCTGACCTAACTGACGAACAAATCAAAAAACAAATAGAATACGCAATATCTCAAAATTGGGCAATAAATATTGAATATACTGATGACCCACATCCAAGAAACAATTACTGGGAACTATGGGGTTTACCATTATTTGATGTTAAAGATACTGCAACCGTAATATATGAAATCAACAGTTGTCGCCAGCAACATTCAGATGTATATATCAAAGTAAATGCCTTTGATAATACTAGAGGTGTAGAAAGTTGTGTGCTATCTTTTCTTATTAATAGACCTGCACTTGAGCCAGGTTTTGAATTAGTAAGAACAGAAGATATTAGTAGAAATCAAAAGTATTGCTTCCGTAGTTATGCTACAAGCAAACCTGAAGGTTCTAGGTACTAATATTTTAGTCAATATAGTTAATTATTAATAAAAAGATAAAAATACAGTATCACTGTAAATTTTTATTTTTTTATTAAATATTTAATAACAATACCAATAAATAGTAATAATTACATGGATACAATATATACAAATAATACTCTTGTAAACTTACAGGAAGAATACGATAAAACTAAAATTCAAGAAATTATAGATGAACTGGAAAAAGAATTAATTGGTCTAAAGCCTGTAAAAACTAGAATTAAAGAAATAGCAGCCTTACTTCTTATAGATAGATTAAGAAATAAATTAGACTTGGTTTCAGGAAGTCCAGGTTTACATATGTCATTCACAGGAAGTCCAGGAACCGGGAAAACAACTGTTGCAATGAAAATGGCAGATATATTATATAGGTTAGGCTATATCAAAAAAGGACATTTATTAACAGTTACAAGGGACGATTTAGTTGGCCAATACATTGGACATACTGCTCCTAAAACAAAAGAAGTTCTTAAGCAAGCAATGGGCGGAGTATTATTTATAGATGAGGCATATTACTTATATAAACCAGATAACGAACGAGATTACGGAGCAGAAGCAATAGAAATTCTGCTACAAGTAATGGAAAATCAAAGAGAAGATTTAGTTGTTATTTTTGCGGGTTATAAAGAAAAAATGGATAAGTTTTATGAATCTAATCCAGGTTTATCTTCAAGGGTAACAAATCATGTAGACTTTCCTGATTATACAGCAGAAGAACTACTACAAATAGCTAAATTAATGCTTGAAGAACAACAATATAAATTTGCTCCAGATGCAGATACAATACTATTAGAGTATGCAGAAAGACGTATGAAGCAACCTCATTTCGCAAACGCAAGAAGTATTAGAAATGCAATTGATAGAGCAAGAATGAGGCAAGCTAATCGAATTTTTGCCAGTGGCGATAAAGTACTAACTAAAGGAGATCTAATTACAATCCAATCAGAAGATATACTAAAAAGTAGATTATTTACACAAACTGACTAAAATTAATTTGACTCAAATGTTTGATTAATGATTGACAATGTATACCAAAATTAGATAAATTATGGATGATGACTATAAGGCGGTATGGCCAAGTGGTAAGGCAGAGGATTGCAAATCCTTTATCCCCAGTTCGAATCTGGGTACCGCCTCAAAAATTCAAGTTGTTCTTAGCCAACAAAAAAATTCACGGGGATGTGGTGGAATGGTAGACACAACAGACTTAAAATCTGTTGATCTTATATTGATCGTGAGGGTTCAAGTCCCTCCATCCCCATCATTAATAAAACAATAGTTAATCTATATTAATACATAAATGCAAAATCATCATATATACTAAATAAGCAAATAATTAGTCCAATGTGACATTAATAAATTAATGTGATCTCCTATGTGTATATGTATAAACTGTCGACATATTGATAAATGCAGTACTTACCAATTTATAGAAAAACAACACAATCAGTCAATAATGAGCGAAAATATTTCATTTAATCCAATTAGCACAATAATTAACGTAAATGTAAATAAAAAAAATGCACTAACAATCATTGATTGGGATTTAATTGAATGTCTATCTTTTGTAGAAAAGCCAGGAAATTGGTCTGGTTAATTTATATTATCTAAAGTTCATTAAAAATAATAGCCTATGATTTAAAGATAATTAAGACTTTTAGAAGATTCTAAAGTCTTTTTAAGAACTTCAGTGTTTACATTAGATTCTCTCACTAAGGCAATTTTACCAGTACGTGCAATTTCAGTAATTTCATATTGACCTAATAGTTGTTGTATAGCAAATATTTTACCTGGATCACCAATTACTTCTAATATAAGGTAATTTAAAGATATATCAACGACTTTTGCTCTAAAAATATTAACGACATCTAAGACGGAAGATCTTTCTTTATCATTTAAATTAATTTTAATAAGCATTAATTCTCGTTCTACACATGGTAAGTGTGTAACATTCTGAACATTAATTATGTTAATTAATTTATATAATTGTTTAATTAATTGCTCAATAGTTCTATTATCACCTCTAATAGTCATTACAATTCTAGATATACCACTAGTTTCTGTTGAACCAACTGCTAAACTGTCAATATTAAAACCCCTTCTAGCAAATAAACCTGAAATTCTAGATAAAACACCTGATTCATCTTCAACAAGAACAGATAAAGTATGTTTCATAAATACTGAATAAAATAAATAAACTAAGTGAAAGTAATTAGATAAATAAATACATATGTATTTAATGTTATAATAATTTACATAAATTTACCAATACTTTAAAATGAAAGACTAATACATTTTTTAATCAAATAAGGATATCATAATTTAAAATTGAAGAATAATTACAATGAACCATCTATAATTAACGAATATATTAAATATCCTAAAGTACGTTTAATAGACGTTCTTGGCAAACAGTTAGGCGTATATTCCTCCAATGAAGCATTAAATATAGCTACCGAACAAGGATTAGATTTAGTTGTGGTAAGTCATAAATCAGAACCACCAGTATGTAAAATAATAGATTATGGTAAATATAAATTTACACAAGAAAAAAAAGCTAAAGAAGCTAAGAAAAAACAGCATCAAACAGCAGTTAAAGAAGTGAAAATGCGGTATAAGATAGAAAATCACGATTATCAAGTTCGCATAAATCAAGCACTTCGTTTTTTGAAGTCAGGCGATAAAGTAAAAATAACAGTAATTTTTAGGGGAAGAGAAATACAGCATTTTAACTTAGCTATTGACTTACTAAAAAAAATATCTGAAGATCTGAAGGAGATATCGCAGATACAACAAAATCCTACTAAAGATGGTAAAAATATTACTATGATTCTTTCACCATATAAAAAATAAATTATTAGAACCACAAAATACGAAAAGCATAGTTTGCATCTATTTTATAATTAAATATTTAATGAATAAAAGTAAAAATATAAGGAGAAATAATGTCTCGTTACAGAGGACCAAGATTAAGAATATCACGTAAATTAGGTGATTTACCCGGACTTACTAGAAAAAAATCTAAAAAGATATTTCCACCTGGTGAACATGGTCAACAATCGAAAAAGCCATCAGAATATGCTCTAAGGTTAGATGAAAAACAAAAATTAAAATTCAACTATGGTATTAGCGAAAAGCAATTATTGAGAAATATAAAAATAGCAAAAAAAGTACAAGGATCTACTGGGATTGTATTATTACAAATACTAGAAATGAGACTTGATAACATTGTTTTTCGTTTAGGCTTAGCACCAACTATACCTGCTTCTAGACAACTAGTAAATCATTGCCATATTATAGTAAATGGTAAGGTAGTATCCATCGCAAGTTATCAATGTAAACCAGGTGATACAATTAGTATAAAATCTAAAAATTCTTCTGTTGAATTAGTCAAAAAATACATGGCATCACCAGGTTTAGCAAATATTCCAAATCATTTAGAATTAAATAAGGAAAACATAACAGCTAAAGTAAATGGAATTATAGAAAGGGATTGGGTTGCACTGCAACTAAATGAATTATTAGTTGTAGAATACTATTCACGAAAATAGCATTATTGATATTAATGTTAAAATAAGCAATAAATTACCAAACAATTGGTTGACGTGTTGTTAAAGACCATAATACCCTATAGCATAAACTTTTAAAATTAAAACTATAATGTCTTAATGCTTTAACGATATTTTTATTATCATCCAAGTTAGAAATTATATATTTTTTAGCAAAATTATAAGTTTTTACAGATGGTATAAATATGAATTTATTACTTTTATTTATATAGTTAGATTTTGTTAAAAATGTTTCTAAGTTCAAAACATAGAGTTGAGGCTTAGTAGGTAAATTAGAATTTTTTAGCTTACTTCTGTATTTATTCCATGCATTTAGTGCTGTTTCATAATTTAAGAAAATTGTTTCATACTTTACCTTATTGTCCTTAGAAAATGCATATAAATATTGAGAATGATTCATATTGCTATCTATTTCTAGATTATAAGGTTTTAGTAAGTATAATGGTTGACCTTGAAAATAATTAAAACCATAGTGCTGATTACTATCAAATAATAAATTTTTATTTTTTCTATATTTATACAATAATTCACTTATTTCTTTCAAATCAGGTATTAATCTGAACTCGATATCAGAATTAGATTGTCTTAGGAGCTGATAATATAAATTTATTGTTGTTGGGACAAGTCTAACGGTAAAATTACGCGTGGATTTGGAATATTTACTATTAATATAGTCTAAATATTCTTTAGCATCATCAACATTAGTAAAAAATAGACCTGTATACAATTTTTTATTATTTACAGTACTTCTAGTAATTATACGGCGTAGTTTCAATAATATATGACTATTTTGTAAACACTCAGTAGATTCAGCAAGCACTATTTGTTTTTTATTATTAATTAGTATAAATAAAGGAAAAGATTTGCTATCTTCACTAATCAGTATGTTATCAATAACTCTAGATTTACGATGCTTTAAAAAAGATAGATTGGGATAAAACAACTTTAACCATTTATACTTAATATATATGTTGTTGCTATCTATAAGTTGAAAGAGATCTTTTTCATCATAATTAGTCTTAATTTCAATATTTCTCTTTAATAGATCTTTACTGAATTTTCTCAAAAAATGCTTATAATCACTTCCTTGGTATATAGAAAAACCACTGTTCCTCAACTTACTAGTATAATTGTTTAACATAGAATTAGATGATGAGATAAATATAGTTTCTTGCCAATATTTATTAATAAGCTTTTGCCAAAAATTACGATTTACTAAACCGTATGTTCGTGTTAAATCAATTGACTCTTTGCCTAAATGGTGGACAGATAATTTGCTATTTAATACAAAAATAGGATTGAACTTATTAAATCTCAATTTTGAGTAAAACAAATTAGAAACATTTTCTGTATTTTCAGTACCTAAATTGGATTTTAAGAGTGTATCGTTTTTATCATAACCATGTAATAACAGATCCAATAAACTTAAATCAAATAAAATCATTAAATATAAAAATAGATAAATAATATATAATAAAAAATTCAGCAACAAATAATATAATTTAAAAATGGCTATATTTGATTATACATTGGAACTGGTGGGATTCGAACCCACGTCCGTATTGATATATAAGATTAAGTTACTTTATGAATCGATTTATATATTAAAAAGTACTATGATTTTTTTAACTTAACTTATTAAATAATTAAATCATTATTTTAAAAATTTATAACAAGAGCATCCCGCCTAATATATCAAATTATATAAGGAAATATAAATGAATAAATTAAAAGTTTAGATAGTAACTAAATTTTTAGGAAAAACTAATATGTTATGTTTTGCTTTTACACAATAAATATTTGAAAACAATGAAGTAATCAAGTGAAACTTAACTTAATGAAAAGTCCAATACGTAGAAACCAAGTCAGTCCCCATGAAATAGCCATCATTCATTAAAATCTAGATTAAGCATATTATAACATATAAAAATACTAAAGTCATTCAATAAAATGAATAGGCAAGGAAGGATTTGAACCTTCGACCACCAAAGTCGGAATTTGGCACTCTATCCACTGAGTTACATGCCCAATAAGTAACTTCAGTATATATTATTAGAACAACAAAAAACGATTTATTCTTGAATATAAGATTGTGACAATTTAACAGAGAGATAGGCTTTAAAAATTTCTGAGCCGATATAAAGCTTATGTGATGTAGATAAAATATTAAAACAGTAGCACAAAGAAACTAAAGAAAAACAGCTATTTAACTTATCACAATGTATAGTAATACAAGTAGGATAATTATATTTAAGTTTTATAGAACTAAAAAAGAAATAGTGTAACTCTATATTTTGTTGGTTATCAATACGAATTATTAAGTAACTTTGATCCATAGAACAAAAAAATTATTTCTTCAATAATAAATTTAATTGTATTATATATCATATGTAGCAAAGATATTAAAAATAAAGGAAACCAATATATGCAAGATGCTATCACAAATACATTAAATCAATACGATATGATAGGCAAATATTTGGACAAAGCAGCAATAAATAAGTTAAGCATTTATTTCAATACAGCAAATAGAAGACTAGAAGCAATAGAAATAATTATTAGTAACGCGTCAAAGATAGTTAAAGAAACTGCAAGTAGATTATATTCAGAACAACCAGAATTATTAAGACCAGGTGGCAATTCTTATACGACAAGAAAATATGCTACATGCTTAAGAGATATAGATTACTATTTAAGATATGTAAGTTATGCCTTGATTGCAGATAGTAAAGATATTTTAAGTGAAAGACTATTAGATGGGCTAAAAGAAACATATTTATCATTAAATGTACCAATTGGTCCTACAATTCTTAGCGTACAAATATTAAAAAATGTAGTTACTGAAGAAATTTATAATAGTAACCCAAATATAAGCATAAAAGATTTAGAAGTACTTGTTGAGCCTTTTGAATACATTAGTCAAAGCTTAAGTGAACAAAATATCTAAAAATACGAATATAACAATCATAGAATTAAAGTGAAATTTTTATTTAACCTAAAGTTGCTTATAAAAAAAAACTAAATTATAGATTTATGTTTTTTAACACAAACATGTTAAGCCTAATATTAGGTTTTTTTTTGCTAATATTTTATCAACAGTACCTGCTCAAACAGGAGATTGGAATATTATTAGTGGAGCCATAATAGTAACATGCTATGAAATGATGAGTAAAGTTTTATATAAAAGTTCTATTAGACAAACATCACTTACAATTAGTCTAATAAACAATTTCAAAGTTGGTATTGTATACGGATTATTTGTAGATGCTTTTAAATTAGGAAGTTAACGAAACATTTAATTATTATTGAATAATAACAAGTAAAGTAAATTACATATCAAAATATTATAGTAAAATTTAGTATTAATAAGTTAATACTAAAATATTTTCATATATTGATTAAAAAAAATTATAACTTATGTAAAGGAAATATCGCTTAACATACTAAAAAATAAAGCTGGATCTCCGGCTTTAGGAACTTGCTCCTGAGGTCTAAAACGACGCACAGGACCTGACCATGATAACTGGGGCATAAATTGTTTTGATAAAAAACTATAATCTAAACGAGGTGTTTTTAAATTAAATGGAATTTCGCCTTTATTACGCTGAAAAATAATTCGTCTTCTTTGATAAGGTACTATAGATTCACCAAAATTATCACTATATTCTTCGCTATCTATCAATAGATCAATAAAACTTTCTAGACCTTTAGAAGCTAGAACAATTGAAAATGCTAATTTTTCACGTTGATTATAAATATCTCTACCTAAAACACGTTGAACACACATTTCAACAAAACGATAATTATTATTCACATCATAATTTAAATAACGAAATTCAGATGATAGTAATAATCCTTTAATAAAGTCTTTAATCGTAATTTGATTAAATCTCAATTGTGATTCTAAAAATGGTTGTTTTGTACTAACTAGTGTTTGATGCTCACTAAAAATTTGACGGTAAGCAACCCAAATAATTTCATCCATCTCGATCGATGAAGGAAGATTAGTAGTAGTATATAACTTTGGCTGTTCTTCTCCTGCTAAATACTCAAAACTGTTAACCCTATGGTTATGAGTTGATAAAGAATAATTTAAAATAGGAATAGACATAATTCGTCTCCAAATTGATTATAAATTAACAAAAATATAGACTTCAAGTTCATTGTATAAACTAATTACTTTTAACAATTGACTTAATAATATAAGATAACAATTAATTATGTTTTCATATATTTACATATAACGTATAAAGATATTATACTAAAATTTGAAACAATACTATCAATATAGTATAATCTTTTATTAACTCGATAAATTCTAAATCGAGACTACATTTTTCAGTAAGTAATGAGAGATATGCATAATACAAATAAACTTACTTTAGAACAAGAGTTTAAGCTCAAACTGTATGAAAGTAAAATAAGTAAATTAAATAATAGAAATGTTAAAAAATATTTAACTAAAATTTTACGAATAATGATTATTAAAGATAACGTAATAAAATACTGTGTTAAAAATTTAATTAATTAGTTTAACAGAAAATTAAACAAGATATAAGATAATAAATAAAGTATAAAATATTTTCTAGATTATTAGAATAAATAAGTTTAGATATAAATACATCATAATAACATATATATAATATGTTGTTTAATGAAACTTTATTTTGTATTAAATTAAATCATCTCAAAAAAACAAATTCATAAATATCATTAAATTAAATAATTAATTCACTAAAAAATATTAACTAATATTAATTTGTTCTATAATTAAATATAAAATCTTTTATATTGATATTCGATACAAATACATCAGCTTAAAAAGCTGAAACTGATTTATTCTTTTACACCAGTATAGAATATATAAAAAGAATACTAAAATATTTAAGGAGAGCTCAATGCTTGATGCATTTTCTAGAGTTGTTGTAAATTCAGATTCAAAAGCTGCTTATGTAAGTGGAAGCGATCTACAAGCACTAAAAACATTCATCAGTGATGGAAATAAAAGACTTGACTCAGTAAACTACATTGTTTCTAACTCAAGTTGTATTGTATCTGATGCTATTTCTGGAATGATTTGCGAAAATCCAGGTCTAATTACTCCAGGTGGAAACTGTTATACTAATCGTCGTATGGCTGCTTGTTTAAGAGATGGAGAAATTATACTACGCTACGTATCTTATGCACTTTTAGCAGGAGATGCTTCTGTACTAGAAGATCGTTGTTTAAATGGACTAAAAGAAACGTACATTGCTCTTGGTGTACCAACTAACTCTACAGTTAGAGCAGTAAATATCATGAAAGCTTCTGCTGTAGCTTTTGTAAATAACTCAGCGCCTAAAAGAAAAGCAGAAGTTGCTGAAGGCGACTGTTCTGCATTAGCAGCAGAAGTTGCTGGATACTGCGATAGAGTTGTAGCTGCTATTAGCTAAACTTACTATTAATCCTATTAAATAAATAAAAAATTAATATAACCATACCGAGGAGATAAATAATGAAGTCAGTTATTACTACAACAATTAGTGCAGCGGATGCTGCTGGACGTTACCCTTCTACTTCTGATCTTCAATCAGTTCAAGGGAACATTCAACGTGCCGCAGCAAGATTAGAAGCTGCAGAGAAACTAGGATCTAACCATGAAGCAGTTGTAAAAGAAGCTGGTGATGCTTGTTTTAGCAAATATGGTTACTTAAAAAATCCAGGAGAAGCTGGTGAAAATCAAGAAAAAATTAATAAATGCTACAGAGATATAGATCACTACATGCGTCTAATTAACTACTCATTAGTAGTTGGTGGAACTGGACCTCTAGATGAATGGGGTATCGCAGGAGCAAAAGAAGTATATAGAACTCTAAATTTACCAACTGCTGCTTATGTTGCATCATTTAGTTTTACTAGAGATAGACTATGTACTCCTAGAGATATGAGTGCGCAAGCTGGTGTTGAATTTACTGCTGCATTAGATTACTTAATTAACTCTTTAAGTTAATTATTCATCAGATCAGAATTAACAATTTAATTTACTAATTAATATTTTTAATTTATTTAACAGATCCTAAATAAATTTACTTAAGCTCTGTTAAATAAATTAATATGCGAGTATTTAACTAAAAAACTAGAAATAGAAATAAATAAAAAACATCATCAAGTTACTTAATCAACGTATAATTTATGATATAAATTAATATATCAACCACTGTTAAACAATGCAAAAGACATTATCGCTTTGATATATACAAAGAGCTAATCTAAAACTAATATATAAATTTAATACTTTTAACTAAATTCTAACAATTGCACTGAATAATTTTAACTTAAATCCTTTCACTACTTAATCTAATACTTATATTAATAAACAAGGAATATAATGAATCTGAAAAAATAACAATAAACTTTTACATACAATTGAATAAATTATCAACTTCAAAATAAATAAAAAGATCCAAGTAAATACATTTAATATGCTATAAAAAAACGGATAAAACTTTAATTAAAAAAGAAACTAACGACAAGTGCTAAATCATAAAATTTTAGTTTTTTGTATATAACAAGATAACAAATTATACATTATACTATACGCTATAAGTCTAATACCAAAACAATATTGTCTTTTATATATATGAATTCGCATTTAATTGAAAATAGTTTAATTAATATATCATTTGGAACCTTACTTATAGTACTAATTATATCTTGGTTCAATTTAACAATTAACCAAAATAAAACCCTAGATAATATTATTAACACTTTAACAATTCAAGTTAATCTATCCTTGGGATCATGTCTTTTAATAAGATGGATAAAGTATACTTATTTCCCATTAAGTAACTTATACGAATCACTTATCTTCTTAGCGTGGTGTTTAACAACTGTAGGATTAATCACTAATAAAAAAACTAACAATAGAGTATTAATAGCCGTCATTTCACCTATATCACTACTTATTGTAGCTTTTATAAGTTTTTGTTTACCAGCAGATATGAAAAAAGCTGCACCACTTGTACCTGCATTACAATCCAACTGGTTAATGATGCATGTAACAATAATGATGTTAAGTTATGCTGTTTTAATTACAGGTTCATTATTATCTACACTATTTCTAATAATATCTATAGGTAAAAAAGTAAAGACTTATGGAAGTTCTTATACGAACTCTAATAAAATCATAATGGAATATAAATCTGAACCAATCAGAACAAAGATTAACAATAATCAAGTAGAAGCAAAACATAATATGAATTTGTTACAAGCTATAGATAACTTAAGTTATAGAATAATAGGATTTGGTTTTCCTTTACTAACTATTGGAATAGTTTCTGGAGCTGTTTGGGCAAACGAAGCTTGGGGAACTTACTGGAGTTGGGACCCCAAAGAAACATGGGCACTAATAACATGGATTGTATTTGCCGTGTACTTACATACACGAATAAACCAAAAACTAACTGGTCAAATTCCATCTATTATAGGATCCATTGGATTTATCGTTATATGGCTATGTTATTTAGGTGTTAATTTTTTGTCCAAAGGTTTACATAGCTATGGTTGGATTTTTTCATAGTAAAAAGCTTATTTATTTATAAAATTATACTTAACATATCTTATACAAAAGTTGATATCTACAAAATTAAATTATAACTATATACATCACTAATACAACGAAATAACAAAATGGAAACTGAAGTTTATAATATATTTAAAATATTGTCAGCTCATCCTTTATGGTCAATTCAAGTAAGCATCATTATGCTTATTTCTAATCTAATCAGTATAGGTATAGGTAGATACGCAATTAAAGTTAGAAGTTTTGGACCATCTATTCCAATATTAGGAGCAGATGGTTTTGGTCTGCCTGAATTACTAGCAACAACTAGCCTAGGACATATCATTGGCGCTGGCACAATACTAGGATTAAAAAGTATTGAAATAATATCATAACAAAACATGTAGAGTGATAAGTGATATAAATATATCAAACAAATTGTAAGAGTTTAGGGTTGAGATGACTCATAAAATTTTCCTATTTGACGAAATTTTGAGTATCTCAATTTTTTCCTTTCTTTACCATCTAACTTTAGTAAAAGATCTAATTCGTTAATTAATTTAAGTTTTAAATTTTTAGCGGCTTGCAGAGGATCTGACTGAGAACCACATAATGGTTCTTCAACAATATCATCAATAATACCTAGAGCCATTAAATCGTAAGATGTGATTTTAAGGGACTCTGCTGCGATAAGAGATTTAGTACTATCTTTCCATAAAATTGCAGCACAAGCTTCAGGTGTTGCAACAGTATAAACAGCGTGTTGAAGCATTAAAATTTTATCGCCTACACCTATACCTAAAGCTCCTCCCGAACCACCTTCACCAATTATAGTACATATAATAGGGACCTCAAAAGAAAACATCTCTCTAAGATTAACTGCTATAGCTTCACCTTGTCCTAATTTTTCAGCTTCCATACCAGCCCATGCACCAGGAGTATCTATAAAAGTTAATATAGGGAAATTAAATCGATTAGCATGCTTCATAAGCCTTAAAGCTTTACGATAACCACCTGGTGAAGCCATACCAAAATTCCTTACAACATTATCTTTGGTATCTTTTCCTCTCTGATGCCCAATAAAAACAACCGTTTCGGAATTTATACTACCAATTCCACCAACTATAGCTGGATCATCTGTCCCACCCCTATCACCATGTAATTCAATCCAACTATCCATTATATTTCCAACATAATCCAAAGTAGTTGGCCTATCAGACTGTCTCACAAAATGTAATTTTTGTAGAGGAGTCAAAGAGATAAAAATATCTTTTTTTAATTGAATCAAACTCAAACGCAACTGATTAATCTGATTATTAATACTAGGGGAAACATTAACAAAATTAGCCAATATTTTCTCTAATTGACATAACTGATGTTCAAATTCAATAACAGGTTTTAAAAAACTTGGAGACAAAGATTTACGGAGAATCATAAACTTAAATTAAAATAAATAATAAATAACAAAAACCAGACTTTATTGAAACAAATTTTAAACAAAATATTGTAATACTAATAAAATAAATAAATTAGCTAGGTAAAAGAATAAATAAGAAGTATAATTTATGAGGTATACAATTTCATTAGAAACATCAATACTATTCTGCAATAATATGTAAAATAGGTTAAAAAAACGTGGGTCATCAAATCTTTGAGAAATTCGCGTAGTAGCTCTAACTAAGTCATCGTAATTTAAACCTTTATATCCTTTAACATAGAAATCAGAACAAATAAACGAAGATCTTAAGCATTGTGTAGAAGAAGGATTAACATACTGATATTCAATAGAATAGAAATTGTTAAATAAAGTAATATCTATTACAACATCATTAAACAAACCAACTTGATTAGCTTCTATTAACGAATTTTTTGGAATTAATATATCTGAAGAATTAACATGAATTAATAAAACTACTTTATTAGGTTTAACAGAAATATTATATACAGAACCTACAGTTACGCCTTTAAAATTAACGTTTGTACCTTTTTTTAAACCGTAAGCACTACTGAACTCTATAAAAAATTCATAACCTCTTTTTTTTTAAAATTACCAAAAGAAAAAACAAGTATTGCTATAGTTAATACTACAACTATTACACTTAAAACTTTACTAAGATACTTAAAAACATAATAGTTCCTTAATTTGAATAAACTACTCATCATATAACAAATTTACAAGATAGTAAAACTAAATATATTAAAAATCACCTGAATAAGACTTAATTACATTAGAAAACAATAGGTCATTAGAGAATAATGATTGATTCAAGGTCATAGGTTGTTCACAAAGAGTTAAATTAACTGATTCACGAAGTAACTTAACATAGTTAGACATTTGATATAAATCGCTTTGACTTTTAATAATTGAACCAACACCTATGCCAGAAGCACCGAACAACAATGATATGGAACTTGAAAAAGTATTTATACTAGAGGAAGTTATAACAGGAATCTGAACATTTGTAGAAATAAAATATGTAGATAATAATGATGAATATGATGGTAAAAAAGAATTAGCAATATTATTATCATGTAAATCTAAAATATGTAACCTATTTTTAATAAAAGTTGATTCTGTCTGTATAATATTTATACCCAAAAATTCTAATGTCTGAGCTAACTGAATTTGATTTTTAATTGAAATATGATATGGTATAGTTACGCACAAATCTATATTTCCGAGTAAAAGTTTAACTTCTTTAACTAATTGCAATATTTGACTACAATTAATATAGATACCTCTACTATAACAGGAGTCAAAGTTACCTATTTCTACCAAATCTGCTCCAGCAACTACACAATTATACAAATCTATAGGACTTATCGAAGAAACACAAACAGGCAAGGAAGAAACAGATTTCAGCAATTTAACAATCTTTGGATTAGCTACTACATCTAAATATGTAGCTCCAGATAACTCCGCTGCTTTAGCTATTGTAACAATTTGAGAAATACTTACATTATCTATACCAGTTATTACTTTAATAACTTCCTTAGATCTAAAAGCACTGTATAGTTTAGCATTAGATAAATTCATAAGAAAAAATAAACTTAAATGTAATTTGAATAGAATTTTAACACATAAAAATTAAAACGTAAATAAAGCTAACAAAATATAAATAAACAAATATAATAATATATTTGTTTGAAACCAATAAGTAACTTGCCTTAAATCAGTAATCAGTAAGTATAATTAATACGTTAGGCCCATACTACGAGTAGTTTCAGCACCTAAGTAGACGCGAATACTCAAAAAGTCTGTAGGACATGCTGTTTCACATCTTTTACAACCGATACAATCCTCTGTCCTCGGAGCAGAAGCAATTTGTCCAGCTTTACAACCATCCCAAGGAACCATTTCTAAAACATCACAAGGACAAGCACGTACGCACTGAGTGCAACCGATACAAGTATCATAAACTTTAACACTATGAGCCATATGGTATTAACTATTATTTTTTTTATTATCTAAATAATCTACTATACACGTAAGTAGACTAAAAATTTATATGAATCAATTATAATATAAATTTATAGTCAATTTGAATATTGTGATAATATATTACAAAAAACTCCAATGGAATACCAATTAATTAGTTATACTTGCATAAGAAGAGTACTTTGGATCTGTTAAAGATGTAGAATCTTCAGAAGGGGGAACGATTTGTCTAAACATCGGTAAATAAACTTGCCAATTATCAAGTATATATCTAGCTTTAATACTTTTAGTTTTAATTTCATATAACTCTACAGTACGTAATAACTGTTCTTCTGCTTCTCTTGTTATTATCTTCTGAATCTTAACTATTTCAGAATTTACTTTAGATTTTAAATCACCAACTTCATCTAAAAAGTAAGCTAGTCCCCCTGTCATGCCTGCACCTATATTTCTTCCTGATTTACCTAAAACAATTACAAGACCACCTGTCATATATTCACAAGCATGATCACCTACACCTTCAATAACTGTTTGAGCGGCTGAATTACGGACAGCAAATCTTTCTCCCGCTTGACCATTAACAAATAGGTAACCACCTGTTGCACCATATAAACAAGTATTGCCTATAATAACATAATCAGAAGCATTATTTTTATTTTCTGGAGGAGGAGAAATTATTATTTCTCCTCCATTCATACCCTTACCAACATAATCATTAGCTTCACCAGTTAAATTTAAGTACATACCATGACAGATAAAAGAGCCAAAACTTTGCCCTGCAACACCTGAAAAATTAACCTGTAAGTTACCGGAAAAATTTTCTTTTCTATATTTTTTTGCAATAATGCCAGATATTCTAGCACCTACACAACGATCAGTGTTTTTAATTTTTAGACTCTTTATAAAATTCAGTTGACTGTCAATTGCATTTAAGAAAAGGGAATCATTTAGTAAACTATCATCTAAAACCTTACCATTACTATGAACATTAGTATGAAAGTTGAGCATTTTAACACGATTAAAATCATGCAATAGAACATCTAAATTAAGATTATTTGTTTTAGTAACTTTACTATAATCACAAGTCAGCAAACTGTTTAAACCAATAATATCTTTTAAACTTTTATACCCCAATTCAGCTAGAAGTTCTCTAACTTCTTCAGCAATAAAAATAAAAAAATTAACTAGATCTGCTGGAATACCCGGATAACGATTACGTAAATCTTGTCTCTGAGTAGCTACACCAACTGGACAGTTATTAGTATGACAAATCCTAGCCATTACACAACCAGTTGCAATCATAGCAATGGTACCAAAACCAAATTCTTCTGCACCCATGATAGCAGATAGAACTATATCGCGACCTGTTCTAAGGCCACCATCAACTCTTAAAAGAACTCTATCTCTTAAATCATTTTCAACTAAAGTTCTATGAACTTCAGTTAAACCTAATTCCCAAGGTACACCGGCATGCTTGATAGAACTTAAAGGAGATGCACCCGTACCACCATCATGGCCAGAAATCTGTATCACATCTGCATTACCCTTAGCTACACCAGCAGCTATAGTGCCAATACCAACAGATGCTACTAACTTAACAGAAATTTGAGCTTTAGGATTAATTTGATGTAAATCAAATATTAATTGCGCCAAATCTTCTATAGAGTAAATGTCATGGTGTGGCGGTGGAGAGATTAAAGTAACACCCGGTTTACAATTTCTTAAAGTAGCAATATAAGGACTGACTTTTTTACCAGGTAATTGACCACCTTCACCAGGCTTAGCACCCTGAGCTATCTTAATCTCTAATTGCTTAGCATTAATTAAGTACTCAGGTGTAACACCAAAACGACCTGAAGCAATTTGTTTAATAGCTGAACTAGCAATATCATTATTTTTTAATCCTTTAAGATGAGAAAAAATAGAAGAAACACCTAAATCATCTATATCTGTAATATTTGTAAATCTAATAGAATCTTCACCACCTTCACCAGAGTTAGATTTACCACCTATTCTATTCATAGCAACGGCCAAAGTTTCGTGAGTTTCACGAGATAAAGCACCTAAAGACATACCACCTGTACAAAATCTTTCTAATATTAGTTCAATAGGCTCAACATCACTAATACTAATAGAATCTTTATCACTAGAAAAGACTAATAGATCTCTTAAATTAGTCGGAACCCTATTTTCTAATAATAACCTATACTGATCATACAAATTTTGATCCGTATTACGAACAGCTTTATGTAAAGTTTTAGACATTTCGGGATTATTAACATGATATTCCGCTCCTGGTCTATATTGAACATAACCTAAATTAGGAAGTTTTTTAGGTAATTCAGAAGCAAAAGCTGAATTGTACATAGAAATAGAATGTCTGAAAAATTCATTAGCATGCATACCACCCAAACGAGAAGTAGTATTTAGGAATGATTTACCAACTATATCATTACCTAAACCAAGAATTTCAAAAATTTGCGCACCATGGTAACTAGAAATTAAACAAATTCCCATCTTAGATAAAATTTTTAACAAACCTTTTTCTATAGCACTACGATAATTATACTGAGATTCGTGGACAGTAATTTCAGGTAACTTACCATTCGACATTAACTTTTGAGTCTTAGGATTTTGCCACCACTGCCTAACAGTTAAAAAAGCTAAGTATGGGCAAATTGCACTTGCACCATAACCAATTAAACAAGCAAAATGATGTGTATTCCAACACTGACCAGTTTCAACAACTATAGATACTTTATGTCTTAACTGGACTCTAATTAAATAATGGTGTAACGCTCCAACAATAAGTAAAGGTGGTATAAAAGTATAATTATTATCTAAATCATCAATACGATCAGTTAGAATAATAAGCTGAGATCCAGATTGAATATACTCAGCACAATTTTGACAAATTAAGTCTATTTGATCATCAAAACTTGATGTTGATTTATCAATTTTAAAGAATGTATTAACTGATGATACTTGAAATGGACCCTTAGATATTAAAGATAGTTCATTCTCATTAATGATAGGAGAACTAATTTGAATAGATTTAGCCATATTTTCCATTGGCTCCAAAAAGTTACCTTTAGGTCCAAGATGTGTTACAAGAGACATAACCAAACTTTCGCGCAATGGATCAATGGCAGGATTGGTTACTTGAGCAAAGCGCTGTTTAAAAAAATCATACAGCAAATGTGGTTTATCGGACAAAATAGCTAATGGTATATCATCACCCATACAAAATGTAGGCTCCTTTGCAGAGCTAGCCATATGCTCAATAACTAATTCAACATCCTCATTTGAGTACCCAAAAGCATTATGTAGGCGAGCAATATATACTAAATCTGAATCAAAGCTATTATAGTAAGCTTGAGGCTGAATTTTCAGTTGATTATCTTGCAACCATTTTTTATATGGAAATCGTTGAGAAATTTTCTTTTTTATAGAAAAATTATCTATAACAATATTATTAACTAAATCAACAGAAAACATTTGTCCTGGACCCAAACGACCTTTAGTTAAAACTTTAGAATCCTCAAAATCAAAAATACCTGTTTCAGATGATAGAAAGATAAAACCATCTGTAGTAATAATATATCTAGCTGGTCTTAAACCATTTCTATCTAATGTAGCACCAACTGTTTTACCATTACTAAAAACAACTAAAGCAGGGCCATCCCAAGGTTCTTGTAAATTGTTATAATACTCATAGAAGTCAACTATTTCAGGGCATGATTCTAACGCAGGCTGATTATTATATGCTTCAGGAATCAAAATCATTAGTGATTCCTCAGGACTTTTACCAGACTGAACAAGCAACTCTAAAATAGCATCTAAGTTAGCTGAGTCACTATCTGTTAAATTGGTAATTTGATTTAGAGAACTAGAATAATTAGACCAAGTACCTTGTTGGAATAACGGTTCACGAGATTTTGTCCAATTTAGATTACCTAATAAAGTATTAATTTCGCCATTATGAGCCATAAAACGCATAGGTTGCGCTAAAGACCATTTAGGCATTGTATTAGTACTAAATCTTCTATGATAAAGCGCAAAACTGGTAATATATAAAGGGTTTATTAAATCCAAATAATAACTTGATAAAGCTTCTGAACGTAACATACCTTTGTATACAATAGTTGTAGAAGAGAAAGAACAAATATAAAAATTTTTATAAATATCAGGAGTCGTATCACTTACAACAGCTTCAATTTTCCTTCTAGCAATATACAAAATTTTCTCAAAAGCCATATGTTCAGGAACATTAGAACTAACTACACATTGAACAATAAAAGGTTCATTTTTCAAAGAATTTTCACCGAGTATATCAGAATTGACAGGTACGTCCCTCCAAGTTATAACTGAAAAATTATACTCATTTAAAATCCAATTAAAGATACTTTTTATATACTCTAAATGCTCATAACGCAAAAAGACCATCGCAACAGCTCTGGGTAAACGTTTATCAGAATTAATATCTTTATAAGATGACATTATTATATCCCAAGGTATCATAGTTGTAATACCAGCACCATCACCAGATTCACGATCAGCACTACAGCCACCTCTATGCTCCATACAATTTAAAGCCTTTAAAGCCTTTTGTATAATACTATGTGATGGCTGTCTATTAATCTCAGCCACAAAACCAACTCCGCAGGCATCTCTTTCGTCTGTTAAAGAAGGAAAGCCTAAAAAATGTCCAAGTTTATAAGTGAAATGTCTTGATACTTGCATATTTGATATTTAAATTACAGTTATACAATAATGGGTAAACTTAACATATCTATATAATTAAAAATACAAAATGATATTAGATGATTAAATACCAATGATGTTAGTCAAAATTAATTAATAGCTAAATTAAAATATTATTCTTATAATATTACACATATTTCAATAAAATATACACTGACGTAAATGTCATCATTAAGAATAATTATTAACTAGACCACAAAAATTTAACTATAAAAAAAATGAAACCATACAATGAATATACAAGAATCAACTTGGATTATATTAACTATAAAACAGAAGAATTACTTGAATTAGCGCAAAACAGATATAAAATTACAATACAAGTTGCAAATAGAGCAAAAAGAAGAAAATATGAAGATATAGATATAATAGATGACTATATGAATAAACCCATAGTAAAAGCCATTATTGAAATGGTTGATGAAATAACAGAACCAGAAATACTAGATGATTAAAAGTTATAGAAAAGCAAACTTTTAATTTATTTTAATAATAAAATCAATATTTTGTTATAATATACTGGTTAAGCTAAAAATATAAATAAATCAAAATACCTATTTAGATTTTAAATTTAAAGGAGAAATAAATATGTTAGATGCATTTGCAAAAGTTGTAGCACAAGCCGATGCAAGAGGCGAATTTTTAAGTAATAAACAATTAGAAGCATTAGAGAAAATAGTAAGTGAGGGAAACAAACGTCTAGACACAGTTAATAGAATTAATTCCAATGCTTCTGCAATAGTTACAAATTCAGCTAGAGCATTATTCGCTGAACAACCTCAGCTAATTCAGCCAGGAGGAAATGCTTATACAAGTAGACGCATGGCTGCATGTCTAAGAGATATGGAGATTGTACTAAGATATGTAAGTTATGCAATGATAGCAGGCGATTCAAGTGTTTTAGATGATAGATGTTTAAATGGATTAAGAGAAACTTATCAAGCATTAGGTACACCAGGAGCATCTGTAGCAGTAGCTATTCAGAAAATGAAGGAAGCATCTATTGCTGTGACAAATGATTCAAGTGGAATAACAACTGGAGACTGCAGTTCTCTAATATCTGAACTAAGTATATATTTTGATAGAGCAGCAGCAGCGGTAGTTTAAAAAAATTACTAAACAAATTAATAACACAACTAAAAAAGCAAAGGAAAAATATTACCATGAAAACACCAATCACAGAAGCCATAGCATCAGCTGATAGCCAAGGAAGATTTTTAAGTAATGCAGAATTACAATCAATTAATGGTAGATATCAAAGAGCATCTGAAAGTCTAGAAGCTGCAAAAGTCTTAACTAGTAATGCACAAAGATTAATCACTGGAGCAGCACAAGCAGTGTATACAAAATTTCCATACGTAACTCAAATGCCTGGACCAACTTATGCATCTAGCGCAATAGGTAAAGCGAAATGTGCAAGGGACATTGGTTACTACCTGAGAATGACAACTTATTGTTTAGTAGTAGGAGCAACTGGACCAATGGATGAATATCTAGTTGCAGGTTTAGAAGAAATTAACCGTAGCTTTGAGCTATCTCCAAGCTGGTACATTGAAGCAATAGATTACATAAAAAACACACACGGCCTTTCAGGACAAGCTGCTAATGAAGCAAATACCTACTTAGATTATGCTATTAATGTACTTAGTTAATAACAATTAAACAAGTAAATAATAGTAATTTTTGAATACTTCATAATAAAAATCAGATTAATTATTAAGAATATTAAATTTTATACTATTTATAATTTAATATTCTTTAATTACTTACTAGGAGCATAATTCAATATTTATTCACTATCATACAATCATATATTCATAACGACTTAAATTACATTATTATTTTCGCTTTATATGCACAATCAACTAATTTGTCCTATAATTTTAATAATTCTAGATGGTTGGGGATACTCGGAAAAAATAACAGGAAATGCAATTAAATTAGCAAAGACACCAACGATAGACAAACTTTGGAATACATTTCCAAGGTCTTTACTTAGTGCATCTGGAAAAGATGTCGGCTTACCTGAAAACCAAATGGGTAATTCAGAAGTAGGGCATACAACAATAGGAGCAGGTAGAACTATTAATCAAGACTTAGTAAGAATTCAAAAGTCAATTGATGAGCAAGATTTTTTCAGTAATAAAACCATACACAATATATGTCAAAATATAACTCATCGTAAATCACAATTGCATCTTATAGGTTTATGTTCAGATGGTGGAGTACATTCACACATCAACCATTTAAAAGCAATCATTCAAATTGTAAAAAAATACAAACATAACACATACCTACACCTAATTACAGATGGTCGCGATACTGAAGCAAAAATAGCAATAAAATTTTTAGATGACATACAAACAGAAATTAAAGATTATAAAAATATAAATATTTCTACTATTAGTGGCAGATATTATAGCATGGATAGAGATTGTAGATGGTCAAGAACAGAACAAACGTACAAAATACTAACCGAACATCATAATATTGAACATGAAATTAGTTATAAAAAAATAATTGAAAATTACTACAACAATAATATCTCAGATGAATTTATTCCACCTACTAGAATACATTCAGGTCACATATGTAACAATGATGGAATCGTTTTTTTTAACTTTCGTCCAGATAGAATTAGACAATTAGTACAATGCCTAGCAAAACCAAATTTTAAAGGTTTTTTAACAAAAAAAATAGACAATTTAATGTTTGCAACATTTACAGAATATGATTCTAAATTAAAGTTACCTACTGTGTTCGCAGGACAAAATTATACTAACTTTTTAGGCGAAATAATATCACAGTGTAATTTAAAACAATTGAGATTGTCAGAAACAGAAAAATATGCACATGTAACTTACTTTTTTAATGGAGGAATAGAAGAACCGTTTCCAGGAGAAGATAGAGAGCTAATCCCAAGCCCCAAAGTAGACACATACGACAAAAAACCGGAAATGTCAGCACATCAAATAACAGATAGTCTTATTAATGCGATAGATAAAAATTTATATAAATTAATCGTCGTTAATTACGCTAATCCAGATATGGTAGGACATACAGGAAAATTAGAGGCAACAATACAAGCCATTGAAGTAGTAGATAAATGTATAAATAAATTAGTACAACAAATTAAAAAAACAAAATGCTCTGTTATTATAACAGCCGATCATGGTAATGCTGACTATATGATAGATGAAAATAATAAAGAATGTAAATCACACAGTACTAACCCTGTACCATTTATTTTAATGAGCAATGAGAATAACAACAATTACTTACTCAGACAAAAAGGTAATCTCGCTGATATAGCACCAACTATTTTAGACCTATTAAAAATAAAAATACCAAAAGAAATGAATGGGAAATCACTAATTAATAATTATCAGTCTAGTAAATTAAACCAAACAAGCTAAAAAATGTAAGTATAATTACAGCTTATAAAAAAATGAATTTTTATATACACACATTTAACAAATTTTATCCAGTATCAGTTTTACAAATAGAAAAAGTAAAAAAATTAAAAAATCAAACATTAAATATTAACATAAATAAATTAAATATTAAATTAGCAAGTCAAGGATCTTTCACAAAAAATTCTATATACCTAAAAAACAAAATAGCTTACATTAATAGACTGCAAATAGATAACAATAATAGAACAGTTGAATCCAGAAGAATGAGATGCATATGGATAAAAACAAATATATATACTCTATTAGCTTTATCCAGATCTTTATGGAATACAATAAAGAGTAAAACCAATAGATTTGGAAGAATGTCTTTATTTCCAATTGGTATTTATATTATAAATAAAGGATTAAATATAAATAGAATAACACATGAATTTTACTATGGATATTGCAAAAAAATAGAATTACCCCTATCCTACATAAACATAAAAATTTTATGTGGTAGAAAATCTACTTTATACTATAAAACACTTCAATACATAACTATGCAAGAGTTTATTGTGGATATATAAAACAAAAATAAAAGCTAATTAAGTAAACATCAAAAATAAATAAAAATATGTTTAATTTTTTTTCACACAAGTCTATTAACCAATATAAAACAACTATTAAAGAAATCAATAAACTCTATTACATCATCAAGCAATATTCTGACAGTGAATTAAAAAAACAAACAGAAAAATTAAAGTTCGCAATAAGACAAGAGAATGCAAACTTAGATCAAATTTTAATTGAAGCTTTTGCTACAGTTAAAGAAGCAATTGCTCGAGCAACTGGTATAATTCTTTTTGATGTACAGATTTTAGGTGGAATTACTCTACATAAAGGCAGCATAGCTGAAATGAAAACAGGAGAAGGTAAGACGTTAGTCGCATTACTACCTGCATACTTAAATACTTTAAACTCTACAAATGTACATATAATAACCGTAAACGATTATCTAGCAGAAAGAGATGCTAAACTAGCACAAACAATTTTTAATTATTTAAATATACAAACGGGAATAATTACAAGTACTACAAATTATTTTGATAGAAAAAAAGAATACAAACAAAATATAACATACATTACTAATAATGAACTAGGATTTGATTATTTGAGGGATAACATGGCTATAAATAGTAATGATATAATACAAGGTAATTTACACTATGCGATTATAGATGAAGTAGATTCAATACTAATAGACGAAGCTAGAACACCTTTAATTATTTCAGGTGAGACTACGATAAGTAATAATTTATATGCAAAGTCAAAAGAAACATCACAAAAATTAGAAAAAAAAATTCACTACCAAGTTGATGAAAAATCTAGAAATGTAATTTTAACAGAGAAAGGTGTATCACGATGTGAACAAATAATAAATATACAAAATTTATATAATGTCAATAGCCCATGGCTTAAGTACATTATTAACGCATTAAAAGCAAAAGAACTTTTTTTAAAGGATAAAGATTATATAGTTAAAGATAATAAAGTGGTAATTGTAGACGAGTTTACAGGTAGAATTATGGAAGGCAGAAGATGGAGTGATGGATTACACCAATCAATTGAAGCTAAAGAAAATCTGAAAATTGAAAAAGAGAATAAAACTTTAGCCTCAATTACATATCAAAACCTTTTTCTTTTATACAAAAAGTTATGCGGTATGACAGGTACAGCTAAAACAGAAGAGAATGAATTTCTTAATATATATCAAATGTCAGTAATTGAAATCCCAACAAACAAACAATGTATCAGGAAAGACCTATCAGACTTAGTCTACCAATCAGAATATAATAAATGGAAAGCTATCACTAACGAATGTGTTGATATGAACCGCATAGGAAGACCTACACTAATTGGAACAACAAGTATTGAAAAATCAGAGCTTCTAGCCAATATGTTAGATGAGCTCAATATTTCATATAACCTACTAAATGCTAAACCAGAAAATACTAATAAAGAAGCAGATATTATTTCCGAGGCAGGAAGAAAATACAGAATTACTATTTCAACTAATATGGCAGGTAGAGGAACAGATATAATCCTAGGTGGTAACCCTAATAAGATAATTCATGAAAATATTAAAAACTATATTTTAAATAATAGTTACATGAATTTAAATAATCATAAGATAAACTCAATACAAAGCATTTTAAATGATACAGAGATTAAAGCATTAAACAATTTTATAGAACAAGGTATTCAAGAAAATGAAGAGATTTCAACAATAGTAGAAGATATTATAAATCAAAAGCATTATGATAAATTATACAAAATTTCACAAAAAATTAGCTATGAATTTACAAAAATATGCGATCAAGAAAAACAAGAAATACTTGACTTAGGAGGTTTATACGTCATAGGAACAGAAAGGCACGAATCAAGAAGAATAGACAACCAATTAAGGGGAAGAGCAGGAAGACAAGGTGATAAAGGAACATCACGTTTTTTTTTAAGTCTACAAGACAATCTATTTAGGATTTTTGGTGGAAAGAATATAAAAACACTAATGAAAAACTTACAAATAGATGATAATACACCTATAGAATCAATTGTTCTAAGTAAAAGCCTAAACAACGCACAAAAAAAAGTTGAAGCTTATTTTTATGATATCAGAAAACAACTTTTCGAATATGACGAAGTAATAAATAATCAAAGAAAAGCAATTTATAAAGAAAGAAAAGCTATCTTGAATTCATATTTTACCAAGGACTGTATTATCGAATATGGAGAATATACAATAAAAGAAATGGTTAGATTATATGATAAAGACAAAAGAAACATCGGAGTATTAAAACAAATTGTACAACTATTAAATATACAACAAAGCATAAGTATAGAAACAATAAAAACCATGAAAATTAAAGATCTCGAGCAGCTTTTATTCCAACAATTTAGGATAAGTTATGACTTAAAAGAAACTTATTTAGAGCAATTAAGACCCGGTCTAATAAGACAACTAGAAAAATATTACCTGTTACAACAAATTGACAAAGCTTGGCAAGATCATATAGAAAGAATGAATTTACTGAAAGAATATATTGGATGGAGAAGTTATGGTCAACAAGAACCATTAGTAGAATACAAAAATGAAGGATTCCATTTATTTATAAATATGACTACTTATATACGTCAAACAGTAATATACTTAATTATGAGATCTAGACTGATTATTGATTTACCAAACTAAATAAAATAAAATATTGACAGGATAGTGAAAATCATTTAATCTATCTTTCGTAAGCAAATATGCCCCCATCGTCTAGAGGCCTAGGACATCTCCCTTTCACGGAGGTAACGGGGATTCGAATTCCCCTGGGGGTAATCAAATAAAATAACAAATGTGTGCCACTAACAAGTCAACTAGCTTTTAATAGCAGATTTCATTTCATTGCAAAAAAAACCTACAGAATCAACAGCTGATTTATGATCGACATAACTACTAAGAACATGCGTAAAAGCACTACCAATAACTAAGGCATCTATATCCCAGCTAGATACCTCAGCAACTTGAGAAACATTAGAAATACCAAAACCTAACATAATAAACTTACCTTTACTATGCTTAATATAACTAGAAAGCATATTGACATTATTATTTAAATTATTTCTCATACCAGTAACACCTGTACTACTAACCAAATAAATACAACCTGGAGCTTTATCTAAAATATTTAAAATCCTATCTTTAGGACTAGTGGGAGCAACAAATAAAATTAATTCAATAGAATAATTCAAACACAGATAAATCAAATAATCTGTTTCTTCAATTGGTAAATCAGGAATAATTAAACCTTTAACGCCACTAGATGATATTTCTTCAATAAACCTACGGATACCTCTGACTAAAATAGGATTATAATAGGTAAATATAACGATCGGTGCAGTTAATTTCAATGTAACTATATCGAGTATATCTAAAACTTGATCAACATATACACCTTGATCTAATGCTATCTTAGAAGATTTTTGTATTGTAGGGCCATCTGCTAAAGCATCGGAGTAGGGTATACCCAACTCTATTACATCCGCACCATTTTTGTCGAGAGTATATAAAATATCTATAGTAACATCAGGATTTGGATAGCCAGCAGTTATGAAAGGAATCAGAGCACATGTTGAACTTTTGCGTTTTTTCTGCAGTATTTGAGAAATATGATTCATATATTAATATCAATTAAATCAACTAAATAAAAATAGATTGGGTTGCCCGGGACTCGAACCCGGAACTAATCGGTTAAAAGCCGAGTACTCTACCATTGAGTTAGCAACCCACCAATAAAAATTAGTAACACACAAATCAAATTAACACAATTAACATAAAAATGCAAACGTTCATAAAAAAAAATAATAAAATAATAGAAAATCAACTGAAAGTAAAAAATGTTTATAAAAAATCAGATAACAAAAAAGTAGTAGCTATTTCGGGAGGACAAGATTCAATATGTCTCTTAAATTTAATTGAAAATTTTCAGAATAAATACCAAAATAAAAATAATATTTCATATATTTACATAGATCACCAATGGAGACAAGATAGCTACGAACAAACAATACATCTCATCAATTATATAAGATTTATAAAGAGAAAAATTTATGTTTATCAACTACCTAAAAATCTATTATCCGAAAAATTATGTAGGACATATAGATATCACCTATTTATAAAACATGCAATTAAACATAATAATAAATTTATAGTCACAGGACATAACGAAACAGATAAAATAGAAACATTTTTAAATAACTTTTTTAGGGGTTCCGGATTACAAGGAACAACTAGCTTAGTTATACAATCTAAAATTAATCAAAATATACATTTATTAAGACCATTACTAAAATTAAAGAGAAGTGACATATACTGGGCATGCAAGAAGTTCTATCTACCAATATGGTCAGATAACACTAATTACAAATATAAATTTGAAAGGAATAGAACAAGATATGAATTAATACCGTACTTAAAAAAGTATTTTCATAAAAATATTGAAACAAACATTAATTTACTACTAAAAAATTGTTATCGAGATAATGAATATATTAAACAAAGTACAATAAAATTCTATTTAACAATTAAACACCCACTCTATATTGCCATTAATCATAAGAAATTACGCAAACAAAATTTTACTTTACAAGTTAAGATCATACAATTATTTTGTACATATAATTTAAACTTACGTCCTGAACATAACAAAATAGTTAAGACACTAATTAATATTAATAAAAATCAATTTTGTACATACTTTACAATTAAGTTTGAATATTTACAAATGAATATAACTAAAAATTGGATATACATAACGCTATAGCTATAATATATATTAAAAATTATATGTAATTAAGTAAGTAAAAGTACAAAAATAGTATAATAAAAGTATATAGAACTTGAAATCAAATAAACAAAACTTATCAAGGAAAGAATATTATGATTAACTGGCAAGTTATCGGACAACTTGTATCATTAGGAGTAATTATTATAGTAGGACCAGCTATCATCATTCTATTATCTTTAAACAAAAGCAATTTATAGGTGTCACAATTGACATACACAATCTAATTAGTAATCAAGAAATCAAAATAAACAAAGTTAGATTAGAATATATGCTATATTATAGCAATTATAGTATCTAAAATTTAACTTGTTTATATTTAGAAACTAATTAAGAAAATTTATCAATAACTCTTTACTAAGTACCTGTTTATCACTCGCAAAATCATTATTTTTAGATAAAAATAACATACAGTGACACTCACGTCTTTCCCTCATTGGGACACAAGGACAATTCCAATACGTATTAGCAACTTCTTGAACTTTATCATCATAATGACGACATGGACATAAGGGAGCACCGTAAACATCTTTATGTTTAGCCAAACCTTCTATAACTACTGCAGTCACACTAGTATCTATACAAAAAAATGTACCTGTTCTCTCTGCATAAACCTCAGAAAATTTGTGCATAGCATCAAAACTATGAGGAGTCTCATTACATATAGGATTATTCATCAATTTTTTTTAATAATTAATTACAAGAATAAGTAGTAGATAGGATGTATAGATATAATTTAACATATATATATAAATTTAATCAGTAAATATAAATAGATTCATTGAATGACTGAAAACTTAATAAATTACTTAAATGTTAATATTCTATAAATAAGAATTATAAATAAAATACAATGTAATATAATATACGCTATATAAATATTTTAATTTTTTAATGAAATAACATAGAGACATGACAGCATCATACTTACCATCTATTTTAGTACCGCTTGTAGGAATACTGTTCCCTGGACTAACTATGGCACTACTATTTTTATACATAGAAGAAGAAAATATAGGATAAAAATTTAAATAGTAAACCATAATATATTATACATGCAAAATATAAATATATATATGGTTTAATTAATTAAAAATTAATAAAAACTAAAATTCTCTTATAGGGAAGATCCTATACCAGAATAAGAACCATAAATAAAAATACCTACAACTGTAAGTACAGCTATACCACCAGCAGTAGCAACTAACCATAAAGGTACTCTACCTGTATTTGACATATTATTTAATTCTCCAATAAATCACTATAAAATTAAGTAAATATAAAAGACTAACTAATTATTAACCAAAGTAAACTATTCAAGTAAAATCAAAACAATTACTTAAAATCTAATTAAAAAAATAACTAGAAAACAAAACGGCTAAAACAAAAATTAATAGTAAACCCCAAAATAGAGATGTTCGATTTAACTCAACGGGTTCTTTATTTGGATTAGGACCACTCATTATAAAATAACCTCCTATCTTTGAATAAATTGCATAGATGTAATCGCTCCTAGAAAAAAAACAGTAGGTATAGCTATACCATGTATAGCTAACCACCTAAATGTAAATATTGGATACGATATGGGCTGATTTGCGTTTCTTTTAGTCACAATAATTCTCCTATTTAAATACCTTTTGTTAAATCTTCAAGTTCCTGCTTAGCACTAAAACGATCATTTACTAATGGTACTTGTTGACGATCCTGAGTAAAATATTCATTAGGTCTTGGGGTACCAAATACATCATAAGCTAGACCAGTACTAACAAATAACCATCCGGCAACAAATAAAGCTGGTATTGTTATACTATGTATAACCCAATAACGAATACTAGTGATAATATCAGAAAAAGGACGCTCACCCGTTGATCCTCCTGACATAAAATAACCTCCTCAATAAAATATATAAAATAAATACTAAATAAAACTTAACTTAAAAATATATATACTAATATTGTAATATATATCATATTTATTTTATTAGATAGTAAATATTCTTCTTAAATATAAGTATATCATTTGAGATTAACACAAATTTTATGAAAATTGAAATGAACTAATTAGATTATCAAACAAAAAATATGACAAAATAAAATTTAGAATAAAAACAATAAGCAAACAATTCACTACAGAGGATGTAGTTGACAAACCCACAGCTCTTGAACCACCTAAACTTGTAATACCCCAAACACAACTAATTAATCCAATAAAAAAAGCAAAAACTACTGTTTTTAAAACTGACTTAAATAAATCAAACATCAAAGAGCTATAAAAAACTGCGCTTAAAAAGACACCTGGATTAATACCATAGAATATACAACAGACAAAAACACCACTAATAACACTTGTCACAATAGAAATGAAATTTAACATAGGTAAACCTATGATCATAGAAATAATACGTGGTAAAACTAAATAGTTAATAGGATTAATACCTAAAATAAACAAAGCATCTAACTGTTCAGTAGAAACCATTGCGGCTAACTCAGAAGTAAAAGATGAACAAACTTTACCAACTATAACTACTGAAGTTAAAACAGGAGATAACTCTCTAATAAACGAAACAGCAAAGACTGTACCAACTAACTGAACAGCATCTAAATACATAAATTCTTTAGCTATTTGTAAACTAAAAACAAGACTAATAAAAAAAGAAGTGATAATTGTTATAAACAATGATTGAGGAGAAACTATATTAGTATAATCAATAATACTCATTAAGTTTAAATTGATATTTATACCACCAAGATAATACAAGAAGAAAATCACAACTTTTGCAGAAACAAAAAATTTTTCATAAACTTGATCTACATTCATAGTTACTTTATTGATTAAATAAATAGATATATATAATTGATTTACAAAACAAACTTTAAATACGGAATTATCAAATACAAAATTTAAATTGATTTTTATTAAAAAATAAAGTATAGTCAAACTCGTGTAAGCAATATGAGGGCGGTTAGCTCAGTGGTAGAGCGCCTGCCTTACAAGCAAGTGGTCACTGGTTCAAGTCCAGTACCGCCCAATATTACAGGACCAATTAAAACTATATATAATAGATTACAAAAAGTAAAAAAATTCAGAGAGAAAATCTATTACATAACCATATATTGGGCTTATCGTCTAAAGGATCAGGACAGGGACCTTCTAAGTCTCTAATGTAGGTTCGAATCCTACTAAGCCTATAACAAATTGATCAAAATGATCATAAGCATTAATTATTAGAACAAAAACTAACATAAAACTTCATTAACAACCTGACTAACTTTTGCTCCTGAGTCTATTGTATCAAGTGGATCTTTACGTAATCTATGTCTTAAACACAAAGTAATCACTTGTTTAATATCTGTAATATCTACTTCATCTTTATTCTGATATGCTGCAAAGGCTTTAGCTGCTCTATTAGTAACAATATCGCCACGCAAACCATCCACATCTAAAATACCACAAATACGAGAAATTTTTACCTTTAAATCATAATCGATCATAACATAATTGAGATTTTGCTGCGCTAGTATAATACGATCTTTTAATTCTTTTTGCTCATCTCGAAATTCCTCTAAACAAGAATATGGATCTTGATCAAACTTAGTTCTCTGTTCTACAATTTTAACTCTTAAAGAAGGATCCTTAACAGTTCTGATTTCAGCATGCATACCAAAGCGATCTAAAAGCTGTGGACGTAATTCGCCTTCCTCAGGATTACCTGAACCAACTAAAACAAATCTAGCAGGGTGTCTTACAGAAATTCCTTCACGCTCCACAGTATTCCATCCAGAAGCAGCTGAATCGAGTAAAATATCAACCAAATGATCATCCAGTAAATTAACTTCATCAACATATAAAATTCCCCTATTAGCCTTAGCTAAGAGACCTGGTTCAAAAGTTTTGATACCTTCATTTAAAGCTTTTTCTATATCTATGGTTCCACACAAACGATCTTCAGTTGCACCCAAAGGAAGATCAATCATAGGAACTTTAATAAACTCTGTAGAAATATTCAAAGAGTTTGCAACTTTTTGCTTAATAGAATCTGACATCAAATCATAATCAGAAACATGGGAATTAAACATATCTTCACTAACTACTTCTATTTCAGGTAACAAGTCAGCTATTGCCCTAATAGTAGTAGATTTACCTGTGCCACGATCTCCCATTATCATCACGCCACCTATTTTAGGATCAATAACATTTAAAATTAAAGCCAACTTCATTTCTTCTTGACCAACAATAGCAGTAAAAGGAAAAATAGGACGAGTTTTATTCTGTATTATATTCACAATAGTTTTTAAATTAATTTCAGTATATACATTATCTCAATCATTACTATACAAATAAGTTAACTTGTAATTCTAACTATCATCTTGTAAAAATTATTCATAAAATTAACATATAAAACACTAAATTATACTTTAGTATAATCAGTATTTAATTTCTTGACTTTATAAATATCAACAAGAACCTAGTTACCTACTGGTATAAATCAGTACCTAATCTTATAGCTAAAATTGCAGAAACTAAGGCAAACAATAAAGCAATGAATATTTGACTATCAGTAATCATTTTTACTCCTTATAACTAATAAAATTAAAAATATCAATAAATATATTTTACACTTAATGACTAAAATCAATACAATACAATACAATATAATATTAAATAAAATATAATTAAAAATACTTGATATTAAATTAATTTAATATACATCTACAGACTGTATAATTTCTTGTCGAACAGTTAAATATCTAACAACACTATCATTTAATCTCATAGATTTTTCTAAAAATTTAACTAGTTGACCATTAGCCTGATAGTTCATTTGGACATATATACCATCATAATAATGAAAAATATTATAACTGAGATGCCTTCTACCCCTATGTTGAACAACTATATTATTTGCACCCTTCTCTTTTAATAAGCCCTTATAATAGTTCACCAGAGAAAAATTCACACTGTCTGTTACATCAGGTTTTAAAACATAAATTGTTTCGTAAGTATTTAAAGACATAAATATAATTGGATAAAAAAATAAATAAAAATGCTATGGACTATCAATTTGTATCTTAACAGCTTGAGAAATAACTGGTATTTTTGCATATTTTCCTTCCACAGATTTAAAAACAGCATAACAAATAGTTGATAGTACAAACCAAAATAAAGTATTACATAAAATTAAACCATACAAACTTACTTTAAATTCCATAGGCAATGCTCTAAAGGCAGATCCTAGTAAAGAATTAATTAAAAATAATAATATAGCCTGTAAAACATTAAAACGAATAAAAGGCCTACTGGGAATAGGGCTTTTAGATCTAACAAATAAATAGTAAAGCACAAAAAAGATAATAAAGGCTAGTGCTGGATGAGTAACATAGAAAACAACTAATGGCATAAACGTTTTTTTATAGAGACTCATTAAATTAAAAGGATAATCTGGTAAAATTTGTTGACCAAAATTTTGTAACCCCTCTAACAGCGGTAAACCATAAGGAACTATAGAACCTAATCTATCAATTAAAGTTACACTAGGAGTGTTAAGATAAAAACTAGGATTACTCAAGTAAAACTGATAAATTAAAAAAGTTAACGTCACAATTAAAAGTAAAAATATTGTCCAATACAGAAAAGAATTAAGCATAATAAAAAAGCGATAAAAGTAATATCAAATCATATAACAATAAATTCAATAAGACAAGGTAAAACAGATATTATTATAGTAATAAAATTATTATAAGTTAACATTTAATAAAACAAAAGATAGAAACAACAAAATTTAAATATAAAATTAAAAAATTAATATATGAATAATAAAATAAATCTAAATCATTTAGATGCATATAGCGAAAAAGATTTATTGACTATTGGAAATAAACACTTTCATTCTAGACTTATGCTAGGAACAGGAAAATATAAAAATTTACACGAAGCACAAAAAGCTATTACAACTAGCGGAGCATCAATAGTTACAGTAGCTATACGTCGTGTACAATACGCAAAAAACATTGGCAAAAGCAATCTAATAGATGGACTAAATTGGAATAAACTATGGATGTTACCTAACACGGCTGGATGTGAAACAGCAGAAGAAGCAATTAGGATAGCTCAAATAGGTCGTGAAATAAATAAAAAGATAGGACAGTTAGATAACAATTTTGTCAAACTAGAGGTAATTTCAGATTCCCAATACCTTTTTCCAGACCCAATAGGAACTTTAAAAGCTGCAGAATACTTGGTTAGCAAAGGCTTTCATGTGCTACCTTACATATATCCAGATCCAATCTTAGCAAAACAATTAGAAGACATAGGATGTAAAACAATAATGCCATTAGGTTCAGCTATTGGCTCGGGTCAAGGACTCCAAAAATTAAATGACATACAAGTAATTATTGAAAGCTCTAAAATTCCTGTAATAGTTGATGCAGGGATTGGCACAGCCAGTGAAGCTAGCAGAGCAATGGAGATAGGCGCATCTGGAGTACTGCTGAATACGGCTGTAGCAAAATCTAAAAACCCAATCAGTATGGCAGATGCAATGAGGTTAGGTGTAATATCTGGAAGAAAGTGTTATTTAGCAGGTATAATGACAAAAAAACAAAAAGCACGGCCAAGTTCCCCTAAAGACGGACTACTAAAAATAATATAATTAACTAAACCAAATAATTAAACAAAAGGAAGAAAAATAATGATTTTAATTATAGACAATTACGACAGCTTCACTCAAAATTTATACCAATATGTAGGTGAACTTGGAAATAAAGCAATCGTCAAAAGAAACGACGAAATATCAACAAAAGATATAATAAGTATTAACCCAACTCATATTATATTATCACCTGGTCCTGGACAGCCAGAAGAGTCAAGAGTATGCTTAGATATAATAAAAAAATACTCTAACCAAATCCCTATACTCGGTATATGTTTAGGGCATCAAGGTATAGGATACACATACGGAAGTAAAATTAAACAACTCAATACACCATTACACGGTAAAACTAGCAACATCATACATAACAAGGAAGATATTTTTAAAGATTTAACTAATCCGTTAGAGGTAAGTAGATATCACAGTTTAGTAATAGATAATCAAAATATACCTAAAAATTTGGAAGTAACAGCATGGACATCCAACGGAACAATTATGGGATGCAGACATAAAATTCACCAAAAACTGAGAGGGATACAATTTCATCCAGAAAGCTTATGGACAAAAGAAGGAAAAAAAATTTTAAAAAATTTTTTATTACTTTAAAATAGAATAGCATAGAAAAACATGAGATTTGTTTGAGTAAGAAATGAACGAATTATATACAAAATTAATATAAAAAATGTTTTCTTCAAAGAAAAACACTGCTCTATTGGTAGATCCTAAAAATTGAAATAAGTCAGAGACTCTATAAAACCAAATTTGGGAATAAGATAAATAACTTAAAACCGTACTAAGCATTAGAACAAAAAAACCTAAATACACTACAAGAATACCAAAGTCCATTTTCATCTGCAAACCAGTACTAGTAAATACCTCATTAATTATAAAAGATACATCGTTAATATAAAATAGCTGATTAGTTGAAAATGTACCTATTAATAAACCTTCAGAATTAAATAAAAATATAGGGCTATTTAAATCAAATATAACCATAAGTATTTGCTTATGATCATCAATTACTATTTTACATAACCAACAATCTTTATTATTAATAATTGCTTTAAAAAGCTTTTTTTGCAAAATGTTATTATCAGACAAACATATTTTAAGAGCATTAATTTGCCAATCAGTCTGATAAAAAGTCAAATGACGATAGTTCAAAGGCTTATTAACAGCAATAGTTTGGGATGAAATAATTTGACCTTGACTAGAAATCAGTGATAACTTAGAGAAAAATTGCTTTATAGAACCATCTATATTATAGTCGATACTAAAATTTTCAACAAAACCAAATATATTAGCAGGAAAAGAACTTAATAAACCAGAATGAACTATATTTCTAATATGAAATATTTCACCATTAGGCACTATTTCTTGTGCAACAAAGCTAGATAAAAAACTTAGCATAGAACCTAATAGTATAGTAACAATACTAAAATGAACAAAAACAGGGGAGACACGACCATATAAACCTTTATAAGAATATATTGAATAATCTTGGCTAAAAACAAAAAAATCTGATGATATTAAAGAATAAATCATAACAATTAGAGAATTATTTTCAGAGCTATAACTATCTTTAAAAGATAAACTACGATTTAGATGATATTTATTATGAATAAATTTCCAACGCCTAGCATTTCTTAGACTAGGCAGCTGCGTAAAAAAAGTACAAGATAATAAAGTTAAAATAAAAATAACAAGAATTAAAAGAAACCACCAAGTTTGAAAAACATGATCTAAACCAAAAAGATCAATTAGTTTCCAATTGATAATCAAAGAATTTACATTGGACACTGGATAATTTGCTTGATAGTACGACAAGCTTTGATCCTGCTCAATTAATGAACCAAGTATACAACAAATGGATATCAAGAATAGAATAAAAATTGAGAGATTTAAATTAGCTAATTTTTTCACAAAATTCCATAAAATATTTTTAAAATCGAAAGTTATCATAAAATTAATTAATAATAGACAAATGAAGTTTAAATAAATAACATTATAAAAAAATTTTCCTTAAAAACAGAAGTAAAGAAAAAATAAATAGGATAGAACCACTCAAAGGAAAAATTAAGTCCCACAATAAAGTTAAACAATAAAAATTACTATTATTAAAATTAATGTTTACATTCAACAAAGTTATAAGTACTAAAAAAAAACCCAATAAATATACAAACAAATAAAGTAATACAAATACATTATTACTTTCATGCTTAATTAGAAATGTAAACAATAATATAATAGAGGTGTTACAAGGTGCAGAAGCAAAACCAATTAAAATACCCGTCATATAACTCTGCACATTAATATCAAGAGTTTCTATTCTACTTAAAAGTGAATAAAGGATCTTAGGAACGAATAACAAATCTAAAACTTGCATCAAGTTTAGTGCAATGCAAATTAAAAATAACGATGAAAGTATAGGTAACTTATCAACAAAAGAATATAGGTTAATAGAATTACTGATTAACAAAATAAATAATACACTACTAATAACACCTAATACAAATAAGGCTTTATTGAAAACTTGATTTGTAGTTGAATTAACATACGTAATTAAGATAGGAAACATAGAAATAAAACAAGGTGTTAGTACAGTTAAAATTCCCATACACATAAACACAGGAATGAAAAAAAAATTTGCACTACTATAATTAATACGTAAAAACTGATAAATATTGTTATACAATATATATAAAAATACTTGATATTTATCAAGTATTTGAGTTAAGTGAAACATAATAATAAAAAAAATAAACTTAGAATTATCTTGAGATATTAAAAATTTAATAAAAATTTTACTCCCCAGGAAGGATTTGAACCTACGACCAATCGGTTAACAGCCGATCGCTCTACCACTGAGCTACTGAGGAAATAATACGCCTACATCATAATACTAAAATATCAAAAAAACAAGTATGACTAATTTACATATAAATAAATTACTTGCCTTTAAAATAAAAAAATAGTAAAATCATCTTATATCTAATAAACTAATTAGAGAATAAAGCGGATGTGGTGAAATTGGCAGACACGCTAGATTTAGGTTCTAGTGAGTATATCTCGTGAGAGTTCAAGTCTCTCCATCCGCATTTATAATAAATAAAAATAAAGTGTTTAGTAATAATCACTACTAGACCATTTTTTAAGTTTAATTTTAATTGACCCATCAGAGATAGTTTTCTCACTAACCTTATTAAAACCACTAAGAAGACCTTGATTCAATATTACATTATAAGCATACATTTGAGATAATGAATCCATAAAGTAATTAAAATCAATATTTAAACTCCATAAATGTAAATCAGCTAACAAATTATAAAAACTTCCATTCCAAGTAAAAACAAATAAATGCTTATCAGTATCATCATGAGAAGTACTATAAACAAAAATATCTCTAGAAGACAAAGAATCCATAGAATATTTACATATAAATCCCATATCATTTAAAGTTTTTACTAAAACATTGTCATCATAAATATTCGTCTTAATCTTACTAAAGTGTGACATAAAATAATAAACTATAAAAAACATTAATTATAAATATTATAGATAAAATCAAAAACGTGGGATAATAATGACTCATTTCTTAATAAATCAAGCTTACTGAACTAAAAAATTTTTTTAGAAAAACTTTACATGCAAGAGGAAATCTTGTAATAATATAATTAACAAGTAGAACAACTTGGGAAGTATCCAAAATTAAAACTAAAAAATATATTTTATTATGACTGCTACTTTAGAAAGACGCGAAAGCGCAAGCCTGTGGGAACGTTTTTGTACTTGGATTACTAGCACTGAAAACCGTCTTTACATCGGTTGGTTCGGTGTTGTAATGATTCCAACACTATTAACTGCTACATCTGTATTCATCATTGCATTCGTTGCTGCACCTCCTGTAGATATAGACGGAATCCGTGAGCCAGTAGCTGGATCTCTACTTTACGGGAACAACATCATTTCTGGTGCTGTTATCCCTAGTTCAGCAGCTATCGGTATCCACTTTTACCCTATTTGGGAAGCTGCATCTCTAGATGAATGGTTATATAATGGTGGACCTTATCAATTAATCGTTCTTCACTTCCTATTAGGTGTTTTATGCTACATTGGTCGTGAGTGGGAATTAAGCTACCGTTTAGGTATGAGACCTTGGATCTCAGTTGCTTTCACTGCACCTGTAGCAGCAGCAGCAGCAGTATTCCTTGTTTACCCAATTGGACAAGGAAGCTTCTCTGATGGTATGCCTCTTGGTATCTCTGGTACATTTAACTTCATGCTTGTATTCCAAGCTGAGCACAACATCCTTATGCATCCTTTCCACCAACTAGGTGTTGCAGGTGTATTCGGCGGATCTTTATTCAGTGCTATGCACGGATCTCTAGTAACATCTAGTTTAATTCGTGAAACAACTGAAAACGAATCGGCTAACAATGGATATAAATTTGGTCAAGAAGAAGAAACTTACAACATCGTTGCAGCTCATGGCTACTTCGGTCGTTTAATTTTCCAATACGCTAGTTTTAATAACTCTCGTGCACTACACTTCTTCTTAGGTCTATGGCCAGTAGTAGGTATCTGGTTCACAGCAATGTCTGTTAGTACAATGGCTTTCAATTTAAACGGTTTCAACTTTAACCAATCAGTAGTTGATAGCCAAGGTCGTGTAATTAATACTTGGGCAGACATCCTAAACAGAGCTAACTTAGGTATGGAAGTAATGCATGAACGTAATGCACACAACTTCCCTCTAGATTTAGCTTCTCAAGAATCTCTACCATTAGCTTTAGTTGCACCATCTGTTAACGGATAGTTAATCAAAAGCCCTCATATAGTACAATAGTAAAAAAATAAAAATCATTGAAGCTACAATAACAATCTAGTTATTGTAGCTTTTTTTACTTTTTTATTAAAATATTAAAAAAGCCTATATAAAAGGGAAAAGACCATGAACTAATCGTTTACGTTTAATTAAGCTACAATAAAACACCAAAGGAACTATATAATTAGCTTTAGGATTAAAAAGATGAATAATATAATAAGAATCTATGAATGTAAAATATTTACGATACAAAAACTCATTAAAACTAAAAGACTTACTCACTAATAACTTTGTATTATAAAAACTTTTACTGAAAAAGAGAGAACGAATATTCTTATTAACTAAGAATCTATTATTGAAATAATTTTGCGATATACTTGAAAATAATTTGAAGTACAAACGACTAGGAAAATAGAAGTTAGAATATTTTAATGATATTAGTTCTGGTTTAGTAAAAATCTCTTGAAGGCTTTGGCCCTTACGACGTCTAGTTAATTCTAATAAACCAAGTTGCGATAGTTGTATTACCTGAGGCTTAGCATTATCCAAATTCAATATTTTATTAAAGTGTTCAAGTAATTTTAATTGATCCCTTTGGAAATACATATCAATAAAATCAATTATAATAACACCATTAATATTTCTGATTCTTAATTGATAAGCAATTTCAATAGCGGCATACAAATTTATTTTAAGAACAGTTTCTCGAGAATTATCTGGCTTATTAAAAGAACCAGAATTTACATCAATTATAGTTAAAGCCTCATAATTTTCTATTATAATGTAACCACCACAAAGAAGCTTAACTTTTGGTCTTAAAACAGCCTTGATAGTTTGCTTAATATAAAATTTATTAAGTATACAGCTTTGTTTATTATAGACCTGCAATTTTGTAGTAATAAATGGGGAAATACACGACCATTTTTTTAAATAATAATAGATTGATCTTAGACCATCTTTAGAATCTACTATAATTTTACTAATAGTTTTATCATAAAAATCTCTCACTATTTTCTTAACTATATCTTCGTCTTTATAAACTAAACAAGGCTTACTAGTCACAGAAACTAACTTTTGTATAAAAGACCATTGTCTTAATAATAAATCTAAATCACGTAACAAGACTGTTTCTGGAACACCCTGAGCAGTACCTTTTATAAGCAAACCGATTAATTCAGGTTTCATCAAAACAGCCAATGAATAGAGATGTAAGCGCTCATTTTTATCGTAAATTTTACGTGAAAGAACGATAACATCACAAAAAGGCATCAATACGATATATCTACCATGTATGTGCAAATTAGTAGTAAGACGAGGCCCTTTATTAAAGGTAGGCTCTTTAACAACTTGCACCAATATTAACTGATTAACCGACAACACATCAGTTATATGAGAAAATTTATAACTTCTTTTAAGAGGTTTAATATCATTAATATGAATAAAACCACTTTTACCATGTTTTCCTAATTTAACAAAAGCAGCATTAATGCTAGAAAAAATTTTTTGAACTGTGCCTATATAAATATCATTAACCTGATAATTATCATTAATGACTATAATCTCTTCTATTCTATTTTCTTGTAAAATTGCCGCTATATTATTAAAGTAGGAAATTATAATTTTTTTCACCATTCATAAAATAATAAAAATTCATTAAGATGAATTTATTCTTTAATAAAACAATATTAACAAAAAAATACTACAAAGTATCAACACTAACTAGTACTTTTTTATGACGCTTTCCATGAAATCTAACCACACCAGAGACAAGTGAAAAAATCGTGTAGTCTTTACCTTGACTAACATTAGTACCTAATTTAAATTTACTACCTCTCTGACGTACGATAATATTACCAGGTTTAACAATATGTCCTCCATATTTTTTGATGCCTAATCTTTTCGATTTAGAATCACGACCATTCTTTGTACTACCACTACCTTTTTTATGTGCCATATATTAAGCTTTTTATACTATATAACTATTAAATAAGATTATTTATAATAAGATTTTTTCAATTAAAATTCTAGTTAACTTCTGACGATGTCCCATTTTAACACGATTATTTTTTTTTGGCTTTACCTTAAAAACAGTTAACTTTTTCCCTTTAAGATGCCTTAAAACTTTTGCTTTGACTATAACATTTGTTAAACATGGATAACCAATATCAAAATTTTCAGATTTAGCAAACAGTAAAACTCTATTTAAATTAATTATGTCACCAGGATCAGCTTGAACATAATTAACATCATAGAACTTACCTGGTTCAACAATAATTTGGTTACCACCTAATTCGACAACAGCATATACCATAAATAAAAAATTTCAATTAAAGTAAATTTATAAATTTTTTTCCAAAGAATACAAAATACGATACAAAATCGTCGTATCTAGTAAAAATTACTACAATAGTAATAATATGTTACTATTAGAAACATTTTCAATAGCTCTTCTGCAATAAAAATTATTTGTTAAACAACCCAAATGAGATCCAATAGCATTTTGAGAAGTTAAACTGACACCATCAAGAGTAAATCCATCTGGCAAAAGAAAACTCATACCTTTTTTTAACCTACCATACAAAGGACCTGGAGCTAAGTAATTGCAGCGAGCTTTATCTAAAAAGAATGTACCATACTGTTCTGATCTAATAATAGTAAATTCAAAACCAGATTTCCTATAAAACGCATAAATACGACAACCATAATGGTTAATGATTAAACCTGTTTTAAGTGTATGCAAGTAAATAACATAATTAAAATTGGTACGAGAATATTTTTTTCCTAAGTCTAAATAATATATTAGATTAATAGGACCATATAGATGCAAAGATTTAGTTCGACCTATTAAATTTAAGCTAGACAGTAAACCCAATAAACCTGAAATATTATTAATGTGCAAACTTGTCAAAATAATTTTAGATAAATTATTAATCTTAAATCCTTGGGTTACAATATTAAACTGACAACCCTCAGTGCAATTAAAAATCCAAATATCCCTGAAAGATGGTAACTTAATTAACAAACTTATGTTAGATTTTTGTACAACATAGAGGTTAAAATTGAGATAGCACAATACCATAATAATAAATAATATACTTAAAGTTATTTAGGTGTAATCATAATTAAAAACGGACCACTAATTATCAAAACTATCAACAGATTTATTGTAAACAAAGGAAACAGAATTACGACTTAATAGCGACATAGCAAATGAGAAAGACTTTCGACTAACTGATTCTGCTTTTCTATGCCAATGAGATTTACGAGATTTTGATTTAGAAGTTTTCTTCTTAGGAACAGCCATATATGATTATATTATTTAGGGATTTAGAAAATAAAAAAGTGATAAATAATAAAAAAGTAGAACTACAATATATTTTTATATAATAATCTACTTTTTGTAAATAAGTAAGCATCTATACAACAAATATATTACATACTACGAAATTGCTGTAAAGCAATTCTACCTATGTTATATAAAGCCCAGGAACCAGCTGCAATCACTGGCATAAAAACAATTAAAAGTCTAATATCCATACTTAAACACTCCTTAAAGTTATTAACAAAGCTAAATATTTTATAAAACACCTAATTTATTTCTTACTTATATACTATAAATACTATATTTTAGCCTAAATTCATATATAAAAAGAAACAAAATTTATAGTATATAGAAAAAACATAAATAAAGTAGTTAGTGATACAAACAAATTTTATATTTAAAACATGAGAGACTTACCATTCACTTTAGACCAGCTGAGAATTTTAAAGGCAATTATTAAAGAAGGTAGCTTTAAAAAGGCAGCTGATAGCCTTTATGTATCCCAACCGGCAATTAGTTTACAAATTCAAAATCTAGAAAAACAGCTAAACATACCAATTTTTGAAAGAAGTAGTAAAAAAGCAACCTTAACAGAAGCTGGAAATTTACTACTCAGATATGGAGGACGTATACTAGCTCTATGCGAAGAAACATGTAGAGCACTAGAAGATATACAAAATTTACAAGGTGGATCACTAGTAATTGGTGCAAGCCAGACAACAGGTACATATTTAATGCCGAGATTAATCGGACTTTTTAGACAACGTTACCCACAAGTTAATGTACAACTACAAGTACACTCAACACGCCTAATTTCATGGAGCGTAGCAAACGGTCAAGTAGATTTAGCAGTAATTGGTGGTGAAGTGCCAAATGAGTTGAAAGATATTCTACAGATTACATCTTATGCAGAAGATGAACTAGCTCTAATTTTACCGATGTCCCATACTTTTTCAAAAGTAACCAATATTCAGAAAGAAGACCTATATAAATTACGTTTTATAGCACTTGATACACAATCAACAATTAGAAAAGTTATCGACAAAATTTTAAATCAGCATGGTATTGATAGTAGTAGATTCACAATTGAAATGGAGCTAAACTCCATAGAAGCTATCAAAAACGCTGTTCAATCAGGTTTGGGAGCAGCTTTTGTTTCAGTATCAGCAATAGCAAAAGAGCTAGAACTTGGAATTATACATTGGGCAAAAATCAAAAATGTCACAATCAAACGAATGCTTTCAATTATAGTACACCCTAATCGTTACAAGTCCAAAGCAGCTGAAACATTTAGCAAAGAAATTTTAACACTATTCGTAAGACCTAATGAAAACCGTATTTCCATAGATTAAAATCAAACAAAAGTTAATCAGGAAGGAATATAGATTTAGACTGAAAGCTACCAACATAAACAAAACCAACCCTCAATTTTAACCACTGTATAAAATCTTGATCCAAAGATACAATAGCAGCTAAAGAATCAGGTATACTAAAGTGATGAGTTTGATGATCTAAAAGAGAAATAAAATCAGGCTTTAGTGTAAACCAAAAATCTAATTCTTTGTTAAGGCTCTTATAGTACTGTGTCCTCTCACGAAGTATTTCTTCTATTGGCTCTTGATAAAGAAAAAAATCTTTACTAGCAATTGCAAAGTAATAATTATACATTATATTATAAAAAATAGTCCAACAAACTGATTCAAATTGTTTATAAATTTTATTGTAATATAAAATATGAACATCAGAATAATTTACTAAAAATAAATAAAGTGAATTGATAAATAAAACAATGATTAAATACTGGCCTATCCAACAAAGCATTAAGCTAAATAATGCTATAGTGGAACTGTTTTTAGTAACAGAAAAAAAATTTGCTTACAATCTAATAAATAATACTAAGTATTATTTATATATAGACATATTAGATAATAAAAATAAATGTATACTATTTAAAATAATTCTCAGCGAATTCAAAAATCTGGTACTGAATCTAATAGAAATTAACGTAAGTCAAGAACAATTGAAATATTTAAATAATAAAATTTTTATTATTTTTATACAAACAACATTAATGAAATTCAAGCTAAACACGAGATATCAAAAAAAAAATAATAACATTTCAATCGAATTCAACAATTATTTTTTAGTTAAAGAGTTGATAACATACTTAATATTTGGTTCAGCAAAAATTAATATTAATACATTTTCCTTTGATCCAATATACACTCCTTACAGACATGTACAAATACTTTTTGAAAACTTCATAATTCAATCAGCAAATCTAATTATAAAAAATATAATGGGAAAATTAGGTAATTCTGCATCAATATACACTTTTCTCAAGGAAGAAAATAAATTTAACCAATTATATACATCTAATAGATCAATTATATTATTCTTAAATAATTTAAAGGTTCAAGAAGCTATAAATTTTTATATTTACAGAACTAAATCTTTATACAATGAACGTGAACAGGTTTGGCTAATAAGTTCAAGGGGAATTGTAACAAAATATATACCGATATCTAATATAGAAGAATTAAAAACATTAAATGAAATACAAGCAATATTCCTATTTTGGCTAGAAATTAAAGACTTAATGATACCTAAACTAGAAAGAGTTATAATACAAATAGGAAAGTATATAATATACTTTATCGTAAATTTTTTGAGTAATTTGATACTTTTACTAATAAGATTTGTCATTTTTTATTTAGGCAAATAAAAGAGATAAAAATATATAAATAGAAATTTTTTATAATAATTATATAATAATAATTTTTTTTATCCTATACTTATGGAAAAAATTTAGCAAAAATAAGCAGATAATAACTAAAAGTCATCGAATGAAACTAACCATCGAAGAAAACTTTACAACAATCAATCAAAGTACAGAAAGAATAATTAACATTACCTACGAGAAAGATCAAGATAGCTTACTAGAATTTATAATAAAAAGAATCATAGTAAACAAAAAAACTGCAGATCCGCTTGATGGATTTATATACCAAAAACTACTAAAAACAGATCAACAAAAAATAAAAAATAAACTAATTCAACATTTCCCAAATGGCATAGTAACCTTAAAATCTTGCTTAGATATCAATTACGAGCCATTACAAAAACTACTAATAAATGAAAATTTTAAAGAGGCAGATAGATTAACTAATCAGCATTTATGTGAATTAGTTAAAACAAAAACTACCATTGAAAAAAAATGGCTATACTTTACAGATATTCAGTTTTTATCAGGAGAAGATTTATTTACTTTAGATTTTTTATGGAAAATTTACTCTAGAGGTAAATTTGGATTTTCAGTACAAAAACAAATATGGATGAAGAGTAACAAAAATTGGGATATATTATGGGAAAAAATTAGTTGGACTAGTAATGGTTCAATGAAAAGATATCCACAAGAATTTCAATGGACAACACAAGCACCAACAGGACACTTACCATTATTTAACCAATTAAGAGGTACCCAAACGCTATCATATTTATTTAAAAATATAACATGGGAATAAACAAAGTAAAAATAATTATTAGCTAACAAGTTTTATTAGATCAATCAACTTAACAAAAATTTTAAATAAGTAATCGGAATCATGAGGTCCAGGACTAGCTTCAGGATGATATTGCACAGAAAAAACAGGAATATTTGTATGTAGAGTAGTAGCAACAGTTAAATCATTTAAGTTAAATGAATTATATCTAAAAATATTTGATAATTTGCTATTAAGCAATGACTCTCTACTCACTGCGAATCCGTGGTTTTGACTTGTAATTTCAGAATATTTAAAAGAACCGACAGGATGATTTAGTCCTCTATGACCAAATTTTAGCTTAAAAGTATCAGCACCCATCGCAAGATTTAAAATTTGATGCCCCATACAAATACCCAAAATAGGAACATTAGAAAAATATATCAATCTTCTTACAGTGTAAATTGAATGCTTAGCAAATGCAGGGTCACCTGGACCATTAGATAATAGTAAACCATCTGGCTTATAAGACAAAATAGTTTCATAATTACAACTCGAAGGTACAACAAAAATATTACAACCTAAACTAAGTAATTTTTTTAAGATATTTAATTTAATACCAAAATCTATTATAACAATCCTATAAGCTTTCTGTACATTACTAATAATTTTATCTTTAAAAGTTAAATAAGAATGCATACTTTTTTGGTTAACAGCTATATTAGTATAATAAATATTTTTAGTACTAACTATATTAACAAAATTTGTACTATTAACCTGATTAAGCTTTGGATTATTCAAGTCAAAGTATGAACTTGGATGGCGTATCACTGCATTCATAACTCCACATGATCTAATGTGCTTTGTTAAGGACCTAGTATCGATACCAAAAATATGTGGTAGACGCTTTGAGACTAAAAAATTTCTTAACGAAACACTAGACCTCCAACTACTAGAACCAGAAGCAATATTTCTAGCAACTAATGCTTGAATATAAACCATTTTAGACTCATTGTCTTGATGATTCAAACCTGTGTTGCCTAATTCAGGATATGTAAAAATGACTATTTGACCAGCATAACTAGGATCAGTAAAAATTTCTTGATAGCCTGTCATCCCTGTATTGAAAACTAGTTCACCAGAATGTACTAACAACCGGAATAAAGACCAGCCTCTGTAAAATGTACCATCCTGTAGGCATAATAAAGAGGGATATAAAGTGTTTAACATTAAAATGAGAAAAGCTTGGGATTATATAATGATATATGAATAAATAAACAGATAAATAATAGGAATAAAAAAATAATCTTATTATTTTTTTTATCCTACATGATATAAATTACCAACTATCAGTTTTAGCTTGATTTAAAACATAGTTAGCAACACTTTGGATTTCATTTTCATCCAACTTAGCACCAAAAGCAGGCATACTATTATTACCATTAGTTACTTGATTAATAATAGCATCAACATTATCCTTACTATTTTTTTCTAAATCAGCTATTTTTAAAGTTTTGTCTGGCACAATCACATTATTACCTCCAATATGACAACCTGCACAATTAGCAGTAAAAACTTGTTCTCCCACTTCTAAACTGACTTCCGCATTCTGACCAAAAACTAATTGTAAACCCGAAAAGATCACTAATATACTAGTACATAATAAAGACAATAAAAATTTCATAATAAAGTTCCTATAAAAATAATAAAAGATTAAAACTTAATAAATATAGCTTTTTACTTATTTAAGTATTTGAAAACTATATAATCTATTCTATCAATAATTATATATGTTTTTTATATAAAAAACTAATAATAAATTTTACCACCCCCCCACTTATCTGGAGAAACTTTATGCTGAAGTAATATATAGCCAGCAATAGAAAACAAATCTTCATCCGTTAAATTACGCATTTTAGGAAAAATTTCAGCGCTCTTAATACTTGGATGTAATTCAGCAATAGAATATTGACCATCATAACTAGTTGGATTTTTGATATAATCAATAAGACTTACGACTGTATCACGAGCAGGAGTAGCTAAACTCAAAGATTCTAATTCTAAACCAACATTAGGATTAGTTTTTGTAATACCACCGTTATGACATTGAGCACAAGAATTATTAAATAAACGTTTACCTCTTTTTACCTGTTCAGGAGTCAAAGTAACACTTTGACCAGAACTATCAAGAATAATTGTTCTAGTTGCTTCATCTAATTCAATAGATAAAACAGGCAAAACAACTAATAAAAATGTTCCTATCAATAAAAACATAAACTTTTTAAAAAGCATAATTAACCTATTTAACATTAACATAAAAAATAAAAATCTTAGAATATTAATTGATATAGTAATTCAATATAACTTAAATTACATTATTATCTTGTAAGTATTTTAGTAATAATTTTTCAATAAGTATATTTATTAAAATTTTCTTAATATTAATACGAGATATATATTATAATATATAGAAAGTTTTACAACTATAAGTCAAGAAGAAGTAAAAGAATATAAACATAATAACTTGTGAAGCTTTGAACGTAAATCTTTTCTAGAAATAATTAAATCTATGAATCCATGTTTAAATAAATATTCAGAAGTTTGAAAATTATAAGGAAGATCTTCCTTAATAGTTTGCTCAATTACCCTTCGACCAGCAAAAGCAATTAAAGCACCTGGTTCAGCTATAATTAAATCACCTAACATGGCAAAACTAGCAGTAACTCCACCAGTAGTTGGAGATGTCAGTACTGTAAAATAAGGTAAGTTTGATTGACTATGTCTATATAAAGCAGAAGAAATCTTAGCCATTTGCATTAAACTCAACATACCTTCCTGCATTCTTGCACCACCAGAGGCACATATAATAATCAACGGTAATTTTTGCTTAGTAGCATACTCAATTAAACGAGTTAATTTTTCACCCACAACTGAACCCATACTACCACCCATAAATCTAAAGTCCATTATGCCACAAGCAACAGAAATACCAAAAATAGATGCAAAACCAGTTTGTACAGCATCAAATAAACCAGTCTTTAATTTTGTATCAATTAACCTTTCACTATACAATTTCCTATCGGCAAATCCTAATGGATCTGTTGAAGATAAATTACTATCAATACCACACCAACTATTTAAATCAAAAATTTGGTTAATCCTATCTTGACTAGACGAAGGAAAGTGATGGCCACATTTAGGACAAACTTTTAAGTTAAGATCTAAAACTTTATGGTACATTAAGAAACTACATTTATTACATTTAACCCATAAACCTTGAGAAACAACAGATGAGTTCTGCGTATTTTTATTATCGAAAAGCAAATTTCGTTTCTGAGCCAACCAATCAGATAAAGACATATCAATAAAATGATGTATTTAATATTTAATTTAAATGAAAAACTTATTAAGGGACAATAATAATCAGTAAAAACTTAATAAAAAAGTTTACTGATTTATGATTCTTTAATAACAATTAGTTCTAACAACTATAAGTAATAACAATATGCCATTATCAATCACGTTGTGTTTTATCTTTTTGACTAACAAATAGAAGGGCTAAGCTAATAGGAACAATAACTATAACAGATCCTAAAACTAAACTATTTAAAAAACTAGATAAAGATGAAGTCATTAAGTATATCCTTGTTTTTAACGTAAAATATTATACCAAATCAATATTGGTATAGGAGTATGAACAATATAAATATATTTTAATGTATATAAGTAAAAAATACATAGGATTTATCCTAATGTAAATTCTTTCCACCTAACAATAATAGTACCCCACGTTAAACCAGCGCCAAAACCAGCTATAACAATAATATCATTATTAGCTATCTTCCTTTCCTGCAGAGCTTCATCTAATGCTAATGGTATCGATGCAGCAGATGTATTACCATATTTACTTAAATTGGCTATTATTTTGTCACGACTAATTGATAACTTCTCTGCTACAGCATTTAAGATCCTTTCATTAGCTTGATGCAGGAGTAACCAATTTATATCATCAACCGACATATTGGACGAATTTAAACACTTTAAAATACTTAGTGGAACTTGAGACACAGCAAATTTGTAAACTTCTTTACCATTCATATAAATATACTTAAAAGAACCCTGATGTAGATTTAAAAATGGATGTGGCTTATCATTATTTTCATAAGGAATAGATAGATGGCTTGAATAGTGACCATCTGTATCCAACTGAAAATTTAATATTGAATTTTCAACACCTGAACAAGATTGTAATATAGCTGCACCAGCAGCATCACCAAATAGAATACATGTACTACGATCAGACCAATCTACCCACTTGGATAAAACATCAGCACCAATTACTAGAATATTACGGTAAGTACCAGTTTGTATAAATTGACAAGCAGTAACTATACCTAATACAAAACCGGAACAAGCTGCAGTCAAATCAAAGGCAACTGCATTTACAGCACCTATCTTATACTGAATCTGACTAGCACTACCAAACAAGTCATTGGGACTGGATGTGGCAAGAATAATTAAATCTATTTGAGATGGATCCATTGAAATTTTATCTAAAGCTTTTCTAGATGCAAGAACAGCAAGATCAGTAACAGATTGACAACTACCTGTTAACAATCTTCTTTCTTTAATACCTGTACGAGTAGATATCCACTCATCAGAAGTTTGCACTATTTCACTAATCGTTTCATTGTTCAAACTAAAATGAGGAACAGCAGAACCTGTAGAAAGGATTTTAACTCCATGCGTTATAGATGATTTCATATCATTTTTACAGTAAACTTAAATTACGAAATCAATATTTACATCAAAATATTAATTTTATTATAAGAAATATTATGTACATATAAAATAAGAAAAACCCGAAAAAATACCTAAATATCATGAGCTTATTGCTGCTACTTTTCAGTTCTGACAAAGTTTGCCTATTTATTTATGTATTATTTCGAGCTTACTAAAATTATAACACTACATCTCAAATTAGACAACTAAACTAGTTATATTGACATGCCTTGTATCATAAAATCAAAATAGGAAGCAACAAGCTTAAATTGATCATCAGATAAAAATTCACTTGATGCACTTTTTAAACACTGTATAGCATCTATCATACCCAAAATAGGCACACCTAGTGAACTATACATTTCCTTAACTCCTATTATACCTACTTGTTCAATCGAATCTTTTTCCCCAGATAACAGTCCATAAGTTGCTAGCCTTAGATACCAACCATAGTCTCGCAAACATAAAGATCTCTTACGAGCACCTTCTGCATTACCACCAGGTGCTATATATTCAGGATGAATTTGAAAAATAGACTTACTAGCTATTTTAATTATTTCTTGCTCTTTATCTCTCAATATAGAAGCAGTCTCAATACGTGTCTCAGTAGTCATAAAATAATTTTTTAAAATATCTAACTCTCCTAGTGTAGGATAACGTAAATCATTATCTGCATCCAAGATAACTCTAGTTACAATACTCATATTTTTAAAACAATATATGTAAATTTTTGATTCAATACAAATAAAATTTATATTAACAAAAATTTAAACCAAATTGGGAAGAAAAATCAAACTACAGTATATAGTTCCGTGAAAGTCAAAAAATTATAACGTCACACAAAGACAATTATCTAAGATAAAACTTAAAAAGAAAAAGATAAAATATCTGGGAAAAAACGGTTAATTTCTATTATAAAACCAGCTGTAAATGTTATCCACAACATTCCAAGAACAGGCGCTGTAGACAAGTACTTAAAAAAATTATTATCCATATATATCCTTAATTATTTATAATATTTTTAGTAAACATCAACTAACGAGGAGACACAGTAATATCATCGTCAGAAGCTAATAAACGTCCGCTAGTAAACTCTTGTAAAGCTGCTAAAGGCCAGGTAAAACCTGATAACGAGAATTTAACTGCAAGTGGAACATCAATAATTATTTCTTTCTCTGTTGGCTTATTAACTGATGAGATAGCTTGAAGATAACTACGACCAACCCATCCAATCCATCCAGTAATGTATATAAATAAAAGACCAGGCAACATAAAATCACCAGCATGATCCCAACGCCCATCTGCAATTAAATGAGGTAAACCCTCTGTACCACATAGAATACCAGCATTACTATATTTAATAAATCGATTCTTAGTTGCTTGAATTTGATTTTCTATAGCTATGGCAGGTGGAGTAGATGGTTCATACTTCGATAAACGAGCCTCTAGTTTTTTCACAGACCTTTGCATTCTCTGATTAAATGCACTAGAATCTTTACAATGAACTAAACTAGATAGCTCGGCACGCACAAAGCTTGACGTTGATAAAAATAAACAACTAATTAACAAAACAATACTAAATTTTTTCACGACAAAAAATTTTCCTTAAACAAAGCATTTAAAATAATAACAAAAAGTTTCAGTATATGTAACCTAAAAATAAGTTATAATAAGTAATAATAATATATATAGAAAAATTATCTGAAAAAAGTAACATTTTTTGAACATATATAAATACTTACTAAAAAAATTTTAGAAAACATAGATATTAATATGACATTTTGGAATTTTTTCTTCAACAACAAAAAAACAAAAATTATAGAAAACACAATCAAAAATACGGATACAAAAATATTTATTGAAAATTTAAAAGAAAACACACAAAAGTTAATTATATACTCTAGCACAAATAAAGACATAAATTTACATGACTTAGAAAAATTATGTGATTCTGTAGGATGGGTCAAAAGACCTATAAAGAAGGTAAAAATTGCCATAGATAACAGCTTTTTAACAATTGCGATATTTTATTATAAAGAAAATAAAAAAAATTTAATTGGTTTTGCAAGAGCTACATCAGATGAATCTTTTAATGCAACTATTTGGGATGTGGTAATACATCCACAATTTCAGGGCAAAGGTTTAGGTAAAGCCTTAATGCAAGAAACTATCAAAGAACTAAGATATCATGATATAAGCACAATAACACTATTTGCCGACCCAGAAGTTATACAATTTTATAAAGGCATAGGATTTGTCACAGATCCCGATGGTGTTAAAGGAATGTTTTGGTACCCTATATAAATATTTTTAACAATGGATATAAATGAAACACTAAGTAGACAGCATCAACAGAATATTATATAATCGCTTCTAGTTAATAATCAGAAACGGGATATAGCGCAGTTTGGTAGCGCGCCTGCTTTGGGAGCAGGATGTCGCAGGTTCAAATCCTGCTATCCCGATGAACAATTACTGTTATACATCATAAGAATTAGAACTATTAAGTTGCGCAATTTGATCCTTTACAAAAGAAATTTTATCATAATTATTTAGATGAGTATAAATCTTAAGCAAACTAGATAAAACACTTAAACTATTATTAGAAATAGATAAGTATAGTAAATAGTAATATTCAGCAACATAAAAAAAACCATTTTGTTGGTAACATTGTCCTAAAAATTTATATATGAAGTTTCGCTTAGAAGGACAAAGAAAAAGATATAACTCGGATAAAGATATAGATAAAAAATTTTTTCTACGCTTTACATAAAAATTTAAAAGGCTAATATAAGATTGGTCATCCAATAAAATTAATTGTTTTTTCTTGAAATAATTTATCAAACGATAAATAGAAATATTTGTCTCTAATAAAAAATATATTTGCTTGGTTATTAAAAGAGATGCTGGTACTAAAAATAAAAGTATAAAAACAATATATGAACGAAATAATACAAAACTATTAGTCATAATAGAAATTAACTATACAATACAAAAAAGTAATAGTACAATATTATAAAAAAATACAGAAATCAAGTAAAGTAACAATAAATGGATAAAGGAACAAAACTAAAAAAATCCAGAAAAATTGGATTTTTGATAAGAATGTCAACAAAAAGTGGGAGAAGAATAATTAATAATAGAAGAAGAAAAAAACGAAAAAGAATCACCAATTAGATGAAAAATAAAGAAAATACAAATAATAAAAATAAAAAAGGTAAAAAGTAGCTTCAATATCAGTAAGACATAATAATTATAATTACTACAAAATTGATAAATTTTTATCTACCGACTTATATGCATATCATCATTTTTTTAATCCATTCTCTCTTTAAATGTAAAATAAAGAATATAACACAATATATTTTTCTACTATATTTTCATGTTTCACTTTATTCTGAGATATTTTTATCAAATATATCAAATAATTTATACAATATTTTATCGTGAAATAAGTATTTGATAAACTTAAATAGTTAATGATTTTTACAAAGATATAAAACATTTTACAGCTCATTAAATCTATAAACATAGAGAAGCATCAATAGACAATGTTAATCATAAAAATTCTCTATGGAATAAATAAAGCAAATAAATCTCTAAAAAATGTAGCATAACCTAACAAAGTTTAATAACTATTAATATTACTAGTCAAGTAACAGATAATTTATTATGACTACAATATTATATTCAAATGACTTTAAATACGTACTAATTCTTATTTTAAGTAAATAGAATTTCAGCAGAAGAGATATAATATTTATAATAAAGTTTAAGCTTCACGTTGTTCATATATAAAAAAGTATTTTTTTGCTATCATAAATTGCTGTAATCTAATACATATATACAATAAAATTTAATCTTTATTATCCTATACCGATTGTACATGACATGCACATAATTATTTTAAAATACCTAGTAACTTAGCTATACCTAGATTGAATTAACTAAATATCATATTACATTTGCATCAGAGACTTATTAAAATATAATGATCGGATATAACTATACTTTATAAGATACATCTCCAAATATACACGTTTCATAGGCTTCCTATATATAAGTGTAATATAAATAAATGAGAAATAACTACAAATATTTATTTATACTAACAAATGCAGTATTAGATATAATAAATAACTAAAGATATGATTGTAAATATCAAACAATAAACAAATAAATAATTATTTGCAAAATTACCACCTATAAAATGTAAGCATATTCATATCGATAAAAAAATGTATTTAAAGAATTTCGATAAACTTAATATATTAAATCTACTTAAGTTATATTAACTTTATACCAAACAATACATATATAAATTAAATATCAGTAAATTTATTTTTAAAAATTTCTTATATGAATATATAAAGCCACAAATTTTATATTAAATATTGCAATTTTGAAGTAATCATTAAAATAAAAAAGAATCTTACTTACTAACCATATCTTGATGTAAATTATATAATAAATAGAGATACATCAATAATAATTTAAGTTTATTTCACACTTCATGGACTTTAAAAAAGAGATACAAGCACTACTATCATCAAATAACTATTTAATATACATAGAAACACAGGAAGAAGAAAGACTAGAACACATATTAAATACAATTAATGACAAACAATTAAAAAAAAATATATGTAATTGGAATTTTATAGATGGTTATATAAACAACCCTAACTACATAAAAAAAGGAAGAAAAAATCCACTAGAAACACTGGACATTATATCCAGCAACGCAGATAGTAAAATAGAAATTTTTTTCTTAAAAGACTTTTACTATTTTATCAATGACATAAGTATAAGTAGGAAACTAAAAAACACTGAGAAGTGGTTAAAAAAATACAAAAAATATATTATCATCAGTGGCCAAGGTAAGCAAATACCATACGAACTAAAAGAATATATAACATATATTAAACTTCCTTTACCAAACAAAAAAGAAATAACCACTGAAATAAGTCGATTTATTGATAACTCAAACAATAAATACAAACAAGCCAAAGATAACATATGTAGAGCATACATCGGCTACACAATTAATAGAATAAGAAAATCAATATCTCAATTAGTAGTCCTTAACTTGTCTGGAACATATATAATACAAAAGATTCTAAAAGAAAAGGAAGAATTTATTGCACAGACAGAGATGTTAGAGTTTTATTCTACAAATAAAACAAAAATAAACATAGGAGGCTTAGGCAATTTAAAAAAATGGCTAAAAGTTAGACAATTAACTTTTACTAAACAAGCTAACTTGTATGGATCTAAAATACCTAAGGGAATACTTTTAGTAGGTATTCAGGGAACAGGCAAATCACTTAGCGCAAAAGCAATTTCAACTGAATGGAATTTACCACTCTTAAAATTAGATATAAGCAAAATTTTTGCTGGAATACTAGGTGAATCAGAAAACAAAATCAACAAAGCTATAGAAACTAGCGAATCAATATCTCCATGTGTACTATGGATAGATGAAATTGATAAAGTATTTACACAAAATATAAATAACACTGATAGTGGCACTACACTTAGAGTAACTAATATTTTTTTAACATGGTTATCAGAAAAGAAAAGAGATGTATTCGTTATTGCCACAGCAAACAATATTAATAACCTACCAATTGAAATATTAAGAAAAGGAAGATTTGATGAAATTTTTTTCGTGGATTTACCAAAATTTCACGAAAGAATTAATATTTTTCAAATACATTTAAAAAAAGTAAGACCTTTAACATGGCATAGATATAACATATATTACTTAAGTAAAATTAGCAGAAAATTTTCAGGAGCAGAAATAGAGCAATCAATAATAGAAGCTATGTACGAAGGCTTTTATGAAAATAGAGAATTTACTACAAAAGATATAGAAAAAGCTATTAATAACATGATTCCTTTATCAACAACCGAAGTAGAAAAGATAAATAAACTTAGAAAATGGGGACATTCAGGCAAAATTAGGTTAGCTTAAGTAATATAAGCGATGAACGAATTAAATCTAAATTATAATAACAAAGAGTCCTGATATTGAACTACTTTCCCAAAGAGTGTCCTCTTCAGTATCATCGTCGCTGCAGAGTTTAACAACCAAGTTCGGAATGGTTTGGAGTGGGTCCACTGCGCTATAAACATCAAGACATAAGCTAAAATAATTGCATTGTTTTATATTTATTACAAATTTTCAATAAGTTTTTGATCTATTAGTACGTCTTAGCTGAATATATTACTATACTTACACTTAACGCCTATCAAACGGTTAGTCTTACCGTGATCTTAAAAGAGTACTCATCTTGAGGTAGGCTTCCCACTTAGATGCTTTCAGCGGTTATCCAATCCATACTTGACTACCCAGCATATACTGTTGGCACAATAACTGGTACATCAGCGGTATGTTTCTCCCGGTCCTCTCGTACTAAGGAGAAATCCTCTCAATACTCTAACGCCTGCACCGGATATGGACCGAACTGTCTCACGACGTTCTGAACCCAGCTCGCGTACCGCTTTCATGGGCGAACAGCCCAACCCTTGGGACGTGCTACCGCCCCAGGATGCGATGAGCCGACATCGAGGTGCCAAACCTCCCCGTCGATGTGAACTCTTGGGGGAGATCAGCCTGTTATCCCTAGAGTAACTTTTATCCGTTGAGCGACAGCCTTTCCACTCAGAACTGTCGGATCACTAAGGCCGACTTTCGTCTCTGTTCGACTTGTAAGTCTCACAGTCAAGCTTCCTTATATCTTTATACTCTACGACTGATTTCCAACCAGTCTGAGGAAACCTTTGCACGCCTCCGTTACCTTTTAGGAGGCGACCGCCCCAGTCAAACTGCCTACCTGAAAATGTCTCTTGGCCGGATAACGGCATCAAGATTAGAATTCTAGTTTAATCAGAGTGGTATCTCACTTTTGGCTCATTTACATCCGCAAACATAAATTCTAAGCCTCCCACCTATGCTGCGCAAAATAAACCCAAAGTCAATTCCAAGCTACAGTAAAGCTTCATAGGGTCTTTCTGTCCAGGTGCAGGTAGTCCGCATCTTCACAGACAATTCTATTTCGCCGAGTCTCTCTCCGAGACAGTGCCCAAATCGTTACGCCTTTCGTGCGGGTCGGAACTTACCCGACAAGGAATTTCGCTACCTTAGGACCGTTATAGTTACGGCCGCCGTTCACCGGGGCTTCAGTTATCAGCTTCGTATTCACTAACCAATTTCTTTAACCTTCCGGCACTGGGCAGGCGTCAGCCCCCATACATTGTCTTGCGACTTCGCGGAGACCTGTGTTTTTGATAAACAGTCGCTTGGGCCTATTTATTGCAACCCTAATAGGGTACCCCTTTTCCCTAAGTTACGGGGCCATTTTGCCGAGTTCCTTAGAGAGAGTTATCTCGCGCCCCTTAGTATTCTCTACCTACCTACCTGTGTCGGTTTAAGGTACAGGTATTTATTACTTAAGATATGATAAGATTTTCTTGGAAACATGGCATCAATCACTTCAATACCTTAGTATCTTGTATTCACTTCTTAGCTCAGAATATTTTCTCTATTCGTCTACACCTCGATAGTTTAAACCGGTAACCAACATCCGGATGATTTAGCCTTTTTCGTCCCTTAATATCAGCAATAAATAGTACAGGAATATTAACCTGTTATCCATCGACTACGCTTTTCAGCCTCGCCTTAGGTCCTGACTCACCCTTCGAGGACGAACCTTCCAAAGGAAACCTTAGGTTTTCGGGGCATTGGATTCTCACCAATGTTTTCGCTACTCAAGCCGACATTCTCACTTCTGATTCGTCCACACCCACTTTCGTTAGTGCTTCAAACTACAACAGAACGCTCCCCTACCGATGTACAACATCCCACATCTTCGGCAAATTACTTAGTCCCTTTCATTTTCGGCGCAAGATCACTAGACCAGTGAGCTATTACGCACTCTTTAAAGGATTGCTGCTTCTAAGCAAACCTCCTGGTTGTATATGCATTCTTACTTCCTTTGTCACTTAGCAATTATTTAGGGGCCTTAGATGGTGGTCTGGGCTGTTTCCCTTTTGACAATGAAGCTTATCCCCCACTGTCTCACTGGTTGACTACGCACTTAGTATTCAGAGTTTGCCTTGATTTGGTACCGCTCTCGCAGCCCGCACCGAAACAGTGCTTTACCCCTAAGCTATAGCATCAACCGCTGCGCCAAAACGCATTTCGGGGAGAACCAGCTAGCTCCGAATTCGATTGGCATTTCACCCCTAACCACAACTCGTCCGCTGATTTTTCAACATCAGTCGGTTCGGACCTCCACTTAGTGTTACCTAAGCTTCACCCTGGTCATGGTTAGATCATTCGGGTTCGGGTCTATAAACAGTGACCTACGCTCTATTAAAGCTCGCTTTCACTATGGCTCCGATATTCTTTATCTTAACCTGCCACTGCCTATAAGTCGCCGGCTCATTCTTCAACATGCACGAAGTCAGACGATTAGTCGTCCTCCTACTGCTTGTAAGCTTACGATTTCATGTTCTATTTCACTCCCCTCCCGGGGTTCTTTTCACCTTTCCCTCACGGTACTAGTTCACTATCGGTTATTTAGTAATATTTAGCCTTACGAGGTGGTCCTCGCGGATTCACACAGGGTTACACGTGTCCCATGCTACTTGGGATTCAGTAATGAATACAAGCAATTTTTAGTTACAGGACTTTCACCTTCTACGGTACAAGATTCCAATTGATTCACTTAATTTTTTATATTACATTATTTACTGTCCCTCAACCCCACTAAAACTCATTAAAGTGGTTTAGGCTACTCCCATTTCGCTCGCCGCTACTCAGAGAATCGCTTTTGCTTTCTTTTCCTTTAGCTACTAAGATGTTTCAGTTCGCTAAGTTTGCTCTTTTCTACTTATGGATTCAGTAGATAGTATTCATAGAGTTGCCTCATTCGGGAACTTCCGGTTCATAGCTTACTTCCAGCTAGCCGAAATGTTTCGTCGGTAGTCACGCCCTTCATCGCTTCTAAATACCAAGGTATCCATCGTAAGCCTTAAGTAACTTAATATCAATTTGTTAATAAATATATTAACGTATTGCAATTCAACTAAATACAAATAAATATTTGTACTGGATTTTTTAGCTGGAGATAAGCGGACTCGAACCGCTGACATCTGCCTTGCAAAAGCAGCGCTCTACCAACTGAGCTATACCCCCTTTATGTGGGCTATCCAGGATTTGAACCTGGGACTTCACCCTTATCAGGGGTGCGCTCTACCAACTGAGCTAATAGCCCTCTAAATTAACGATCTAAGACTAATATTATATTATTAATAATAATTATTTCCCTAATAAGGAGGTGATCCAGCCGCACCTTCCAGTACGGCTACCTTGTTACGACTTCACCCCAGTCACTAGCCCTACCTTAGGTACACTTAACAAGTAAGCAGTAACTTCGGGTATGGCCAGCTCCCATGGTGTGACGGGCGGTGTGTACAAGGCCCGGGAACGGATTCACCGCCGTATAGCTGACCGGCGATTACTAGCGATTCCATCTTCATGTAGGCGAGTTTCAGCCTACAATCCGAACTGAGAATATGTTTAAAGATTAGCTTGACTTCACAGTTTAGCAACTCGTTGTCATATCCATTGTAGCACGTGTGTAGCCCAGAACGTAAGGGGCATGCTGACTTGACGTCATCCTCACCTTCCTCCGGTTTATCACCGGCAGTCTCTTTAAAGTACCCAACTGAATGATGGCAACTAAAAACAAGGGTTGCGCTCGTTGCGGGACTTAACCCAACATCTCACGACACGAGCTGACGACAGCCATGCACCACCTGTGTTCACATTCCCTAAGGCACTTTTTACTTTCATAAAAACTTGTGACATGTCAAGTTCTGGTAAGGTTCTTCGTGTTGCATCGAATTAAACCACATGCTCCACCGCTTGTGCGGGCCCCCGTCAATTCCTTTGAGTTTCACTCTTGCGAGCATACTTCCCAGGCGGGATACTTAACGCGTTAGCTACGATACTGCACGGATCGATACGCGCAACATCTAGTATCCATCGTTTACAGCTAGGACTACTGGGGTATCTAATCCCATTTGCTCCCCTAGCTTTCGTCTCTGAGTGTCAGTAATGGCCCAGCAAAGCGCCTTCGCTTCTGGTGTTCTTCCCAATATCTACGCATTTCACCGCTACACTGGGAATTCCCTTTGCCCCTACCATACTCTAGTCTAATAGTTTCCACCGCTGGTTTAGAGTTAAGCTCTAATATTTAACAGTAGACTTATTAAACAACCTACAGACTCTTTACGCCCAATAATTCCGGATAACGCTTGCATCCCCCGTATTACCGCGGCTGCTGGCACGGAGTTAGCCGATGCTTATTCATTAGGTACCGTCATAATTCTTCCCTAATAAAAGAGGTTTACAACCCACAGGCAGTCATCCCTCACGCGGTATTGCTCCGTCAGGCTTTCGCCCATTGCGGAAAATTCCCCACTGCTGCCTTCCGTAAAAGTCTGGACCGTGTCTCAGTTCCAGTGTGGCTGATCATCTTCTCAAACCAGCTACTGATCGTAGCCTTGGTAAGCCATTACCTTACCAACTAGCTAATCAGGCGCAAGCTCATCTTCAGGCAAAAAATTGTTTCACTTTACAGCATATGGGATATTAGCAATCGTTTCCAACTGTTATTTCCCTCCTAAAGGTAGATTCTTACGTGTTACTCACCCGTTTGCTACTGAAGATTAACTTCCGTTCAACTTGCATGTGTAAGGCATACCGCCAGCGTTCATCCTGAGCCAGGATCAAACTCTCCAT